TTTCTTCGCGTCTTTCTAAAGTTGCAACCATAATAATTTTTTTAGATCAATTTTAATTCTTCTCAGGTAATTTCTAGCTTTTAATTTCTTAAGGGCTAATTAGATCCTGTTACAACTTATTATAGTTATTTATTGTCTAAATATCTTTTTATTTTTTTATTTGTCTATATCCTATTTGTATTTAAGCATATAACGTTACTATCTTGCTTAACGATTATATGTAAATACAATTATTGAGCAAGGTAAGAAAATCTTAGCGGATAATCTTTATATTTGATAGAATAACTTTATTCTATCAAATATAAAACCGTTTCAAACTTATTAATCTTAGCGGATAATCTTTATATTTGATAGAATAACTTTATTCTATCAAATATAAAACCGTTTCAAACTTATTAATTTTGCGAAAGTTAAACTATTTATCACTTTAATAAATTATTAAAAATAAATTGATTTCTAATATACGAAATGTACAACTTGACGCATTAAATAAAATTGTACTACGATAATATTGTCCATTATTTCATTTTTGTTTTTTATAATATCGGTTTTTGATCACTAGATTTTAGTTTTGATCAATTCAAAATAAAATATCAAAAATAAATATTTAGTTCAGTTTCAATTAGAATTAAATCTTAAATACTTATACTAATTAAAAGCAAAACTAAATTTATATATGTTAAAAAAAAACCTCTCAGATAATAAAATGTTAGAAGTTCAAAAATTAAATATTAATTATCTATAAGATTAAAAAAAAGGATAAAAAAAATGTCAATTGTAAGTGAGAACATCAGTCTGGTTAGTAATAGTGTCTTTGTATCCTGTTTTCTTTGTACTTCAGCCTATTGGAGTATTATCTCTATGCGGGACACAAAAGTCTTGCGAAATATAGCAAAAATTACTTCACGTTTTGCAACTCTAAGTATTTTTGTTCTTTTAACTGATCGTTGGTTGGAGTTTGGTTATTTTCCTTTAAGTAATTTGTACGAATCCTTACTTTTCTTATCTTGTCTATTATTATTTGTTTATCAGATTTTAGAATATAAAATTCAGAGTCCAGTATTTGGTGGTATTATTATGCCAATTGTCTTATTTATTACTGCCTTTGCAGTATTTAAGTTACCTCTTGAAATGCAGAAAGCAAGTGCTTTAGTTCCTGCTCTACAATCCAATTGGTTAATGATGCATGTTAGCTTAATGATGTTAAGTTATTCTTTATTGATTGTTGGTTCATCATTAGCGATTCTTTATTTGGTTGTTTTCTTAGAATTTGAAGACTATGTAAGAACTATGCCAATAAGAACAGCTGCATATGAAAAGTCTATTAGACAAGACTTAGGATTAAAAAGTCGAGAAGAGTACTTAAATTTGGGATTACATTTAATTTATAAGGAGGAACAAGACATTGTTTTAAATATTCGGACAAATTTTTTGTACAATATAGATAGTTGGAGCTTCCGATCTATAAGTTTAGGGTTTCCTTTCTTAACAATTGGTATAATAGCAGGAGCCGTTTGGGCAAATGAAGCCTGGGGATCATATTGGAGTTGGGATCCTAAAGAAACTTGGGCCTTAATTACTTGGTTAAATTTTGCTGCATATTTACATGTTAGATTAATAGTAGGGTTAAATGGTAAAATACCAGCAATTATAGCTAGTCTTGGATTTTTTGTTGTTTGGATCTGTTATCTTGGAGTTAATTTTTTAGGACAAGGTCTACATAGCTATGGCTGGTTTGTCTAAATTTATAATAAATATACAACATTAAAAATACCAACTAATTATTTAGATATATTATTCTAGTAAATTCTAAAAGATTATGTTTATGATTAAAAAACCAACTAATTATTTAGATATATTATTCTAGTAAATTCTAAAAGATTATGTTTATGTTAAAAAAAAATTAAAGTTAATACGTTAAAGATACAAAGACGAAATAATATTTAGATAAAGTCATACCTTGTCATATGCTGTATACTATAATAATATCTAACTCTATTTTATTGAATATAATTGTTCGATATTATTTTTACAAACAGATTAATAACGTATGGAAATCATATTACTAACAAAGTTGCCAGAGTTATACTCAATGTACAGCCCAATTGTAGATATTTTACCAATTGTACCAGTTCTTTTTTTATTACTTGCTTTTCTTTGGCAAGCTTCAGTTGGTTTTAGATAAAATACTTAAAAATACTAATTCTGTCGAACCTTTAAAAGTACCCTATTTAATATTATATTAATAGTATTAAGAGTTTAACTAAATAAAATTGATTTTTTATTTAAGGCTGGTAAGCTTAATATCCAAACTATTTTAATAATTATTTCTTTATAATAATATTATATTATGATTGAACCTCTTCTTTTTGGTATGGTACTTGGACTTATTCCAGTAACTTTAATTGGTTTATTCGTTGCAGCTTTTCTACAATATCGCCGTGGAAATAAGCTTGGTCTTTAAAGGTATATATATATAGAATTTAAGGTTTTCCTTTTATATTCTATATATTATATATCTTTTTTAAGAAGAAATTACTCTAAGTAAAAAAGAGGACACATTATAAATAAACTAGAATTTTATAAAAGTATTTTCTATTGGATAAGTTAAATTTTGCTTAAGAATAAGTATTATTAAGGGACTCATAAAATCTCACTAAGAGGTATATTTCTTAACTTCGTATTACTTATAGTATTTAATTTTTTCTTATAAAAGTTTTTTAATAAATTGATCAAATCTAGAAGGCTCGAATTATTTAGGAATACAAGCTATAAAACTACTATTAATAGAATTCAAAGGTACTCTATTCTTTTTCTAAATCACGAATACCACCACTACTCTAGCCAAGATTTGGAACCACTTATCCATCTTCAAGGAAATTTGAGGGAGATACAATCTGGATAAAAAGATTTCGCGTCGGAATATAATTCCCAATTAATGTTTTTTTAATTCAATAAATGAATTAGACGCTTATAACTTATAAATTAGATCTAAAATGTGCGTAAGTGCAGTTTTTTAAAATTAACTTTCATTTTATTTCCTATTAAATTAATAGAAACAAAATTGAAGGCTTTAACTAGAGTTTAATTGATTTCTATTTTCACTAATCTCACTCTAAAATAGTAATTTTATATAACAACATTCGGGTTATTCATAAGGTTATCAAATATGATAGAAATAAGATTTCAAGGAAAAAAGAAAAAAAACAAATCATTGAATATTTAGAAAAAGGTTGGAATTAGGGTTCTTGGATAGAGTCTAACAAGTTGAATTAGGAGTTAAATCGTCTTAAAAGATCCTACAAAAATAATGTTAGAATTTATAAAGGTTTATTAATATTTATATGCACTTGGTCACTCTTAAATAGTTGAAAAATTTGTAAAGCTTTAAATCCTTAACCAGTAATACTTTTAGATCCTATAAAAATATTATATAAAGAATAAGAAAATATAAATTATGTGTTTTAATAAAAAGCTTGTAGTAATAAAAAAAAGATTTTACAGTAAGTATTGAGGTTTCCAAATTAAACTATAAACAGCTTCTACTAAGGAAGTTAATGAAGTGTGTTTATAGTTAACTAACTACTATCACAATAAATTTTTTCTTATATTTACTTGACTAAGGAAACACTATTCACTTGGAAGTCTATCCCTTATTTTTTTTCTTCCTTACATTTTTAAACTTGACTTAGAAAATACATAGGGCTAAATTACTTTATAATTTAGCAAATCAACATTTTTCTTATCGCTTTTGTATCTGCTTTGCTTACAACAACAAGTTTGGCTAAATTTTTCTTTTGTTTAGGGGACTTCTTTTCTAATAGATGCCCTTTAAAAGCTTTACGTCTAATAAATCGTTTCCCTGCGATCAACTTATAGCGCTTTTTTGCAGCTTTTCTTACTTTTAATTTGGGCATAATTTTTCTATAAAGTAAATTATTTTTATATCGTAAATTAAAATTCTAAATAACAAAAATGCTATTCTCTTTTATAACTCATAGAATTTATAGTCTAAAGATTTATAAAGATATTGTATCATCACCAGGTTCCCAATCACTAGGGCAGACCTCATCAGGGTTTTCTGTTATATATTGTATTGCCTGTAAAATTCTTAAGGTCTCATCTACACTACGCCCAAAAGATAAGTTATTAGTTGTTGAGTATTGAATTACACCTCTTTTGTCAATAATAAATAAACCCCTTAAAGCAACCCCTGACTCATGCAAAATATTATATGAATTACTAATCTCTTTTTTTATATCAGAAACTAAAGGGTATTCTAATAAACCAATCCCCCCATCTTCTCGTTTAGTTTGAGTCCATAATAAATGTGAGTATTCACTATCCACAGAAACTCCTAAAACTTCAGTATCTAAAGAACTAAATTCTTTGAAACGATCACTAAATGCAGTTATTTCGGTAGGACAAACAAAAGTAAAATTTAATGGATAAAAAAATAGAACAACATATTTTTTCTTACGATAATCTGATAATCTTATTTTATAACTTTCCTCATCATAAATTGCTACGGTTTCAAAGTCGGGAGCAATTTTTCCTACTTGTACGTTATTATTATTCATAATAATATTTCCCTTATTAATTATAATAACTAACACCTAGTTTTTTCTTTTTAATCTAAAGAATACTTATTCCTTAGAATAAATTAATAATATACCTTACTTAAATTTATAATAAAAATAACTAAATTATGGAGTTTTGTGATTTAATATATCGTGTTCCAATATTTCTCAGAATCTAATGGTTTCATCAAAATCATCTGTAATAGATTAGTGATGATAATCGAATAATTAAAGCCACGTTGGAAAAAATATAAAACGTTTTGTATTACATGACCATAGTGTGCTTTTTCATTTTCATCAACCTTAACTAATTCTAAATTTGCTTCAGCACATCTATCTAAATGCTTAAAAAAACTTGGATGATCTACATTTAAAATAACAGGAAATAAACGACCTGCACTTTGGTTTGTTTTTTTAATAACATGAATATCAAATTTTCTTGCGTCTAAACCAAGAGTGGCATAAAAGCTACTTCGTTGTAAATCATTTAAGTACATCGTTGCGAACACAGATAATAAAAAGAACCTACACCATAATTTCGCTACCGTTGTTGTTAATAGTTTTGGTTGTGATTTTAAAATAGCAGCGAAAAAATCACCATGTCTATTTTCATCTTGACACCAACTTTCAAAAAACCTAAATATGGGATAAATACGGTATTCTGGATTTTTTTCTAAATGGCGATAAATTGTTATATAGCGCCAATAGCCAATTCTTTCTGATAAATATGTAGCATAAAAAATAAATTTCGGTGAGAAGAATGTATATTTACGGCTTTTAGTTAAAAAACCTAAATCTAAAGTTAAATTAAAATCACTCATTGATTTATTTAAAAATCCAGCATGTCTTGCTTCATCTCTAGACATAAATGCGAATCCTTCAGCTAATAAAGGGTTTGTAGTTTTAAGATTCCTTGAAAGTTCTTTATATAATAAAAACCCTGAGAATTCGGCTGTACATGATCGTTCTAAAAATTCTGTAATAAGAGACTTTGTACGTTTATCAAAATGTGACCAAGATTGATTAAACTCTTGATCACGAATAAAATGATGTTGGTTATAGTCTATACGAAATTCTTCTATAATTGCTTCAAGTTCAGCCTTATTAGATTCAACATTTAACTTAGACATTGCCTCGAAATCTGTAGTATAAAATCTTGGCGTAAGTAAAGATTCACTTGCGGGTGTCTTTGTTTTTACTCCAGCTCCCTTATTTTTGTCAACATTCATGGACTTAGTCATATTTTTATCCTTAATATAAATAAATTAATAGAGGCCTCTTACTTTTTATTTTAATTATGTAAAGACTCAATTCGTTTTAGAGAGAATAGTTGAACTCAACTTATTTTTATCTTTAAAACTAGCACTTTTACCATTTTAATTTAATTTCTTTTGATGATTAATCCATCTTAACCTCCTTACTTAATAACACCTACTATATATAGTATATTATATAACAACTTATAAAGAAATAAACATCTTAAAAATTTCTTCTTTACGACTTGGCTATCTATACAATGAAATTAAGTTTGACTTATAGGTAAATCCAAGTATACAATAAGAGTTATATTGATTATATATTTTCAAAATTTAAGGAATACAAATGGATATAATTAGTTTAGGGTGGGCTACCATCATGATGATATTTACATTTTCTCTCTCATTAGTTGTATGGGGCCGTAACGGGTTTTAAAATAATATAATTTATATATAAGGATAGAATAATTTATGGGCGGAGAAATCTTATCGATTAGTATTTTATGTTTTAGTATGGTAATAATTGGGTTATCTCTTGGCTTTTTATTATTAAAAGTCCAAGGAGAATAAAAATCAAACAAGAATAATTAATAATACAATAATAATTATATTATTAACGTTATTAAATTCTTTATTATAGGAAAGGTCTGATGCCATGAACTATATGACTATTTTTGGTGTATTGTCGATACTACTTAATATTTTACTAATCCTGGTTATATTAGTACGAAGTCCAAACGAACAAAGTCTACAAGAAAATTTAGCTCCATTTAAGCTTTTTGAAAGTTCTAGCCGCGCAGAAAAATCAATTGATAAATTCATTCAATTATTAACTGTTTTATATTTTTTACTAGCTCTTATTTATGTTATTCAGAGCTATTTCTAGATAAAGAATAAATATTTTTTGAATTTATGATAGAAAGAAGCAAGAATATACTCGAAGAGAGAGTTCTAAAATGGAAATAATTATAGGGATCGTTTACTCTAAAGAATTACCTATGATAATTTGGGGGCTGTATTGGTTTCGACATTTAAAATTACACTAATTGCTAAGCAGAATTAAGTCTTAGAATATAAAGTAATTGCAAATAATATTATTAATTTTAAAAAAAACCAAGTTTTTGCATAAAATTCTTCGGTTTTAACATCAATTAATTATCTAATTGTTAATTGAAGTCGGTAAAAAATTCTTTTTTCCCTAGAATTTTTGAAAATTTAGTTTTGGTCATATTAATAGCCATAGAATATAAATTTCTATAGTATAAATAATAAATATAAACTAATCTAGCTTTTGTTGTTAATAAAAGATTAATAACTAAATCTGTGAGTAAAGTGATTAGTTTGATGATTTTTTAAATGGACGTGGGTTCAAATCCCACCAGCTCCTCAATATCATTTTTCAATGCCTTTAAATTTATTTATGAAAAGTTCTATGATTAGTAATAAGAAAAATGTTAGTTTATTAAGCTATAATAATAATAATAATGATGGTTAGAGTTAAACGTGGGAATGTTGCTAGAAAGCGTAGAAATAAAATCTTGAAGCTCGCAAAAGGATTTTGTGGAGCTCATTCAAGTCTATTTCGTATTGCAAATCAACAAGTAATAAAAAGTTTATTATATGCATACAGTGGAAGAAAAAAGAAAAAAAGAGTTTTTCGTCAATTATGGATCACAAGAATTAATGCAGCAGTTAAGCATTATAACTTAAAGTATAATGAATTTATACACAATTTGAAAAAGTCCAAAATCATTTTAAACCGCAAAATGTTATCGCAATTAGCTATTTTAGATCCACCAGCATTTTCCGCTCTAGTTCTAGCAACTAAGTAGGATTTACTTTTATCTATTTATATTAAATTGCTTAAATAAATATAAAGTAGTAGCAATAAATTTTTAATAATTTGACTTATTAAATAACATCATATTAGATTAAGAGTAAAGATGCGTTTTGTTTATTCTAACTTGAAGTGGCAAACCAATAAACCCCATAATAGTTTGGTAGATTTGGTAGAGAAGAAATATAAGCATCTTAAACTTAAAATAAAAAATGGGGCTTAAGCTTAGCGGCTGTATGGCTTAACAGAGTCTAATAAATTAAACCTTTTTTGAATGATTTTTGTTAACTTAAAGAAATAAAAGACAAGTCCTAAAATTTATATTTATCCCAGATGATAAATATAAACTAATTCCGATTTTTATGGTTACCAATATATATCTCTTAGTTTTGGCATCTGTGGCCGAGTGGTTGAAGGCAGCGGACTCATAATCCGTATTCTTATTAGAACACCGCTGGTTCGAACCCAGCCAGATGCAAATTATCTTTTTTTGAAGCTTTGCTTTAAACGACCGGCTTTACCTATAATATTACGTAAATAGTACAGTTTTGATTTACTTACACGCGCAGATTTAAGTACTTCAACGGATACAAACTTAGGAGAATTTACTAGAAAAGCTCGTTCAACTCCAATTCCTTGAAATACCTTCCTAACTGATATTGTAAAATTTATACAACTTTTACTTTTTGCAAGAATAATCCCCTCATAAAATTGAACTCTTTCCTTATTACCTTCCTCTACAGATATACCAACTTTTACAGTATCCCCAACAAATAATTCTTTTAAGTTTTCTTTCATATGTACTTGTTCAACAGATTCGATCAGTTTATTATTCATAAATCTTTCAAGGGTAACTAGACTTCTAAAACTCATGAGTTTTTTATTCCTTACTATATAATATATATTTTTTTACTTCTTGGTCTCTTTATCTATATGATCTAGACAATAATTTAAATGGAGTTTTATTGTGGTAATTTTTAATCTGATAAAAATTGCTAAAATGATATATTAAGAACTTAAAGATTTTTTTCTCTTGTTCTACAACATATATCTCTATAGTCTTTTACTCCTTTTTTTATACCTACTTGTATTTCTTCTTAATATCGACCTATTGTATATTATATATACAAAACTACCCTTTTGTCAAAAAAAGAGGTGGGTAGAATTTAATGTTTTAAAAACTAAAAACTAATAAAAATTCTTATGATTGTTAATTCTGAGATTTACAAAAGCCTAAAATCAATTGTATATTGTTAAATGTAAATTAGTTCTTCTCTAGTATACTATTACTATTATTTAAATTGTTCCTGATTTAGAAAATTAACTTTTACTTAATAAGAACTATTCATTACTAATATTAATCAATTGTGGATAAAGAAATAGATTATTTTTCATAAATTACTAAAAAATAAAAATGGCTCACAAGAAGGGTGCTGGGAGTACGAAAAACGGACGAGATTCGAAATCGAAACGTCTTGGTGTTAAATGTTTTCATGGTCATAAAGTACAAGCTGGTAATATTTTGATTAGACAAAGAGGAGTCAGCTTCGAACCAGGAAAAAATGTGGGTATAGGAAGGGATTATACTCTATATGCTTGTGTAGAAGGCGTAGTAAGTTTTAAAAAAAAGAAGAAAAAAACTTGTATTTCAATTGTAGAATTTGATGAGTCAACAAAGTCGGTTTATAATTACTTTGATGAACTTGAATTTAATTACAAAAAGATGTTTCCAAATTAAACATTATTAGATTTTATTAGAGAAAATAAGATTCTCTATAATTAATATTAATTGGTAAATTAAAATAAGAAACTTTTTTATTAATTCAAACAATTTATATTCTAAATTATTTAGAGGGTTATAAAAATAGAATTTAATTTACTAAAATTATTTAAAATTTTGGTTAAAAATTAACATTTCTAGAATTATATAGCATTTATATATTTCAAGAAAATATATCCTATCAGAAAAAATAGAGAAAAATTAAAATTATGACACCTTCTTTAACAAATTTTTTATCTAGCTTAGTTGCTGGTGGGCTTATTGTAGTGTTACCAATTAGTCTTGCATTATTTTTTGTTAGTCAAAAAGATGCCATTACTCGTGTTTCTCCGAAAAAATAAAAATTAAAAATACTCAAAATCAATATGTTGATTTTTATAAAAAATAAATAAATTTTTTTATAATTTCAACTTAAATAATAATTACTTTTTCAAAGATCTACTAATTTATGATAAATATAGTTTTTGGAGCAAATTTTCTTCTAGGACTTTTAATAATTTTTGGTGTATTAATCTTATATTTTTTAAGGAGTATAAGGCCGGAACTTTCACGCGACGAAGATATTTTTTTTACAACATTAGGTCTAATTTATGGAGCTATTTTAATTATTCATGGATGGCGACTTGATCCAATCTTATTATTTAGTCAAGTTCTTTTAGTTAGTATTGCTCTTGCCGCTGGTTGGGAAAATATCCGCCTCAGAGGCTTGATTGCTGCAAAATTAAAGAACAAATAAAATTACTAAAAATTTATTTTTATAAAATTAAGTAAGATTTTGTACTCAAGGTTGTTTTTTTGTTTCATTAATTAAGATCTTTTATATATTTTATTCATTATGTTCAAAAAAGTTTTTGCGACTATAACGATTGCTTCTTTATTAACTTTAGGTAGTTCATCCGTTTTAGCTATAGAGCTTGATGAAGCAACAAGAACAATACCTGCAACGAGTGACGGTAAAACAATGGTATTAACTCCAGAACAAGTTAAACGAGGAAAACGATTATTTAATTCAAGTTGTGGCCAATGCCATCTTGGTGGTATAACAAAAACAAACCCAAATTTAGGACTTGATACGGAAGCCTTAAGTTTAGCCACACCTTCGCGAAATAATATAACAGGATTGGTGGACTATATGAAAAATCCAACAACTTATGATGGGTTAGAGTCCATTGCAGAAATTCATCCAAGTATTAAGAGTGCCAATATTTTTACAAGAATGCGATCATTAGATGAAAATGATTTAGTAGATATTGCAGGTCATATCTTATTACAACCTAAAATTGTTTCTGAGAAATGGGGTGGCGGAAAAATTTATTATTAATTAATTTGAATAAAGTAGGAAAGATTTTTAATCTCATGCTCTAAATTAAAAAAATAATAGATTTTTATTTTATTAAATTAAAAATAACTTCATAGAAGAATTACTAATGAAAAATTTTTTTTTGGGTTTCTTTATCTCATGCTTAACCCTAATTAGTTTTTATAATCCAGCAGAAGCTGTAGATATTAATAATGGAGAAAGTGTTTTCACAGCTAACTGTTCTGCATGTCATGCTGGTGGAAATAATGTTATCATGCCTGAAAAAACTTTGAAAAAAGGTGCACTAGAAGAAAACCAAATGGGTAGTGTTAAGGCTATTACTTATCAGGTGACAAATGGAAAAAATGCTATGCCGGCTTTTGGTGGTCGTTTATCTGAAAGTGATATTGAAGATGTGGCTAATTTTGTTTTATCTCAATCTGACAAAGATTGGAACTAATTATTTGAAAATAAATGATAACCTTAGCTGAACAGATTAAGTCTGGATAATAAATTCATTGTTCCTTCAAAGAAATATTCCTTTGAAGGAATGCTGTTATTCAATAAGATTATAATGATTAAAGATGAAACAATTTGTTGTCTTCCCTAACAGTAAAGAAACGAGACGTCTCCTATTTTAATAAAATTATTAATTAAATTTTCTTTATTAAAACCAGAAATTTAATTAGTTTAACAATCTCTTTATTTTCAAAATCTTTTTTTTAATAATAATAATAATAACGTTATGAGTAAAAAAATATTGTATCAAGAAGATGCAAGGCAAGCTTTAGAAAAAGGTATGAAAGTCTTAGTCGAGGCAGTTTCAGTTACGTTAGGACCAAAAGGTAGAAATGTCGTTTTAGATAAAAAATATGGTTCACCACAAATCATCAACGATGGTGTTAGTATTGCAAAAGAAATTGAATTAGAAGATAATATCTTTAATACTGGAGTGTCGTTAATAAGACAAGCAGCTTCTAAAACAAATGATGTAGCTGGTGATGGAACAACGACTGCAACCGTTTTAGCATATGCGATTGTAAAAAAAGGAATGAAAAATGTTGCTGCGGGCTCAAACCCAATTTCTATAAAATTTGGGCTTGAAAAAGCTGCTAAATATTTAACAAATCAAATTTTAGATTATGCACGTCCTATTGAAGATAATATGGCAATAGAACAAGTTGCAACAATTTCTTCAGGAAATGATAAAGAAATTGGTGCTATGATTGCAAGAGCGCTTAAAACAGTAGGACGTGATGGGATTATTTCTTTAGAAGAAAGTAATAATACATTTATTGAGCTAGCTATAACTGATGGAATGCGATTAGATAAAGGATTTATTTCTCCTTATTTTATCACCAATCCTGAGAAAGGAGAGGTTGAATATGAAAATCCTTTTATTTTAATTACGAACAAAAAGCTAACTTTAGTTCAACAAGACTTAATACCAATTCTAGAAAAAGTTGCATTTACTAAACGACCTCTATTAATAATTGCTGAAGATATTGAAAAAGAAGCATTATCTACATTAGTATTAAATAAGTTAAGAGGTATTGTTAATGTAGTGGCTATTCGAGCTCCTGGTTTTGGTGATTTCCGTAAAGCTTTATTAGAAGATATTGCTATTTTAACGGGAGGAACTTTAGTTACAGAAGAATTAGGTTTAAGGTTAGATAGTATCGAATTAGATCTGCTAGGAAATGCTTCAAGAATAATTGTCACAAAAGATTCAACTACTATTATTACAAAAGGAAATGTAGATAATATTAAAAATCGTTGTGAACAATTAAAAAAACAAATCACAATGAATGATGTTGCCTATGAAGTCGAAAAATTAAAAGATAGAATTGCTAAACTTTCTGGTGGAATTGCAGTCATTAAAGTTGGTGCTGTGACGGAAACTGAAATGAAAGATAAAAAATTAAGACTTGAAGATGCCATAAATGCTACACGTGCAGCTGTTGAAGAGGGTATTATACCTGGAGGAGGGGCAACTTTAACTCACCTATCAACCCCATTAAAATTATGGGCAAAACAGAATTTAAAAGATGATCAACTTATTGGAGCCTATATTTTAGCAGATTCGATTAAAGAACCATTAAAACGAATTGCTGAGAACACCGGTAAAAATGGTAGCGTGATTACAGATTTAGTTGAAGAAAATTCTTTTGAATTTGGATACAATGCTGAAATAAATGAGTTTGGTAATATGTTTGACTCGGGTATAGTTGATCCGGCAAAAGTAACTCGTTCTGCTTTACAGAATGCTATATCTATAGCCAGTATGATTTTAACAACTGAATGTATTGTAGTTAGTAATAAGGCAAATTAATATAATAGTTTTCTAAATTAAACTATTCCATCGGGATTGACGGGACTCGAACCCGCAACTTTCACCGTGACAGGGTGATACTCTAACCAAATTGAGCTACAACCCCTTTACATCTTAAAAATACAATTGCTAGGGTAGTACGATATTGTCATAAATATATACTTTTTGTCAATGAAGTAAATCAAATCCACCCATATTAATATATTTATTAAATGATTTCTATTTTCTTTATGATAAAATAGGTTGTCTATTGAGGATGTAAAAAGACTCTGTAGCTCAGTGGTTAGAGTAGGGGACTCATAAGCCCTTGGTCGCAGGTTCAAATCCAGCCAGAGTTATTCCCATGGTGAGATGGCTGAGTGGCTTAAAGCGTTAGATTGCTAATCTATTGTACGAATAATCTTTGTACCGAGGGTTCGAATCCCTCTCTTTCCTCTCAAATATTATTATACATAAAAAATATTCCTATGAATTGTAGGGTAAGGTAAATTAAGCTTATCAGATTGATTTAAAATTTGATTATATTAAGATACCCTATTGAGATTATTTTAGCTTTCATCTCTATTTTATAATTAATTACATTATACAAGGACTAAAAATATATGGTTAATAATTCAGGTAAAATATTCGGGGTAGATCTTGGGACGACTAACTCCGTTGTAGCAGTTATGGAAGGTGGCCAACCAACAGTAGTAAATAATACAGAAGGCTCTAGAACAACCCCATCAATTGTTGCTTATACTAAGAATAAGGATCTTCTAGTAGGACAAATTGCTAAACGACAAGCCGTTATCAATCCCGAAAATACTTTTTCGTCAATAAAACGTTTTATGGGATCAAAGTTTAGTGAATTAAGTACTGAATCAAAAGAGGTTTCTTATGAACTTATTGGTGATAATAAGGATAATGTAAAAATTGTTTGTTCAAATATGGATAAGCAATTTAGTCCTGAGGAAATATCTTCTCAAATACTAAGAAAACTATCGAATGACGTTAGTTTATATATGGGCGAAACAATTAATGAGGCAGTGATAACAGTTCCAGCATACTTTAATGACGCCCAACGACAAGCAACGAGAGATGCTGGAAGAATTGCAGGGTTAGAGGTTAAAAGAATTATTAACGAACCAACAGCAGCTTCTTTAGCTTATGGACTAGAAAAAAAAAATAACGAATTAGTTATTATCTTTGATCTAGGTGGTGGAACATTTGATGTTTCTCTTCTAGAAGTTGGTGATGGTGTTTTTGAGGTACTGGCTACTTCAGGTGATACAAAGCTTGGTGGAGATGATTTCGATAAAAAAATCGTTAATTACATTCTTAGAAATTTCAAAGATAAAGAGGGTATTGATTTAACGTCTGATCCACAAGCTTTACAAAGATTAACTGAAGCAGCTGAAAAGGCTAAAATTGAATTGTCGAGCCTATCAGAGACAACGATAAACTTACCATTTATTACAGCTAACCAAGATGGACCAAAGCATATAGAAGAAACATTAACTAGGGGTAAATTTGAGGAGCTTTGTGAAGACTTAATAAACCGTTGTCGTTTACCTGTGGAAGCAGCAATAAAAGATGCTCGTGTTGAAAGAGGTGCAATTAATGAACTTGTATTAGTTGGTGGATCGACACGTATCCCAGCTATCCAAAACTTAGTCTCGAAAATTGTTGAAAAAGAACCAAATCAAACTGTAAACCCAGACGAGGTTGTAGCAATTGGAGCTGCTGTTCAAGGTGGAGTATTAGCGGGTGAAGTTAAGAATATTCTTTTACTAGATGTTACACCGTTGTCACTAGGAGTTGAAACATTAGGTTCATTAATGACCGTTATGATTGCTCGTAATACGACGATCCCAGTTAAGAAGTCAGAAACTTTTTCAACAGCTGCAGATAATCAACCAAGTGTTGATATTGAAGTTTTACAAGGAGAACGTAAATTAGCAAAAGATAACAAAAGTTTAGGGAATTTTAAACTTGAAGGAATACCAAGTGCTCCTAGAGGAGTTCCACAAATCGAGGTAACTTTTGATATTAATGCGAGTGGGATTTTATCCGTGACTGCGAAAGATAAAGGTACTGGTAAAACACAACGTATCAGCATTCAAAATGCTTCAAGTTTAGAAAAAGATGAAGTAGAAAGAATGATAAAAGACGCAGAAGAATCTTCTAAGTTAGATAAAGAGAAGAAAGAAAAAATTGATTTAAGGAATGAAGCTGATTTAATTTGTTATCAAAATGAAAAACAATTAAAAGAATCAGATAATAAATTATCTCCAGAAAAGAAAGAGACTCTAACTGCAGGTATTAAGGCTGTACGTGATATATTACAAAATGATGATTTTGATAACCAAAATCTTAAAACGAAAATGGAAGATTTAAAGAAAATCTCGCAAACAATGGAAGAAGATATACCAAGTGAAGATAATTCACAATCAACAGGTCAACAACAAACAAGTCCAGGTGACACAGTTATTGATACTGATTTTGTGGAAGATTAATCGTGCGCAATTAAATTTAGGTATATATATCTAAATTTAATTGCATAATATTTATTTGTTGATATATAATTATTTTAAATAAATTTTATTGGAGAATACTTATGATTAGTTTATATTTCTTAAAACTATTTGTTTATGCCATTGTGACAGGGTTTAGTTCACTATTTATATTCGGGTTTTTATCTAACGATCCTTCAAGAAATCCAAACCGAAAGGATTTTGAATAATAAGAGACTAATATAAATTATGAACCTTTAGAGTAACTAAACAAGGTTCATAATTTTCCTTTATATCTTTTTACGTGTATAGTACAGACACTAATAAAGTAGTTTGCGAGTGTAGCTCAGTGGTAGAGCGCAACCTTGCCAAGGTTGACGTCGCGCGTTCGAATCGCGTCACTCGCTTATAAATTCAAATTTTAAGAGTCAGATATTCTCTACAAATACATTTTAATCTAATATAGTTTACAGAGACTAAGAAATTTATTAATATCTGTAAAATATAAATTTAGAATTAAGTATGTTATAGTTCAATTTTATATGTTATTATATGACTAATTAACAATGATAAAATTATGTTAAACCAAGATGAATTGATTATTGGAGGAAAAACTTTTACTTCTCGTCTTATTACTGGCACTGGTAAATATAAAACTTTAAGAGATATGGTAGAATGCTTAGCAGAAAGCGAAAGTGAGATGGTAACTGTTGCTATAAGAAGACTTAATTTGTTAAGTATTTCTAAGGATGAGAATCTGATATCAGCAATAAATTGGGAAAAGTTTTGGTTACTACCTAATACAGCAGGTGCAAAAACAGCAGACGAGGCAATTAGATTAGCCTTCTTAGGGCGAGAATTATCTAAAAGAATTGGTCAAGAAGAGAATAATTTTGTTAAGCTAGAAGTTATATCTGACCCTAAATATCTTTTCCCTGATCCAATCGGAACATTAAGAGCAGCAGAATTTTTAGTCAAAAAAGGTTTTATAGTATTACCCTATACAAACACAGATCCAATGTTAGCAAAGCATCTTGAAGATATTGGTTGCTCAACTATTATGCCATTAGGGTCTCCTATAGGCTCGGGTCAAGGAATTCAAAATAAAAATAATATTCAAATTATTATTGAAAATTCGAAGATCCCAGTTATCGTAGATGCAGGTTTAGGTTCACCTAGTGAAGCCGCATTTGCTATGGAACTAGGTGCTGAAGCTGTTTTAATAAATACTGCCATTGCAAAAGCAACAGATTCTATAGCGATGGCTAATGCTATGAAGCTTGGTGTTAAGGCTGGAAGACAAGCATACCTAGCTGGTCAAATACTTCCATATAAATTTGCCCAATCAAGTTCTCCAATAAAAGGATCAGATTTTTTAAATGTAAAACAAGAATAATCATATGGTATAAAAGTATATTATAATATAATATATTGCGTCCAAATCCAAAAATTAAACAAGTATTAAGAAACCTATTAATTTTCGTTTACGAATAAATTTATACAACGAATAAAGCCTATGAATTCTGCCAGAGTTGAAACTAAGGATTTAAAAAATAGGTTATCTAGAAATTTTTTTTTTAATAATAAACTGAGAATTATTAAACCAGTTGAATATTTTTTTGTTATTGGAAGTAGTAAATTTCTCTTAGATAATGAACCACTAGAAGAAATTCTAAGAGAACGAGTACAACAATATGCAAGGGAAAAAAAGAGAATTGACTTTTGGATTATAAAATCACCTAAATTTTTAAACTCACTTGATTTAATAGATATAAAGAACAAACTAACAAAAGATGGATTAGGGGAAGCTGAATTATCAGCTATTGTTTCCCTAGATGAGGTGTTTATAAAATGGATGAAATTAAGACTCCAAAATGTCGCAGAGAGTAACTTTATGGCATTTACTAATGATATTGAAAGTCCTCTAGCTTCTGAGGATTTTTAAATATCACTATTGAATTATTCTCTTTAAAAAAAGGTTTATTTTGTTCTAGGGATTTAGATAAATAATGAGAGAAAAATAAACCTTTTTTTTCCTTTATAAAAAGTAATTATTTTAATAAAATAGAGTAAGTTGAAAAAATGATAAAATTATTCCCAAAGCTAAAGACTATTTGGGACGAATACCGGCTAACTTTAAATTCTATTAATGATATTGAAAATGAGTTAATCACATTAAGTGATAATGAACTAAAAAGTAGAACCTCAAAATTAAAATATTTCGCTTCTAAAGAAGGGATTTTAGATCAAAAAACTTTAGTAGAGGGATTTGCTTTAACAAGAGAAGCATCTAAAAGAACAATTAACTTAAGACATTACGATATACAACTAATTGGTGGACTAGTTTTAAATGATGGTAAAATTGCAGAAATGAAGACAGGGGAAGGCAAAACTTTAGTCTCAACATCCCCTGCTTTAGTAAACGCATTATCTGGGAATGGCGTACATATAGTAACAATAAATGATTATTTAGCAAAGCGAGATGCCGAATGGATGGGTCAAATACATAGATTATTAGGATTAAAGGTTGGTCTCATACAAGATGGTATGCAAACCCAAAGCCGTAGAAAGAATTATTCTCGTGATCTAACATATGTAACTAATACAGATCTAGTGTTTGATTTTTTAAAAGATAATATGGTTACAGATAAAAAAGAGCTTGTGCAAAGGCCTTTTAATTTCTGTATTATTGATGAAGTTGATTCGATTTTAATTGATGAGGCAAGGACGCCATTAATAATATCTCGGGAATCTAATTTATTGGTAGAAAAATTTTTTAAAGCAAACGAAGCTTCTAAATATTTAGAAAATAAAAAACATTTTGAGATTGATCAAAAGGCAAAAAAAGTAAGCTTAACCGAAAAAGGCTTAGAACGTGCTAAAATTCTATTAAATGTTGAAGATCTCTATAGCATTCAAGATCCATGGATACCTTATATTTTAAATTCTTTAAAAGCTAGGCATCTTTTTTTTCGTGATATTCATTATATCCTGAAAAATAATGAGGTTGTAATTATTGATGAATTTACTGGTCGAATTATGGAAGGTAGGAAATGGGGCGATGGTTTACACCAGTCTATTGAGGCTAAAGAAAATATTCAAATGCTAAAAGGAAGCGAAACATTAGCCTCGATAACTTATCAAAACTTTTTTCGACTTTATCCAAAAATATCAGGTATGACTGGTACAGCTAAAACTGAAGAATTAGAATTTGAAAATATTTATAATTTGTCTGTTTCTATTTTACCTACTTATGAAAAAATGAAGCGTAAAGACGAGTCTGATTTTATTTTTGTAGATGAGATAAGTAAATGGCGAGCTATCGCACAAGAATGCTTAAAAATATATTCTACCGGTAGACCAGTTTTAGTGGGAACAACAACCATACAAAACTCCGAAGTAATTTCTCAATTATTAAAAACATACGGTGTGCCGCATCAATTATTAAATGCAAAACCAGAAAATATAAGACGAGAGTCACAAATTGTAGCACAAGCAGGATGTTTAAATTCAATTACTATTGCTACAAATATGGCAGGTCGAGGGACAGATATTTTATTAGGAGGAAACCCCGAATTTAAGGCATTATCTTCCACTCGTTTTATTCTGAAAAAATTAATTCAAGAAGAGGACTTTTTTGTTCCAGGTATTAGTTTGGTACGTTTAAAAAAAGCTTTAAAAAAAAACCAAAAATTGATTCCATATTTACAAAAAAACATCGATATTCTTTTAACAGTATTTGATATTTCTAACAAAAAATTAAATTTATTAGAGAATTTTATTAATGATTTATATAGTCAATTATTAATAAAATATAAGGAAAGACAAAAAGAAGAATCGAAATTAGTAAAATCATTGGGAGGCCTATATGTTATAGGTACAGAACGACATGAGTCAAGAAGGATTGATAACCAATTGCGAGGACGAGCTGGAAGGCAGGGAAATCCTGGAAGCTCTAGATTTTTTTTAAGTTTAAATGATCCGCTAATTAGGGTTTTTGGAGGAGATAAAATCCAAGAAACAATGCAAAAATTAAAAATTGAAAGTGAAATTTTAGATTCTAAATTTTTATCTGATTCTCTAAACTCTGCTCAGCAAAAAGTTGAAGGTTTTTATTATGATCAAAGAAAAACCTTAAATAAATATGATCAAGTTTTAGATAAACAAAGAAAAGTTATTTATTACTTAAGAGAAAAAGTACTCTCTACTAAAGTGATGCGTGATTTAGTTATGGAGTTTAGCGAAGGATTCCTTGATGATTTTATTGATTATCTAGAATTACAAAATCAACAAGGGAAAGATATTATTTTACCAAAAAAAATTCTTAAATTATTAAACCGACTATCCATTTCAAATGGTATAATCTATAATAATTTAGATAATCTTTCTAGCTTAAAAAAATTTCTCTACCAACAATTATGGGCAAGTTATGCTTGTAAAGAATTTCGTTATTCGTGCTCAACAGATTCCAGAGTGCTAGATCGATATAACCAACTTATATTTTTTAAATATATTGATTTCTATTGGTATAAACATCTAGAAAATATGAGTTTTTTACTTGATGCTACTAGTTGGGAAGCTTATGCTCAAAAAGATCCTTTTCTCCAATATGATGAACGAGCAATTAGTCTTTTAAATCTTACGCTTAAAGATTGTAGAGATTCAATAATATTTGAAATCTTTATATCTAATATTATCTTAACTGATGAATAATATTGATTAAAGTAAAGTAGACAAAATCTTTCTATTTATATTATTATATTTTAAAAATTTAATACTTCTAGTTTTCATAAAAAATAAAATATCATATAGTAAAATTCTATGACAAAAAGAACCTTAGGTGGAACAAATAAAAAAGCTATTGGAGTTTCAGGTTTCCGTGCCCGTATGAAAAGTAAACAAGGACGTAAAGTAATAAATAATCGTCGTCGAAGAAAGAGAAAAAATTTAAGTATCTAAGTAATAAATCTATTAATATATAAGTTATAAGAGTAAAATAAAAAATTTTTTTTTATGGTTTTTGAAGAAGAACTTTTAGTTTTGTTAAACGCCCGTTATCCTATTATTTATATTCTAACTATTGAGGAAGATCGTTTAGAATACACGATTCGTAATAGCATTATTAATAAAAGTTATAGTAGTTTATACGTTTGGGATTTTATCCAAGGTTATAAATTAAACCCTATAAAAAAAGAGTTTGCAAAAAGAAATCCATTAGAAGCTCTCGAATTCATTGAAAAGATTAATTCCCGTACCCCAAGTATTTTTATTTTAAAAGATTTTAAACGTTTTTTAAAGGATTTAACAATTTCTAGAAAGTTAAGGAATATTTTACAATTATTAAAAGTTCAACCAAAAACGATAATTATAATCGATTCTGAAGTTCAGATTCCAAATGAGTTAAAGGACCATATAACAATCTTAAAATTTAATCTACCGACCCCTGTCGAAATAGATAATGAATTAGCCCGTCTAAGTAGAAGTTTAGTTTTAAAAGGTCGTTTTAAAAAACGAATGATAGAAAAAATTATTCAAGCCTGTCAAGGTTTATCCTTGGAAAAGATTCGAAGAATTTTAGGTAAAGCAATTGTAATTTATAATAAAATGGATCAGAACGTGATCCCCCTTATATTAAAAGAAAAACGACAAGTAATAAGTGAGACTGAGCTTTTAGAATTTTGGTCAGTAAAAACTAGTCTAAAAGATGTTGGGGGTGCTAAGAACTTAAAATTTTGGTTAAATCAGAGGACTGAGATTTTTTCTGAGAGGGCTGTTAATTATGGTTTGGTTGCCCCCAGAGGACTGTTATTAATTGGGTCGGAAGGTACTGGAAAAAGTTTGCTAGCAAAAGCTATTGCCTATGAATGGAAATTACCTCTTCTACGTTTAGATATTGGGCGACTATTCGCTGGAGTTGTCGGAGAATCGGAATCTAGGACTCGAGAAATGATAAGGATAACTGAATCATTGTCCCCGTGTGTTTTATGGATTGATGAAATGGATAAAACTTTTGCTGATTCTGAAATGAGTCTAGACGGGGGTACTACACTAAGGGTTTTAGGAACTTTAGCCACTTGGTTAGCAGAAAAAAAGGTCCCAGTTTTTGTTATTGCTACAGCTAATGATCTTCATCTGTTACCCCTTGAAATAGTAAGAAAAGGACGTTTTGATGAAATTTTTCATTTAAATATACCAAACCGGGAGGATAGAGAACTAATTTTCGAAATCCATTTGAGACGTTTCCGACCTGAGACTTGGCAGACCTATGACACTAAAAAATTAAGTAAAGCGAGTAATAAATTTTCAGGTGCAGAAATTGAACAGACTATTATTGAGGCTATGTATGCGGCGTTTACTGAAAACCGCGAATTTAATACTAATGATATTTTATTAGCTGTTAGAAAAACTGTTCCAATGACTAGAATTGACCCGTTACGTGCAGAGGTTGTAGAAGGGTGGTCTTCATCAGGAAGACTTCGGATGGCTTAATTTATTGGTCTAAAAATATTTCTGACCAAATTCTATTATTATATATCGATATGATTAAACGTTTTTTTAAATATTTAGCTAATTTAAAACTAGCTATCTTAATATTATTGGTTATTTCAGTAGTTATTAGTATTGGTACAATTATTGAACAGAATAGAGAAATTCTATTTTATCAAAAAAATTATTCAACATTCATTTTTACCATACCTATTTGGAAAATTCTTTTATTTTTCGGGTTCAATAATATATATAGCACATGGTGGTTTTTACTATTACTAGGCCTTTTAGGCCTTTCCTTAGCATGCTGTACAATTATTCAGCAGTTGCCAACGCTTAAATTTTCTCGACGCTATTACTTTTATAAACAAATCAATCAATATAAGAAATTACAGATTAAAATAAATGCAACTAAAGTCTTCCCCAGTCATTTAAGTCATACATTGTTAAATAAGCAATATTCTCTTTTTCAAAAAGCAAATAGTTTTTATGCCTATAAAGGATTAATCAGCCGAGTAGGTCCGATAGTGGTTCATTTAAGTATTATTTGTGTTTTGTTAGGGAGTACATTAGGCGCATTAAAAGGATTTAATTCACAAGAGTTAATACCTAAAACAGAAGTATTTCATATTCAAAATGTAATAAAGAATGGTGTTTTTTCTTCAGTACCTCAGAAAACATTTCGTGTTAATGATTTTTGGTCAATATACACATCTAATGGTTTGATTAAGCAATTTTATACTGACCTTTCAATTTTAAATGGTCAAGGTAAAGAAATACAAAGAAAAACTATCTCAGTGAATAACCCATTATTATTAAAAGATTTAATAATATATCAAACAGATTGGGGAATATTAGGATTACGATTAAAATATATTAAAAATAATACTTCTAAAATAAGTCTTCAATTACCTATATCAAAAATAAATACTTCAAATCAAAAAATTTGGATAAGTTCTTTACCTAGTACCGAGAAGGATAAAAAAAGTTTTATTATCCTTATTAAGGATAATCGGGGACAAATCAGTTTATATAATAACGAGGGAAAGTTTTTGAAAAGTAGTAATATAGGAGATATTATATATGATACTGATTATATAGGGTTAAACTTAATCGATGTTATTTCTTCTACAGGTATACAGATTAAATCTGATCCAGGTATTAAATTGATTTACTTTGGATTTTTCTTTTTAATGTTTAGTAGTTTAATAAGTTATATATCATTCTCAGAGTTTTGGTTATTATACTCTCCTCTAAAGGTTATTTCTGGAGGAAAAACTAATCGTGCAAAAGTTAAATACAATCTTGAATTTTTAAATTTTAAACAATCTTTTTTTGGTTAGTTAGTTTTTAGACAATTTATGATATATTCATCCATAGGCTATATATGAAAAAGCATTACTTTATTTTGTTTTATAATACGTTAAGTTTTTCATAGCTTAAAAAAACCATCTTATATTAGAGTTTTATTTGTATTGGGTAAAAAAGGACGTACTAGAATTTGAGTAGATATAATAAATATATATTAATATAATAGCATAGTTCATGTTATTATATTAATATATATTTAAATTAAGATTATTTTGTAATATTATTTTTCGTAAGCGAGTTAATTATGAAAGAAGCTATTAGAGTTTTGTTGGGGCTGTATTGGTTAGAAATTGTTATTTTAGTTTTATTTTTAGTAATAGCATTTATACTGGAACAAAAATTTAATTTTAAAAAGCCAAGACAATGGTTTTTTGCTTTTAATGCTTTAATTTTTACACGAAGTTTTTCGGCAATTGCCTATGCTGTACCGTACTTAGATATGATTAACCTACATATCCCTTTATTAAAAGATGATCATCCTCTTGTTTTGAGGCTTTTTATGCCAAATTTTATAGCAGACTCAATTGATGTTATACAACAAATCCCTTTTTTAACTTTTATTTATTTATCCATAGGATATGGATTTTTTATCCGTTATAAGATACCAGGGGATAGGTTCGTAAGATATAACATAATGTACAGTATAATGCTTGTTTCTTTACAAGGTATTCTTAATGAAATGTTTCTTGCATTTACTGATACCTTTATTGTAGACGATTATCTTAGATCACAAGTGACATTAATGGCTTTTTTTTGTTGGCTAAGCTTATATATACCTTGTTTTGTCAGAGCTTTCCTTGGCAAGTATGATAGGAATGAGTTTATACGGGAAGCAGTAGAGGTACATTTAGGGAGAGATGGTCCTGACTTTATTTGGTGGGATAGAGAAAGAAAAGATAAAGCGCCAAAAAGGCCACCACTTAATTAACACTCAATTTAATAGGCCGAGTTGGATTTGAACCAACGTAGGTAAACCAGCGGATTTACAATCCGCCCCCTTTAACCACTCGGGCATCGACCCTAACGCCTTATTATATTATCATATTATCTCATATAACAATTTTTTAGAAAGTGTTTCTAACCAAAAGCTCAAAGAAAAGACTGATTTCTATTTTTCTTACATTTTAAATTAGAAGCCTCTTTATGGTTTTTTTTAATTTAAGAATCTGTACTATACTATGGTGTATACTCTATGGAGTGATTCGAATTGAATACTCCAATTTATTTTTTAAACTAATATAATATCATATGAAATTAGCTTATTGGATGTACGCTGGTCCTGCTCATATTGGTACTCTTAGAATTGCTAGCTCTTTTAAAAATGTTCACGCTATTATGCACGCACCTTTAGGCGATGATTATTTCAATGTTATGAGATCAATGCTGGAAAGAAAACGTGATTTCACAGCAGTAACGGCAAGCGTTGTTGATAGACACGTTCTCGCGAGAGGGTCTCAGGAAAAAGTAGTTAATAACATAAGTAGAAAAGATAAAGAAGAAAAACCAGATTTGGTCGTCTTAACTCCTACTTGTACTTCGAGTATTTTACAAGAAGATTTACAAAATTTTGTTAATCGTGCCTCACTAGAAACTGAGGCAGATGTTTTATTAGCTGACGTTAATCACTACAGAGTTAATGAAATGCAAGCAGCTGATAGAACTTTAGAGCAAATTGTCCAATTTTATATAAAGAAAGCTCGTAAAAATAAGCAGTTAGACACATCAAAAACGCTTGAGCCCTCAGTAAATATAATAGGTTCATTTAATTTAGCATTTCATAACCAACATGATATTGCTGAATTAAAAAGATTAATGTCAGATTTGAATATCAAAATTAATAGCATTATCCCTGAAGGAGCTTCAGTTCAAGAATTAAAAAACTTACCTAAAGCCTGGTTTAATATAGTTCCCTACAGAGAAATTGGTTTATTAACAGCTGAATACCTAAAAGATGAATTCGATATGCCTTTTATTGATACTACACCTATGGGAGTTGTTGAAACTGCTAATTGTATTAGAAAAATTCAATATATTTTAAATGATAATGGGTCTGATGTTAATTTTGAAAAATATATTGATATCCAAACTCGTTTTGTATCTCAATCGGCTTGGTTTTCTAGATCTATCGATTGTCAAAATTTAACTGGAAAAAAAGCAATAGTATTTGGGGATTCAACTCATGCTGCAGCTATGACTAAAATTTTGACGAGAGAGATGGGTATTAATGTCGTTTGGGCTGGGACATATTGTAAATATGATAAATCTTGGTTTGAAAAAGAAGTTGGTGATTTATGTGATGAAATTGTCATAACGGATGACCATAATTTAATTGGTGATTTAATAGCGAAGGTTGAACCTGCGGTTATCTTTGGTACCCAAATGGAAAGACATGTTGCTAAGCGCCTAAATATTCCATGTGGTGTTATTTCTGCACCTGTTCATATCCAAAATTTCCCTTTAAGTTATCGTCCTTTTCTTGGCTACGAAGGAGCTAATCAAATTGCAGACTTAATCTATAATTCTTTTACTTTAGGAATGGAAGATCATCTATTAGAAATTTTCGGTGGTCATGATACAAAAGAGATTTTAAGTGCGGGTTTGTCTGTAGGTGGGGAAGACTCTAAAATAAAATGGAATCCTGAGTCACAAACGGAATTAACAAAAATACCAGGATTTATTAGAGGTAAAATTAAGCGAAACACTGAAAAGTTTGCAAAGGAACAAAAAATGGATATCATTACATTAGAAGTGATGTATGCCGCGAAAGAAGCAGCATCTTAAATTTTTGATTTTGTTTTCAATATTTTTCTCTTGACATAAATTCCTTAATGTTGATATGCTTCGGTGGTGTATCAGCATTAACGGGACGTAGCGCAGTTTGGTAGCGTATCTGCTTTGGGAGCAGGGTGCCGCAGGTTCAAATCCTGCCGTCCCGAATCCGGTTTCTATCATTCATATGTTGGATGATACTTTTTGCGGAGTGGAGCAGTTTGGTAGCTCGTTGGGCTCATAACCCGAAAGTCGCAGGTTCAAATCCGGCCTCCGCTAAAATTTCGGTTAAATAAATTTATTAAATTTTCAATTTAAATATCAAACTATCTTATCAATGTCACTTTATCCTAATCAATTTATGCCAATTTTTGGTGGTAGCACTGGTGGTTGGCTTCGCTCTGCGGAATTTGAAGAAAAGTATGTTATTACTTGGAATTCTAAGGAAGAACAGTTATTTGAAATGCCAACTGCTGGGACGGCACTAATGCTCTTAGGTCAAAATCTTTTATATCTTGCTCGTAAAGAACAATGTCTGGCTTTAGGAACACAGTTACGAAAGATGAAGATTAAGGATTATAAAATTTACAGAATTTTTCCAGGTGGAGAAATACAATTTTTGCATCCAAAAGATGGTGTCTTCCCTGAAACATCTAATGAAGGTAGAGTGCCCGTAGGAAAGAGAGATTTTTCAATCGGAAAAAACCCTAATCCTGCTTCAATTAAATGGAACTAAAAAGAAAGAAAAGGTTGCATAGGAGAGTATAATTAATATATTATATATATCCTCGTATACAATCTTTTACTTTATTTAAATAATAGACTAAGAATAATTTTTATTTTTTGGAGAGATGGCAGAGATGGTCGATTGCGTCTGATTTGAAATCAGATGAACGTTTACGCGTTCCGTGGGTTCGAATCCGACTCTCTCCTTATACAAAATTAACGTTTATCTTTTTAAAAAACTTGCTTAAGAATAATATATTACTTTATGATATCTTTATACATTAATATATTATTTTATTGGAGTTAATAGGATATGGCGAATAGCAGATCTGCAAAGAAACGTATTAGAATAAATAGAAGAAATAATATACAAAATAATGCATATAAATCTTTAATAAAATATTACGAAAAAATACATTTAAATCTTATAAAAGAATATAAAAATAGTGAAGACTTTATTGAGGGCCAATCAACTCCAGATAATGTAAAAAAGACACTTTCAGACTCATTTGCTCGAGTTGCTAGTCGAATTGATAGAGCAGTAAAAAAAAAAATTATCCATAAAAACACTGCAATCAGAAAAAAAAATAACTTATTTAAAAAAACTTTTACGACTTCGTAATATTTAAGATCTAGTAAGATTAATTAAATTTTATTTACTTCCAATATCCCGTTTAGATATATAATAATTATATAATAAAAGCTTAACTACCAAATGAAAAATATTATAGACAATAAAAAGCATAAATCTCCTATAATTCTTCCAGATTTATCCGAAGTTCAACGAATAAGTTTTTGTTGGTTTTTGACTGAGGGATTACCGGAAGAGTTAACAAATTGCCCTTCAATTTTAAACCATAATAGTGGTATTGAATTAATAATTTATGGTCAAGAATATAAAATATATTATCCTGCTTTCGCCATTTTAAATGCTTTAACAAAAAAAGGCAATTATAACCTAAGGGTTTACGTTTTAATGTCACTTAAGAAAAACGAAATAATAAAGAACGACATAGTACAGTCAGAAGACTTTTCTCGTAAAGAACGAGTCTTCTTTGGTGAAATTCCCTTACTTACTGAAAAAGGTACTTTTATATTTAATGGATGTGAAAGAGTCATTATTAGTCAAATAATTAGAAGTCCTGGTGTTTATTATAAACAGATAATAAAAGAGAAAAAAGTTTTTTACGAAGGGACGATTATATCAAAATATGGATCATGGTTAACCTTTGAACTTGAATATAATTTGATTTGGGTAAAGTTTGATAAACAATATAAGATACCTATAAATTGGTTTCTAGTTGGACTTTCATTAGAAGAATCTGAGGTTTATCAGACTGTCCAGAATTTTGATTTTCTAATAAAAAGTCTAGCTGCTATTCGTTTAGCAGTTTTTGATAAAATGGCTTCTAAATCCCATAAAAATAAAGCGGAGGATAAAGAAACTAATGAAGCATATAATAGAAATATATTATTAACTGTTTTTAGAGTACAGGAATTAATAAATGAACGCCTTCTCGATAAAAGCGTATATGATTTGGGTGAAGTTGGTCGTATCAAACTCAATAAGAAATTAGATATTGGGTTACCATTAAGTAGACGGACTTTAACTTCTCTAGATATTTTAAAAGTTATTGATAAATTAATTCATATTAGTTTCCATAATGAAAAACTTGATGATATAGATAATTTAGAAAACCGCAGAGTTCGCTCTGTTGGCGAATTATTACAACTTCAAGTACGTGTAGCTCTTGGTCGAATAAAAAAAAAAATTAATACCGATGAGAAACTAACTTCGGATATGTTTCGGATAAAAAAAAAGAAAAAAGTTACTACAACTAAAAAGTCTAAGCCTAAAAAAACTAAAATAACTACTACTAAAAATAATAAAATTAGTAAAACTAAAATACTTCCGAAAGAAACATTAATGCCTAATGAATTACTAAATTCAAAGGTTTTAACCTCTGTTATAAGAGAGTTTTTTGGGCTAAGCCCGTTATCACAATATTTTGATGAAGTGAATGCTTTAGCACAATTAACACATAAACGAAGAATTAGTTCGTTAGGTCCAGGAGGATTAAATAGTGAACATGTTAGTTTTGCTGCACGAGATATTCACCCAACACAATATGGACGTCTATGTCCAATTGAAACTCCAGAAGGACAAAAAGCTGGATTAATTGCATCTTTAGCAACTCACGCTAGAATCAATCATTATGGTTTTATCACAACTCCTTTTTTCCGTGTTTTTAAAGGAAAAGTAATGTATGAATTAGGGCCTGTTCATTTAACTGCGGAACAAGAAGCTAACTTTAATGTTGCTTCAGGTGATGTTTTGTTAACAAAAGACAATTTTTTTAAAACCCAAATTGTTCCTGTGCGTTCATTTAATGAGTTTATAACAGTCGATGCTATTGATGTTAATTTTTTAGCAGTTTCTCCTATACAAATCCTTGCAGTAGGGGCTTCTTTAATACCATTTTTAGAGCATGATGATGCAAACCGTGCCTTAATGGGATCAAATATGCAAAGGCAGGCAGTTCCATTATTATACCCAAAAAAACCTATAATTGGTACAGGTATTGAACATCAAATTGCTGCAGATTCTCAAGTTGTATTAATAAATTTATTAAATGGTATCATTGATTCTGTCTGTTCAGACCGGATTACAATCCTTGATACTAAAAATTTAGGTAGTTCTAAAATGTATTTTTTAGATAAATATCGTCGTTCAAATCAAGAAACTATAATTAACCAAAAGCCTCTGATTTGGAATGGAGAGATTGTCGAACCCGGACAAATTCTTGCAGATGGTCCTGGAACTGAAGGGGGTGAACTTGCGTTAGGGCAAAATTTAACAGTTGCTTATATGCCATGGGATGGTTATAACTTTGAAGATGCTATTTTAGTGAGTGATAGATTGGTTCAAGATGATCTTTTTACTTCAATACACATAGAAAAATATGAGCTTCAGCTCATAGATGACCGTGATACTGTAGAAGAAATAACAACAGCGATTCCAAATATTGAGGAAGAAGAAATAGAGAATTTAGATGTTAATGGTATAATAAAAAAAGGAACCTTTGTTAATGGTGGTGATATTTTAGTTGGAAAGATTACCCCTATATTAGAAGATGATGAATTACCAGAAAGTAAACTATTAAGAGCAATCTTTAATATTGAATCACCAGAGCCAGAGGATTCTTCTTTAAGAGTACCGAATGGTATTTCTGGAAGAGTTATCGAAATCCAAACAGCTTCACGTGACAAAGGTGATAACTTAGGATCAGGTGTATACGAATGGGTTTGTATCTCAATAGCGCAAATAAAAAAAATTAAGATTGGTGACAAACTTTCTGGACGACATGGAAATAAAGGTGTTATTTCAAAAATAATCCCAACAGATGATATGCCTTTTTTACCTGATGGAACAATTGTCGATGTTATATTGAATCCCTTAGGAGTTCCTTCAAGAATGAATGTAGGTCAAATTTTTGAATGCTTGCTGGGATTTGCAGGTGATTACTTAAATCGTAGATTCAAGGTTATACCTTTTGATGAAATGTATAAACCAAACGCATCACGTATGCTAATTAATAAAGCTTTAAAGAAAGCAGCTAAAAAAACTAATAAGCCTTGGCTTTTTAATAAATTTTCCCCAGGAAAAATTTTATTAACTGATGGACGAACTGGAGACGTATTCGATAACCCAGTTTTAGTTGGTAAACCTTATATTTTAAAACTTATTCATTTGGTTGATAAAAAAATGCATGCACGTTCGACAGGTTCTTATTCTTTAGTAACTCAACAACCATTAGGAGGGAAATCTAAACATGGGGGACAAAGATTTGGAGAAATGGAAGTTTGGGCCTTAGAAGCTTTTGGTGTAGCTTATACTTTACAAGAATTATTAACTATAAAATCCGATGATATTAACGGTCGACACGAAGTTTTTACTGCTATTATTAAAGGACATAATATACCAGAGCCAGGCATTCCAGAATCTTTCAATGTATTACTTCGAGAATTGAATGCATTAGGATTGGATATGACAACCCATGAAATCGGTAAGTTGGATAGTGGTGAAATAACATCTTATAAAGTTAATTTATTACCCCTTCTTAAACCTAAATTAGTGTAAAGTTTGATCTTATTTTAAAATAATAAACCTGATTATTTATATAAAAATGAAAAATTTAAAACAAAAATTTGATTATGTAAAAATTAATTTAGCGGCTCCTGAACGTATTAAAGAATGGGCCGAAAAAATTTTACCTAATGGGGAAATAGTGGGTGAGGTTACTCAACCAGAAACAATCAATTATCGTACCCATAAACCTGAGAAAGGAGGATTATTTTGCGAGAAAATATTTGGACCCGTGAAAAATTGGGAATGTACTTGTGGTTTACATAAATATAAAGAAAAAGATGTTTTTTTTTGTGAAGTTTGTGGTGTAGAATTAACAGAATCTCGAGTCCGTAGACACCGTATGGGATATATTAAATTATTATCTCCAGTGGTTCATATTTGGTATCTAAAAGGATCACCAAGCCTTTTATCAGCGATGCTAGCTTCACCTATAACCAAACTGGAAGCTGTTATTTATAATGGGAAAAAGCCAGATCAAGATGAAGATCTTGCAAAGTATGAGCAGGTTTTCTTGTCATCTTTTTATGACACCGAAGGGGAAGGGTTTCATTATGGTAAAAAACGTCAAGGTGCTGAAATCCTTTATCATCGATTAAAAAAAATTGATTTAAGAGTAGAGATCGAAAATAACCGGAACATTATGTTTTTTTCTGAAGTTAAAAAAAAAGTTGAAGTTGCAATTAAAAAAATTCGTATATTTGAGAATTTTTTAACTACGGGTACTCGACCAGAATGGATGGTACTACATTTTCTTCCGGTTCTTCCACCTGGTATTCGACCTATTGTAAAATTAGATAATGGGAGGTTTGCTACTTCAGATTTAAATGAACTTTATCGGAAAATTATTATTAGAAATAAAAGGCTAAAAAGGTTATTATCAGTTCATGCTCCTAGTGTTGTTGTCCTAACTGAAAAACGAATGATTCAAGAAGCTGTTGACACACTTATTGATAACGGAAAACGTGGTTCCAAAATACTTGATGCAAATAAAAGACCCTTAAAATCATTAGCTGATATTATTGAAGGTAAACAAGGTAGGTTTCGTCAAAATTTGTTAGGGAAAAGGGTAGACTACTCAGGGCGGTCAGTAATTATTGTCGGTCCTCATCTTAAATTAAACCAATGTGGTTTACCCTATGAGATGGCAATTGAATTGTTTTTACCATTTATTATTTATCGATTACTTTCTCAAGGACTATCGCATTCAATAAAGAGAGCAAAAAAAATTATTTATAGTAATGAACCTTTTATTTGGTACCTAACAGAGGAAATCTTAAAAAAACATCCTATTATTCTAAACCGTGCGCCAACGTTGCACCGTTTAGGGGTTCAGGCTTTCGACCCAGTATTAGTTAGAGGACGTGCTATTCAGTTACATCCTCTGGTATGTTCTTCTTTTAATGCAGATTTTGATGGTGATCAAATGGCAGTACATATTCCTTTATCTTTCGAATCTCAATTAGAAACAAGATTATGCTTATTAGCTCCTAATAATTTTTTATCTGCATCTAGTGGTGAACCGACTATTCAACCATCACAAGATATGGTTTTAGGCTTTTATTATTTAACTACCCAAAATCGAAAAAACTTACGAGGTTCAAACAATTATTTTTCTAACTTTAATGAAGTAATATGTGCGTATGAACAAAAACAATTACAAATTCATTCTTCTATTTGGGTTCGTTGTCCAAATGATATAACCTTAGATAGTCCACTAAAATATATTAAAAAAATTCATCTATCAAACAATACTAACCTTGTTATTTATAATAATTTACAAAGGAAAGAAACAATGGATGGTAAATTATTAGTTCAATTTCTTCGCACAACTCCGGGCCGTATTATTTTTAATCAATGTGTTAATGATATATTAAATAAACCGGAGGTAAGATAAAATGTCAAAACGATCAAACATTTTTTCAAACAATACAATTAATAAAAAAGAGCTAAAAAAAATTATTGAATGGGCGTTTAAAAATTACGGTCAAAGAAAAGCTGCATTTTTTGTTGACCAATTAAAAGAAATGGGTTTTGAATATGCAACGAAATCTGGAATTTCTATAGGCATTGAAGATTTGAGAATTCCACCTATAAAAATTGATCTGATGCGTAGAGCATCTTTAGATGCTTTTTTAACTGAAGCGCAAGCAAAGAATGGTGAAATTACAGAAGTAGAAAGATTCCAAAGAATTATTTATATTTGGAATACTACCAGTGAAGAATTGAAAGAAAGGCTTATAGAGTTTTTTAAAAAAACTGACCCTTTAAATTCTGTATATATTATGGCCTTTTCTGGTGCACGTGGAAACATTTCACAAGTCCGACAATTAGTTGGTATGAGAGGTTTAATGTCTGATCCAAGTGGTAGAATTATTGATAGAGCAATCGGATCGAATTTCCGGGAAGGTTTATCGATTACAGATTATATTATCTCTTCTTACGGAGCTAGAAAAGGACTTGTGGATACAGCAGTAAAGACCGCGGATTCTGGTTATTTAACAAGACGACTTGTTGAGGTTGCTCAAAGTATTATAATCAGTGAATTGGATTGTAAAACTGAACGAGGTGTTTTTTTGCAGGAGGGGGTAAAAGATGAAAATGAAAAAGGATTTTTATCTATTACAGAACTTCTTAATGGTAGAGTTTTGGCGTCTTCAATAGTCAAACCTGGAACTAAAAAAATTATTGCTCTTAGGAATCAGCAAATCACAAGTCCTCTCATAGAAAATTTAATTAAGTTTAAGATTACTAAAGTATTAGTGAGATCACCACTAACTTGTGAATGTAGACGTGCAGTTTGTCAACATTGTTACGGCTGGAATTTAGCATTAGGTAATTTAGTTGAGTTGGGTGAAACAGTTGGTTTAATTGCCGCTCAATCTATAGGCGAACCAGGAACTCAATTGACAATGAGAACTTTTCATACAGGAGGAGTTTTTACAAGCGAATTAATTCGTCAAGGGCGTGTAAACTATTCTGGATACTTAGATTTTATGTCAGAATTGAAACTCCGTCCATACAGAACTAAATATGGGCAAAATGCATTACTGAGTGAAAACGACTCATGGTTAGGAGTTATTACTTATCACAATAAAATCATAAGACTTCCCATTCCAGAAGATACAATTATTTTTTCTGATAATCATACATATATTACAGATAATCAAGTTTTATTAGAAGCAGCTCCTAAAATGAAGGAGATGACTCTTGGGGAAAAAGAGATAAAATATGTTAATGCAAGATATCCAGGGAAAATTATCTTGGAAAAAAATGGTTCCCCACAGGATTATCGGAAACAAAATATTTCAGACTTTAGAAAAAGAGGGAAAAAAAATTATAGTTTTTGGGTTTTATCTGGAGAGGTTTTATCTACGGCATTTGACACAGTTATAAGAGCACGAAAATTTGGAAAAATTTATAAAGATCAATCTATAGCTCAATCAAAAATAGTTACAACCATAGGTGGATTTATTAGATTTTCAAGAAATAAATCAACTCAAGAACTCCTTGGTTTAAAGACCCAAAATTACACTTGTGAAGAAAGTATTTTTAAAATTTTTATTGAAAGCAATCATATTGAAATCTCGAAATGTAAAGTTTATTTATCATATAGTCAACAAATTATATTAAAGCCACAATTAGTTAATAAACGCTTATTTTCTTTTGGTTCTTTATGTAATAATAAATATAAAACAAAAACAGGGGGTAGTTTTTTTATTTCTAATCTTTATAAACCAAGACCTATCGGAAGGAAATTAAATAATAAACTAAAATCTGGATCAACAATTTTCTATGTACCCGAAGCAACAATTCAAACAGATTCAAAGGAAAAAGACTTTAAATTTAAAAAAGGTACTTATGTAAAAAAACATGAGGAAATTTTCCCTGATTATTTTATATCAATAGATGGTTTTATTAGTTTTAAAATTGAGGAACCAACAAAATGTATTACTATTAAACCTGGTCAAAGATACAAATTAAATAAAGAATTAAAGTTTTATAAAGATCTTCATGAACAAATATATTATCCTGGCGAATTTATATTGGGCGAGTATGAAGTCTCCGTTTTAAGTTATATAGAACTTGAAAGTATTGATAGAGAAACATATTTGTCTATTCGTCCGATAACTCGTTACGAATTTACAAATGAACAGCCACTTCAAAGTTTAAATTCAAATTCTTTTGCTCCACTTAATCTAATAGTAGAAGATTTTAGGATACAAATTATATCAGGGCAACAAATTATAAGTGATAAACCAATACAATTTATTGACTCTCCTTTAATAATTAATTATTCTCTTGACTTAGATGATACAGAACTGGTTTTTGAGTTCAAAAAACCAAAGAAAAAAAACTCTTATAGCCAGATTAGTTTTCTATATAGCCAAATTTTTCTTTTTGATACTGTAATACCAAAAGAAATAAAAAAAACGGACATCGAAGTCAATTTACTAGTTGAAGAAGAACAATTTACTGACCCTTATACTATTCTTGGTGCATTTGATACTTTATCACCTTTTAACAATATTATTTCTAGTATTAAAAAAAAAAGTAATAAAACTAGATCAGAATTATTAGTAACAACAAAATCTGATTACGCTGAGATTTTTTTAGATAGCTTTGATCATGATTATAAACAAAATAAATTTTTTAAAACTAATAAGTTATTTAATAATGATCTCTTAATCCGAGAAGATGGTTTATTAAAAGAAATTACTGGTAATAAAATCACTTTACATTTAGGTCAATCTTATTTTTTCTCAACAGGAGCATTAGTCCGCAAAATACCAGGTGATTATATTAGAAGACAGGAAACTTTAGGACAATTAATATTTGAACGATTAATAACTGGTGATATTGTACAAGGGTTACCAAAAATTAATAATATTTTAGAAGCCCGTAAACCTAAGATAGAATCCTTATTATCAACAAGACCAGGATTTATTAACTCTATTAGATATACTTCGAATTTTATTGTAATTGCTACTAAGCCATCGCTAAAGAATGATTATTATAAAGCTTCCCGTTCTCAACGCTTAGTAGTTAGAAAGTATGAATCAGTATCAGTTGGACAACCTTTAACCCAAGGTTCTTTAAATCCCCATACTTTACTTCATGTTTATTTCCGTTACTTCTGTTCTTTAGGCGTTTTATCTACTTATGAATCGGCTTATCGTAGTCTAAAAAAATTGCAAGGATTATTATTGACATCTGTCCAGGCTATATATGTGTCTCAAGGAGTTATGATTTCTAGTAAGCATGTAGAATTAATTGTTAAAGAGATGACACATAAAGTTTATATTGAATATCCTGGGAAAACCCATTTTTTACCTGGGGATATTATTGATTTAGATCAAGCGCAATATATTAATATTTGTCTTAAAAATAGTAATCAGCTAGGTTTTCGACCTATTCTATTAGGTATTACAAAGTCCTCTTTGAAAACAGACAGTTTTTTAGCTGCAGCAAGTTTCCAAGAAACTACAAGAGTTTTAACACAGGCGGCTATTCAGGGTAAAACAGATTGGCTTAGAGGATTAAAAGAGAATGCTATAACAGGACGATTAATACCAGCAGGTACAGGTTTTTATATTAATAAAGATATTACCTTTAATAAAGTATTATTACCTGAAAAGTTAGTAAAAGAGCCACACAATTTAAGTTTAAAAACCCAATTAAAATTAAAGGAAGCAAAACTAAAAAAAGTAGTACGTTTTAAGTACAATAAATAAAGTAGATTTATCTTTTAATTGTAAATGCAATTAAAAGATTAAAAGTCTGCTATACTAATTAATATAGATATCAAAACAATAACAATTATTATTTAAGATATACGAGTTATTTAAAAACATTCATCGAAAACAAATACAATATTTTAAAATAAAAAGGATAACTATTTTTATGGCTAAGATTGAATTGGCTCAACTTTTAGATGCAGGCGTACATTTTGGACATAAAGCTCATCGCTGGAATCCTAAGATGTTCCCTTACATCTATGCAGAACGTAATGGTATACACATTCTAGATTTAATCCAGACAACTGAGTTTTTAAAAAGAGCTTGTGATTTTAGTAAACGAGCTTCAGCAAAAAAACAAACATTTTTATTTGTTGGAACAAAAAAACAAGCTGCTTCTTTAATTGCTATCGAGGCACAAAAATGTGGTGCTTTTTATATAAATCATCGTTGGTTAGGGGGTATGCTAACAAATTGGGTAACTATAAAAAGTAGAATTGATCGCTTAAATGATTTAGAACAGCAAGAAAAATTAAATTCTTTTAGTACTTTACCTAAAAAAGAAGCAGCAAATTTAAAAAAAGAGCTTGAAAAACTTAAAAAATATTTCAATGGTGTTAAAGGAATGAAAAAAATACCTGATATTTTAGTCATCATAGATCAAAAACGTGAAATTATTGCTATTAAAGAAGCACTTTCTTTAAATATCCCTATAATCTCAATCCTGGATACTAATTGTGACCCTGATTTGGCCACAATACCAATCCCTGGTAATGACGACTCTATAAGATCCATAAAATATATCATTCAAAACATATCGGATAGTATTTGTTTAGGTCAACAAAATTCCCTAAAAACTTAAATTAGAGAATCAAGTAAAAAATTATAAGCAAGGATAAAAAATTATTATGCTACATATTGATGCAGAAAGAGTTAGAGAATTAAGGCATAAAACTGGCGCGGGTATGATGAATTGTAAAAAGGCCTTGCTAGAGTCAAATGGTAATTTTGAAGAAGCGATTAAAAGTTTACGTGAAAAAGGCCAAGCCTCAGCAGACAAAAAAGTAAATCGTAAGACTATTGAAGGACTTGTCAGTAGTTATATACATATAGGTGGTAGGATTGGTGTATTAATTGAAGTTAATTGTGAAACAGACTTTGTTGCACGCCGTGAAGAATTTCAGGAATTAGTTCAAAATCTTGCTATGCAAATTGCAGCATCACCTGACGTTCTTTATATTCAAAATGATGATATCCCAGAAGATATTATTCTTAATGAAAAAGCTATTGAATCCGAAAAAGAAGATTTAAGTAATAAACCTGACGAAATCAAAGAAAAAATTATTTTAGGGAGAATTGACAAAACCTTAAAAAATTTAACGCTGCTTAATCAACCTTTTATAAGAGACGCTAATATTACCGTTGATGAATTAATAAAGGAAAAAATTAGTCTTTTTGGTGAAAATATAAGAATAAAAAGATTTACTCGCTATACACTAGGTAATTAATAATTAGATGATAAAAAAGTTTTTTTTTCTTTACTTTTCTTCTTTTAAGAGTTTAGACTATAATTATTTCAATCTAGGTTTCATAGTATTTATCTGTATGCGTATTTTTGCATAAGGTGTTATAATTTATCTCTTTACTATAATTAAATATGAATATTCTCCAAAGTACTAATATTATTAATTTGAATTCATTAATCTTTTTATCAGACATTGAAGTTGGAAAACATCTTTATTGGGAATTAAACGATATTACTTTTCACGGTCAAGTAATAATTGTTAGCTCGCTTGTAATATTATTAACCCTGGTATTTTCATTCTTAGGGACATCAGATAAGAGTATGATCCCTAATGGCTGGCAAAATTTTATGGAGTCTGTTGTTGAATTTGTTAAAGAGATTGCCCAAAATCAACTTGGTAACGAATATAGACCATGGTTACCATTTATCGGAACTTTATTTTTATTTGTTTTTGGTTGTAATTGGGCTGGGGCCGTAATCCCTTGGAAATTAATAAAGCTTTCTGAAGGTGAATTTGGGGCTCCTACCAATGATATAAATACAACTGTTGCTCTAGCATTATTAACATCTTTTATGTATTTTTACGCAGGTTTAAGTACAAAAGGTTTTGGTTACTTTAAACGTTATATAGAACCTACACCCCTTTTGTTACCGATTAACATTTTAGAGGATTTTACAAAACCTCTTTCATTAAGTTTTCGTTTATTTGGTAATATTTTAGCTGATGAATTAACTGTTTCTGTATTAGCTTTATTAGTCCCTTTAATTGTACCACTACCAGTAATGCTTTTAGGTGTATTTGCAAGTTCAGTTCAAGCTCTAATTTTTTCAACTTTAGCTGGTGCTTATATTGCTGAAGCGGTAGAGGGGCATTAATTCTAATAAAATGGATCACCTTAATTAAATAAAAAATATATTAGAAATTTGTTAATTTTTTCTTATCTGACCCACGAATAAATTATATGGATTCTATTGTTTCTGCTGCATCTGTTATAGCTGCTGGTCTTGCTGTTGGTTTAGCTGCAATTGGTCCAGGAATTGGACAAGGAACTGCTGCTGGTCAAGCGGTTGAAGGTATCGCTCGTCAACCAGAAGCAGAAAATAAAATTCGTGGTACTTTACTTTTAAGTTTTGCCTTCATGGAAGCTTTAACTATTTATGGCTTAGTTGTAGCTTTAGCTTTATTATTTGCAAACCCATTTACTAGTTAATAGTCGATACTAGAGATGTTCTGGATTAAAAATTTAAGAACATCTCTAGTATTGATTAGTTATCCTTTCCCCAAAAAAATTTTATTTTTAATATTAAAACTAAAAAATGTTTGATAACTATAACTCCATTTTAATAATAGGCACGGAAAAAACTGGAGGATTATTTGATTTTGATGGTACATTACCAGTCATAGCATTACAGTTTGTAATCTTTATGTTTGTTCTAAATTTTATTTTATATACACCTCTATTAGATACTATTGATGAGCGAAATCTTTATATAAGCAAAAGTTTATCTGAAGCTACGAGTATCTTAACAAAGTCAAATGAATTAAATCTGAAATATGAAAAAAAGACATCTAAAGCTCGTAAAGCAGTCGCATTGGACTTATTAACTTATCAAAACTTATACAAGGAGATTTTAGAAGAAAAAATGAAATCTTCCGAAATATTTATTGATAAATTTTTAACAGAAACGACAGAAACTTTTGAAGAAAATAAAGAAAATATTTTAAAAAGTTTTGATACTGAAATCGATTCTTTAAGTAATCAAATTATGAAAAAGATAATGAAAACATAGAAAAAGACTTTAAAACACTACCAATGAAAATTTAAATATATTAAACAATTAATAAAAAATGAAAAGTTATATACAGTACTTTGTTTCAAATGAAGATTTTGGAATTAGCTTAAACACAGATATATTTGAATCAAACATTATAAATATAATCTTGTTGTTAGTAATATTGTTTGTTGTCCTAAAAAAGTTTTTAACAGAAAATCTTACAGCTCGTAAAGAAAAAATTGTGCAAGGTATAGAAAATGCCGAAACACGTTTATCTGATTCTAACAAGCGTTATAGCGAAGCAAAAAAACAATGGGCACAAATGGATATTATTATTAAAGAAATAAATCAGCAAATGGAAACAACGAAACAAAATGTTTTAAAGCTTAAGTGGGATCAAGGAAAAGATGATCTGTCGAAAAAATTCACAACAGCAATAGTTGTCCTACGGAATCGTGAGAATAAAATTTTCAACGATGTTACTAAGGAAGTTTCGAAAAGAGCACTAAACCAAGTGATTCTTAAGCTTAAAAAACAATTAGGAAAAGTTGAACAATCTGCTATTATAAATCTGAAAATAACGCAATTAGGAGAATAAGAATGGCTAACACAATGTTCGGTTCAAAAATTGCAAATCCGTATTCAGAAGCTTTATTGCAATTAGGTTTAGATTTATATCTAAAAGAAGAAAATGCTGATACTCAAGTTTTTTTTCAAATCATTTTTGATATGGAGAATTTATTAACTTTATTAAAATTAACGCCAACATTAGAGAAATATTTAGCTAACCCTCTTATTAAAGATAAAGAGAAAAAAAATGTTTTAAATAAATGTTTGACAGCAAAAACAAGCCCAACAACAAAAAATTTTTTAATGTTATTAGTTGAGAAAAAAAGAATAGGTTTTCTTGAAATTATTACACAAACTTTTTTAAACAAAGCTTATAATTTTGTTTGCCTTAAGTTTGTAGAAGTTTATTCAGCATCTTTATTAAGTAAAGAGCAAAAAACACAACTAATCGAAAAACTTAAAATATTATTAGGACCTGAATTTACAACCTCTAAAGTTTATTATTCAAAAATTAATGTAACATTTAAGATAGACAAAGAAATTTTAGGTGGTTTCATTATTAAAGTAGATTCTAAAATCATTGATTTAAGTTTACGCGGTGAACTAGAAGGGTTAGCAAAACAGATGGAGGTAAGTTTATTAAGTTAAAATCTTTTTCAAATAAGATTTCAACTAATAACTTGACCGATTTTTAATATTTAAAATATGAATAAAAATTTAAATTTTTATATCTTGTAATTTTTTGTTTTCTTTTTCTATAATTTAAAGTTTTTATCCAGGGAAGAATAAGTTGAATATATTATGACAAATCCAAATGAAATAAGTAATATTATTAGAAAACAAATCGAAGATTATAGCACTGATTTAAATATTGATATTATTGGTACTGTACTTCAAGTAGGGGATGGGATTGCTCGTGTTTATGGATTAGATGAAGTAATGGCTGGGGAGTTATTAGAATTTGATGAAGGTACAATAGGTATCGCATTAAATTTAGAGAACGACAATGTCGGGGCTGTACTTATGGGTGATGGAAGAGAAATTTTAGAAGGAAGTACAGTGAAAGCCACTGGTAGAATTGCTCAAATTCCTGTTGGTGATGGGTTATTAGGTCGAGTATTAGATCCTCTAGCTATTCCTATTGATGGTAAAGGTGACGCCCAAGTCACTGAAAGTCGTCTTATTGAATCTATGGCACCAGGTATTATTAGTAGAAAATCAGTTTGTGAACCTTTACAAACGGGTATTACTGCTATTGATGCTATGATTCCAATTGGTAGAGGACAACGTGAATTAATTATTGGTGATCGACAAACTGGAAAAACATCTATTGCTTTAGATACAATTATTAATCAAAAAGGACAAGATGTTGTTTGTGTTTATGTTGCCATTGGACAAAAAGCATCTTCGGTTGCACAGGCCGTAACTACACTACAGGAAAGAGAGGCATTAGATTATACTGTTATCGTTGCTGCAAATGCTGATCAGCCTGCAACACTACAATATATTGCTCCTTATACAGGTGCGGCAATAGCAGAGTATTTCATGTATACTGGTAAGCATACTTTAGTAGTTTATGATGATTTATCGAAGCAAGCATCAGCTTATCGACAAATGTCTTTACTATTACGTCGTCCCCCAGGTAGAGAAGCTTACCCAGGTGATGTTTTTTACTTACATTCACGTTTACTAGAACGAGCAGCAAAATTAAATGATGTACTTGGAGGAGGTAGTATGACTGCATTACCAATTATTGAAACACAAGCTGGTGATGTTTCGGCTTATATTCCTACTAATGTTATTTCAATTACTGATGGACAAATCTTTCTATCTGGTGATTTATTTAACTCAGGCTTGCGCCCTGCCATAAATGTAGGGATTTCAGTATCTCGTGTAGGTTCTGCAGCTCAAATAAAAGCTATGAAACAAGTTGCAGGTAAATTAAAGCTAGAATTAGCGCAATTTGATGAACTTGAAGCCTTTTCACAATTTGCTTCAGATTTAGATAAGGCAACACAAGCTCAATTAGCTCGAGGACGAAGATTAAGAGAGATTTTAAAACAGGCACAAAATTCCCCGATTCCTGTAGCTGAGCAAGTAGCTATAATTTTTATTGGAACAAACGGATTTTTAGATGATTTAGAAGTTGGAGAGATTCCTACTTTTATAAAAAGCATCCGTGAATACTTAGCAAGTTCTAAGCCTGAATATTTAGAAATTATAAATTCTTCAAAACAATTGACAACAGAAGCAGAAACTATCTTGAAAACAGCCATATCTGATGTAAAGAAAACTTTTAAAGCATAAAAAAATATAATTATTTAATGATATAAATACTTAAAATTTAAACTTTTAAGTATTTACACAAAAAAAAAGAAATTTTTATATTTATCTCTAAAATTCCTTTTTTATTTTGATATAGTGCTCTCTTTAGTAATTTTTTAAATATATCAAAAATAAGAGACAAAAACTTATATTTTCGCTAAAAACAAAAAGAGATTTTAAATAATTTTTTATCTGTCATAAGCTATAATGATATTAACTAAAGAGATAGTGAATTTTTTAAAGAATTAAAAAATAAAAGTTATTTATATGTTATAGTTATTTGTAACACAAAAGCCGGGATAGCTCAGTTGGTAGAGCAGTGGATTGAAGATCCTCGTGTCACCAGTTCAAATCTGGTTTCTGGCAACCAAGTCTAATTGTGTCTGTTAAATTTTTAATTCTAAAGACTAGTTATATTTATGGGTAAGGTTTATGATTGGTTTGAAGAAAGATTAGAAATTCAATCCATTGCGGATGATATTACAAGCAAATATGTTCCCCCCCATGTTAACATTTTTTATTGCTTTGGTGGGATTGTTTTCACATGTTTTTTAGTTCAAGTTGCTACAGGATTCGCTATGACATTTTATTATAGACCAAGTATTAGCGAGGCCTTTTCATCGGTTGAATATATTATGACGGAAGTTAACTTTGGTTGGTTAATCCGTTCTATACATCGTTGGTCAGCAAGTATGATGGTTCTTATGTTAATTCTACATGTTTTCCGTGTATACTTAACTGGAGGATTTAAAAAGCCCCGTGAATTAACATGGGTTACAGGAGTAACGTTAGCTGTTACAACTGTCTCTTTTGGTGTGACTGGTTATTCTCTTCCGTGGGATCAAGTAGGGTTTTGGGCTTGTAAAATTGTAACGGGTGTACCTGAAGCAGTTCCTGTTATTGGGCCTCCAATAGTACAACTTTTACGTGGTGGAGTAAGTGTAGGACAAAGTACTTTAACACGTTTTTATAGTGCACACACATTTGTATTACCCCTTGTTGCAGCAGCATTAATGATTACTCATTTCTTAATGATCAGAAAGCAAGGGATTTCAGGTCCATTATAATTAATAACAATTTAGAAGTAAATAGTAAACTACAAGATATTAAAAAAATAAAATTTTAGTTTTTAATAAAATATATAAAATTGGAGATATTATGTCGATCTTAAAAAAACCAGATTTAACAGATCCAAAATTACGCGCTAAGTTAGCAAAAGGAATGGGGCATAATTATTACGGTGAGCCTGCTTGGCCAAATGATATTTTCTATATGTTTCCTATTTGTATTTTAGGTACTTTTGTACTAGTCATTGGACTAGCTGTGATGGAGCCTTCAGCATTAGGTGAAAAAGCTAATCCATTTGCGACTCCTTTAGAGATTCTACCAGAATGGTATTTTTTCCCAACGTTTAACTTATTAAGAGTACTACCAAATAAATTATTAGGTGTTTTAGCTATGGCTGCTGTACCTGCAGGATTAATAACAGTACCATTTATCGAAAATGTTAATAAGTTTCAAAACCCTTTCAGAAGACCTGTAGCTTCAACAGTATTTTTAGTAGGGACATTTGTTGCAATATGGTTAGGAGTTGGAGCTTGTTTACCAATAAGCAAAGCAATTACTTTAGGTTTATTTTAAATAATATTCCTATTTGACATAAGAAAAAAGACAATGTTTCAATTCAAAACCTCTATAAGACTTAAATTTTTAAGTCTTTTAGAGGTCTCTCATTAAACTTAGAATAACTCTTTTATTTATGTCTTGAATCTTTGAAGGAATAAACTATTATCTTAAGATTTAAAGTATTTACCTTTATAGTATTTTTAATTTAGGTAAGCTAATTAAACCTCCATAGTTTCTAAGAGCTATTTCTTAAATAATTTCAAAAATCTCTTCAAAAACTTTTTTAACTTTGTAACCTGAATCAATAGATTCCAGAGGATCTTTTCGTAAACGATGACGTAAACATAAAACGATAATTTTCTCAATATCATCTATAGTAATTGTTTCTTTACCTTGGAAAGCTGTATATGCTTTCGCGGCTCTATTCGTAACTATATCTCCCCTTAGACCATCAACATCTAACTCACTACACACTTTCGAAATTTTTAATCTAAGATCATAAGGCATCTCGACTTTTTCCAATAAATTTTGAGCATCAATAATTTTTTGTTTTAGAGCTTCTTGTTGATCTTTATATTTGTCTACCCATGCATAAGGATCTAAATCAAATAAAGTTCTCTCTTCTACAATTTTGACTCTTAAATCTGGATCTTTTACAGTTCTTATTTCAGCGTGCATACCAAAACGATCTAGTAATTGAGGCCGTAATTCTCCTTCTTCTGGGTTACCTGAACCAACAAGAACAAATTGTGCGGGATGACGTATAGATATTCCTTCTCTTTCAACAGTGTTCCACCCTGAAGCAGCAGAATCTAATAAGATATCAACGAGATGATCATCTAACAAATTAACTTCATCAACATATAAAATACCACGATTAGCTTTAGCTAATAAACCTGGTTCAAAGGCTTTAATTCCTTCAGTTAAGGCTTTTTCTATATCAATGGTTCCACATACTCTATCTTCGGTTGCACCTAAAGGTAAATCTACCATAGGTATTTTTATAAATTCTGTTTCAGATTTTTCTATAGTTTCATCTGTAGGGTGACGATTAAAAGGGTCATCTTTGATTACCTCAATTTCAGGTAATAAATCTGCAATCGCCCGGATTGTAGTCGATTTTCCAGTCCCTCTATCACCCATAATCATTACACCACCAATTTTAGGATCGATAACATTTAATTCGAGAGCAAGTTTCATTTCTTCTTGGCCAACAATAGCAGTAAATGGAAATATTGGAGTACTTTTTGGTTTTATATTTTGTTTAGTCATTTTATTTTTAAATTAACTGAAATACTTATAACTTATCTATGTTTTTTTTAAGATCAAAATTCAGAAACTGTTCTTATGAATATAACGTTTTACCTAAACGAAATGCTAATAATGCTGGTAAAATTGCGAAAGCTAAAGCGACTAAAACTTCTGTATTTGTTAACATATTTGTAATTAATATATATTATTTGGTTTTTCTAAAAATTTAAACTCTTACGATGTAGTATACTATAAATATATTTATATGTCATCATAAAAAAGTTCAATAATTTAATCTAATTAAATTTTAAAATCATTTAAAAAATATATATCTTTATTAATGAATTCTATATTCCCATTATTATATTCTATTGCTCTATTTATTTTTCTATTTTTTATAAGTTATTATATCTTAAAACAAATAATTAATACTCAAAAATTAGAAAAAAAAATATTTAAGTTACAGGAACTTGTTAAAAAAGATGATCTGTATTATGAAGATTGTTACCAATTAGGACAATTATATTTGAGAAAAAAACTTTTTCTTAAAGCAGTTGTAGTATTCAGAAAAGCTCTAAAATTATGGGATCCTAATGACAAAATTGGACTTGCAAACTTATATAATGCTATAGGTTTTACGTTCTTTAATCTAGAAGAATACGACTATGCTATTTATTACTACAAGGTAGCTATCAAAATTATCCCAGACCATACATTAGTTCTAATAAATCTTGGTTATGCTTTTGAGAAAATTAATTCAATCATAACAGGATATAATTGCTATAAAGCTGCATTATTTTGGGATCCATCTAATGAATTAGCGTCCACACGTTTTTTAGCAGTTGAAAAGAAGCTAAAGTATACTCTATAAAAATTATTTAGCTTACTATCTACTTAGTTTTCATCTTTAAAAGATAGTATATCGTTGAGTTTTAGATCTTAACATGAATAAATTCTGTTTCTAATTAATATCTTGTTTCTATTTTAGATAAAATACGTTATAATAGACTGATGAAAACTCAATTCAGAATAATTCTATAAAATTATTTTATGAGACTTGAGCGTTTCCTATCTTTATGTCTCCAGAGAGGAAAAGGTAAATGAACTCCAAAAAGCAAGTAGCTAAGGTAAAGGTTCTCGTTGACCGTAATACTGCTAATACAACTAGTTTTGAAAAATGGGCTAAACCAGGGCATTTTTCACGTACATTATCGAAGGGTCCAAAAACAACAACTTGGATTTGGAATTTACATGCTGATGCACATGATTTTGATATTCAAACAAATTCTTTAGAAGAAGTTTCTAGAAAAATTTTTAGTGCACATTTTGGTCAATTATCAATAATATTTTTATGGATAAGCGGTATGCATTTCCATGGAGCATACTTTTCAAATTATTTAGCATGGCTAAACAATCCAATTAGTATCAAACCTAGTGCCCAAGTCGTTTGGCCAATTGTGGGTCAAGAAATATTAAATGGGGATGTTGGTGGGAATTTCCAAGGTGTTCAGATAACATCAGGATTTTTCCAGTTATGGCGTGCTGAAGGTATAACAAGTGAAATTGAGTTATATTGGACAGCTATTGGTGGATTAATTATGTCCGGGTTAATGTTATTTGGTGGATGGTTCCATTACCATAAAGCTGCACCAAAATTAGAGTGGTTCCAGAATGCCGAGTCAATGTTAAATCATCACTTATCTGGTCTTCTAGGTTTAGGTTGCCTGTCTTGGTCAGGGCACCAAATCCATATCGCATTACCTATAAATAAATTGTTAGATGCTGGTGTTGCTTCACAAGAAATTCCATTACCTTATGAGTTTCTTATAAATCGAGAATTGATTGGTCAATTATACCCGAGTTTTAAAAAAGGTTTAGTTCCTTTCTTTTCTCTTAACTGGGGTGAGTATTCTGACTTTTTAACTTTTAAAGGGGGCTTAAATCCTGTAACAGGTGGACTTTGGTTAAGTGATACAGCACATCACCATTTAGCTTTAGCAGTTCTATTTATTGTTGCAGGACATATGTATCGTACAAATTGGGGAATTGGTCATAGCATGAAAGAAATTTTAGAAGCACATAAAGGTCCATTTACTGGTGCTGGCCATACAGGTCTTTATGAAATTTTAACAACTTCTTGGCATGCGCAATTAGCAATTAATTTAGCGATGATGGGCTCTTTAAGTATTATAGTAGCTCACCATATGTATGCTATGCCACCGTATCCGTATATCGCAACTGATTACGCAACACAGCTTTCGTTATTTACGCATCATATGTGGATTGGTGGGTTCTGTGTTGTAGGTGGTGCAGCACATGGAGCCATTTTCATGGTACGTGATTATAACCCTGCAAAAAATTATAATAACTTATTAGATCGAGTTGTTCGTCATCGAGATTCGATTATTGCACATCTGAATTGGGTTTGTATTTTCTTAGGTTTCCATAGCTTTGGGTTATATATACATAACGATACTATGAGAGCATTAGGACGTGCCCCTGATATGTTTTCGGACACAGGTATTCCTTTAAAACCAATTTTTGCACAAGCCATTCAAAATTTACATTTATTAGCGCCTGGTAGTACAGCACCAAATGCGTTAACAACAGCAAGTTATGTTTTTGGTGGTGATATTGTATCCATTGGGTCAAAAATTGCTATAATGCCAATAAAATTAAGTACAGCAGATTTTATGGTTCACCATATTCATGCTTTTACAATTCATGTTACTGTATTAATTTTATTAAAAGGAGTTTTATATGCACGTAGTTCAAAATTAATACCTGATAAAGCTAATTTAGGATTCCGTTTTCCATGTGATGGACCGGGTCGAGGCGGTACTTGTCAAGTATCAGCTTGGGACCATATATTTTTAGGTCTGTTCTGGATGTATAATTCTATATCAGTAGTTATATTCCATTTTAGTTGGAAAATGCAGTCTGATGTTTGGGGATCAGTAACACCGACAGGAACGGTTTCACATATTACAGGTGGTAATTTTGCTCAAAGTGCAATTACTATTAATGGATGGTTAAGAGATTTTTTATGGGCGCAAGCATCACAAGTAATTCAATCATATGGTTCAGCTTTATCTGCTTACGGCTTAATATTTCTTGGCGCGCATTTTATTTGGGCATTTAGTTTAATGTTCTTATTTAGTGGTCGAGGTTATTGGCAAGAACTTATAGAGTCAATAGTTTGGGCTCATAATAAAATTAAAGTTGCACCAGCAATTCAGCCTCGTGCATTAAGTATTACTCAAGGACGAGCTGTAGGGTTAGCGCATTATTTATTAGGTGGTATTGGAACAACATGGTCTTTCTTCTTAGCAAGAATTATTTCTGTAGGATAAAATTAACGAGGTAAAATATTTATGGTAACTAAATTTCCAAAATTTAGCCAAGCTTTAGCACAAGATCCGACAACTCGAAGAATTTGGTTTGGAATTGCAACAGCGCATGACTTTGAGACTCACGACGGTATGACAGAAGAAAATTTATATCAGAAAATTTTTGCTTCACACTTTGGACATTTAGCAATTATCTTTCTTTGGACATCTGGGAATCTATTCCATGTTGCTTGGCAAGGTAACTTTGAGCAATGGTCCTTAAATCCATTAAAAGTTAAACCTATTGCTCATACAATTTGGGATCCTCATTTTGGTGAGCTAGCAATGAAAGCCTTTACAAAGGGGGGTGCTTTTTATCCAGTAAATATATCTTATTCAGGTGTTTACCATTGGTGGTACACTATCGGAATGCGAACAAATAATGACTTATACGTGGGATCTATTTTTTTAATAGCTTTATCAAGTTTATTGTTATTTGCTGGTTGGTTACATTTACAACCAAAATTCCGTCCAAGTTTATCTTGGTTTAAAAATAACGAATCACGTTTAAATCATCATTTAACAGGTTTATTTGGGGTTAGTTCATTAGCTTGGACAGGACATCTAGTTCATGTAGCTATACCAGAATCCCGAGGTATCCACGTTGGTTGGGATAATTTTTTAACAACTTTACCACATCCAGAAGGTTTAACTCCTTTCTTTGATGGGAATTGGAACGCTTATTCACAAAATCCTGATACTGTAGAACATATTTTTGGAACAAAAACAGGTTCAGGGACAGCGATTTTAACCTTCTTAGGTGGTTTTCACCCTCAATCACAATCTCTTTGGCTTACTGATATTGCACATCATCATCTTGCTATTGCAGTTGTGTTTATAATTGCTGGCCATATGTATAGAACAAATTTTGCGATTGGACATAATATGAAAGAAATTTTAGATGCGCATCGTCCACCAGGTGGACGTTTAGGTGCGGGTCATAAAGGTCTATTTGATACAATTACAAATTCTTTACATATGCAACTTGGTTTAGCGTTAGCAGCACTAGGGGTTATAACATCTTTAGTTGCTCAACATATGTACGCAATTCCTCCTTATGCATTTATGGCAAAAGATTTTACAACACAAGCAGCTCTTTATACTCATCATCAATATATAGCTGGATTCTTAATGGTAGGAGCATTTGCACATGGAGCAATTTTCTTTGTTCGAGATTATGATCCAGAAGCAAATCAAGATAATGTTTTAGCTAGAATGCTTGAACATAAAGAGGCCATTATTTCTCATTTAAGTTGGGTTAGCTTATTTTTAGGCTTCCATACACTAGGTTTATATATCCATAATGATACTGTGGTTGCATTTGGTCAGCCAGAAAAACAAATATTGGTAGAACCTGTGTTTGCACAATTTATTCAAGCAGCTTCAGGGAAAGCAGTATATGGATTTGATCTTTTATTATCATCAAAAGAAAGTCCTGCAACTACAGCTGGTAGCGAAATATGGTTACCGGGTTGGATAGAAGCTATTAATAATGATAAAAATGATCTTTTCTTAACTATTGGGCCTGGAGATTTTTTAATACATCATGCAATTGCTTTAGGACTACATACTACAACTTTAATTTTAGTTAAAGGAGCATTAGACGCTCGTGGTTCTAAATTAATGCCTGATAAAAAAGACTTTGGTTATAGTTTCCCTTGTGATGGTCCTGGACGTGGTGGTACTTGTGATATCTCTGCTTGGGATGCTTTTTACTTATCAATGTTTTGGATGTTAAATACAATTGGATGGGTTACTTTTTATTGGCATTGGAAACACGTTACGATTTGGCAAGGTAATGCTGGTCAGTTTAACGAATCCTCAAACTATATAATGGGGTGGTTACGTGATTATCTATGGTTAAATTCATCCCCATTAATTAATGGTTATAACCCTTATGGTATGAATAGTTTATCTGTTTGGGCATGGATGTTCTTATTTGGGCATTTAATTTGGGCTACTGGATTTATGTTCTTAATTTCTTGGCGAGGTTATTGGCAAGAACTTATAGAAACATTAGTTTGGGCTCATGAACGTACACCTCTTGCAAATTTAGTTCGTTGGCGTGACAAACCGGTTGCCTTATCTATTGTTCAAGCAAGATTAGTTGGCTTGATTCATTTTACTGTAGGGTATATTTTGACGTACGCAGCTTTTGTTATAGCTTCAACAGCTGGAAAATTTGGTTAATCTAGATTATAATATCAGTTAGGTTTATATATAACATATATATATAAACCTAATAACATATAAAAAATTTAATTAAGGAATTATCTATGGCAAAACAATCCATGATTGAGAGAGAAAAAAAAAGAGAAAAGTTAGTTTTAAAGTATGGTCAAAAACGAGAACTTCTTCTTTTAGAATTTAAAAAAGCTAATACTTTTTCAGATCAAATGAAAATTCATAAAAAAATAGAAAAGTTACCAAGAAATAGCTCACGGATTAGATTACGAAATAGATGTTGGCGAACTGGTCGTACTCGAGGTGTTTATAGAGATTTTGGTCTATGCCGTCATATGATTCGAGAAATGGCACATAATTGTTTATTACCTGGAGTAAGAAAGGCTAGTTGGTAACTTTTTGTCTTAGTAAGTAAACGTATAATATGGTTTTCTTTAAGTAAGGAAACTTTTGCCGGATTAAAGAAAACTGTATTATACTAATAATAGTGTTAGTTATTTTTTCTGTTACTATAATATCCTTAATATAAAGATTTATAATCAAGTAGTTTCTCTTACTAATACTAGTACTAGTTAATACTTAAAAAAAAAAGGAGCTCCATATGAAATTAGCTGTCTATGGCAAAGGTGGTATTGGTAAATCAACAACAAGCTGTAATATTTCTGTAGCTCTATGTAGAAGAGGGAAACGTGTTTTACAAATTGGTTGTGACCCAAAACATGATAGTACATTTACTTTAACAGGTTTTTTAATTCCAACAATTATAGATACATTACAAGCTAAAGACTATCATTATGAAGATATTTGGCCTGAAGATGTTATTTATCAAGGTTATGGAGGTGTGGATTGCGTGGAAGCTGGAGGACCTCCTGCTGGTGCAGGATGTGGTGGATATGTAGTAGGAGAAACTGTAAAACTTTTAAAAGAATTAAATGCATTTGATGAATACGATGTTATTTTATTTGATGTTTTAGGTGATGTAGTCTGTGGTGGTTTTGCTGCACCATTAAATTATGCTGATTATTGTTTAATTGTAACTGATAATGGTTTTGATGCTTTATTTGCTGCCAACAGAATTGCTGCCTCGGTACGTGAAAAAGCTCGAACACACGCTTTAAGACTTGCGGGACTAATAGGTAATAGAACGGCCACTAGAGATTTAATTGATAAATATATAGATGCAGTTCCAATGCCGGTTTTAGAAGTATTACCTCTTATTGAAGATATTAGGGTATCTCGTGTTAAGGGAAAAACTCTTTTTGAAATGACAGAGTTTGATAGTTCTTTATGTTATATATGTGATTATTATCTTAATATTGCTGATCAACTTATAGCAAACCCTGAGGGAGTTGTTCCTAAAGAAGCGGCTGACCGAGAATTATTTAGCTTGCTTTCTGATTTTTATTTAAACCCTACGAAAAAAGAGACTGAAAATAATGTATTTGAAGATGTTTTTGATGAAATAGGTTAAGATATTAAAAAAGTTTAGACTACTGTAGAAAAAATATAATTCATTAAAGTTATTTTATTAAATTTCTTGAATTATATTTTTTCTACAGTAGTCTTATAATAATAGGCTTATAATTTTTTATTAATATTAGAAGGATTCGTATGACTCTTATAAAGCAGGTAGAAAATGAGGAACTAAAAGAGAAAATAAATTTTGAGTGTGAAACAGGAAATTATCATACATTTTGTCCAATCAGTTGTGTCGCATGGTTATATCAAAAAATTGAAGATAGTTTTTTTTTAGTTATTGGAACAAAAACATGTGGGTATTTTTTACAAAATGCTTTAGGGGTAATGATTTTTGCTGAGCCTCGCTATGCGATGGCAGAGTTAGAAGAAGGAGATATTTCTGCCCAGTTAAGTGATTATGAAGAATTAAAACGTTTATGTTTACAAGTAAAGAGAGATCGAAATCCTAGTGTCATTTTTTGGATTGGAACATGTACTACAGAAATAATAAAAATGGATCTCGAAGGCATTGCCCCAAAACTAGAAGTTGAAATAGACTTACCTATTGTTGTTGCTAGAGCTAATGGACTTGATTACGCTTTTACTCAAGGTGAAGATACTGTATTAGCTGCTTTAGCCCAAAGACCGAATCAAGATAAATCAAAAGAATCTTTAGAAATAGTTACTCCAATTAACTCTATTGATAATAACTTTGTGAAACATCCACCTCTTATCTTATTTGGTTCTATACCAGATCCAGTTGTTAATCAACTTACATTAGAGTTAAAAAAACAAGGGATTTGTGTTTCTGGCTGGTTACCTTCAAAACGCTATACAGAATTACCTTTAATCTATGAGGGTAATTATGTGTGCGGTGTTAATCCTTATTTAAGCAGAACTGCAACTACATTAATGAGACGAAGAAAATGTAAACTAATTGGTGCTCCATTTCCTATCGGGCCAGATGGAACAAGAGCTTGGTTAGAAAAGATTTGTAGTGTTTTCGAAATTCAACCTAAAGGATTAAAAGAGCGAGAAGAAGAGATATGGGAAAAGTTAAAATATTACATTAGCCTCATTGATGGGAAAAGTGTTTTTTTCATGGGTGATAACTTATTAGAGATTTCATTAGCTCGTTTTTTAATACGTTCTGGAATGATTGTATTTGAGATTGGTATCCCCTATATGGATAAAAGATATCAGGGTGCAGAATTACAATTATTACAAAAAACTTGTAAAGAAAAAAAGGTACCAATTCCTATTATCGTTGAGAAGCCGGATAATTTTAATCAAGTTGATAGGATTCGTGATATGAAACCTGATCTAGTTATTACGGGTATGGCACACGCTAATCCTTTAGAAGCAAGAGGTATAAATACCAAGTGGTCTGTTGAATTTACATTTGCTCAAATTCATGGATTCACTAATGCTATTGAAGTCTTAGAATTAGTCACGCGACCTCTTCGCCGTAATCAAAAACTCGAAAAAATTAGTTCTGAACGTTATACTGATCGTCGATAAGCAAAATTAGTTAAATTTTATTTTTGAATGTACTAGACGAATTTTAAACATCTATGTACTATACTAACATATATACATATTTCTATATTCTCTGTAATATAGGAAATTTATTCTTTATTAAAATCTATAGTTTTTCAATGTTCTTATAAATAATGTTTAAATTTAAAAAATCATTATTAATCTTTTTGTTAGCTTTAAGTTTACCTTTAGTTTCATTTGCAGATGTTGCAGGGTTAACGAAGTGTAGTGATTCATCATCATTTAACAAAAGGTTAGATTCAAGCGTTAAAAAATTAGAAGGAAGGATTAAAAAATATGAGCCTGGTTCTCCACCAGCATTAGCTCTAGAACAACAGATAAATAGAACTAAACAAAGATTTGATCGTTATTCGAATTCTGAGTTACTTTGTGGTAAAGATGGATTGCCCCATCTTATAACAGATGGTAGATGGGATCATGCTGTTGAATTTGTTATTCCAGGAATGATGTTTTTATATATTAGTGGATGGATAGGTTGGGTTGGACGTAGTTATCTAAATACTGTGAGTGTATTCTCAAATCCAACAGAAAAAGAGATTATAATTGATGTTCCTTTAGCATTAAAAATTATGTCATCAGGATTTATTTGGCCAATATCAGCTTGGCAGGAATTTACAAGTGGTGAATTTTTAGCGCCTGATTCAGAAATTACTGTATCTCCGAGATAGCAAAAAAATTATTAAATAGCAAAATTCAATATCTATTATTATAAATTAAGAGGAAATCATATGGAAAATTTTTTAAAGTATCTTTCTACAGCTCCTGTCTTGTTTGTTGCATGGATGACTTTTACTGCAGGATTTATAATTGAGGCTAACCGTTTTTATCCTGATGCGTTAACTTTCCCAGTTTTTTAATTAGATAAATATGATTAACTGAATAAATTATTTTAATTTTAAAATGGTTTATTCAATTAATCATATTTATCTCATAATCTAGATAAATATTTACAAAAAAATTAAAAAAAGAAATTATGAGTATATACTTTCCAGTAAATGATTATAGCGAACTAAATTTTCCAGCAAATAATCTATCAATTAATATTACTGAGCCAATCTCAAAGCAGGATAGCGAAAGGCATGTTAATATAGATCAAGAAGATATTGAAATCGGTGAATTTTATAAAAAATATAGTACAGAAAGAAATAGATTTGCTACCACGACATCAACAAAGAAGTTAAATAAAATTAAAGTCTACTTTATAGTTAAACCTAAGTTGGTCAAAGGAAAAGAAGTTAATGTTGCTGTTCCAATTCGTGCTTTTGATGACTTAGGAAATTCTATCATAGAAAAATCAAATACACTTATAGCAAGTTTTTTTCATGTTAGAGTAGATCATAACCTACCAGGCAAATACATCGAAGGTAGACCAGGCACACGCCCTTTTCGTTTAGAGCATTTAATCGACACAGAACCTCCTTTTAGTACTGAAGAGGAAGTCCCTCTAGAAAATTTTATATTACCGAGGATGTATGGAGCGGATGGTGTGAAATTAGATTTACCTAAAGATTCGGAAGACCCATCAAGATTAAGGGTAGAGAGTGCCGTTGATGAATTTGGTATAATGAGATCTTATGTTTTCTTCCTTAGTGAGTATGAGTATACTGATTCAGCCATTGATAATACATTTCTTGTGAGTTCATATCGCTATGGGACCGATGCTCGAGAGAAAAAGAGTTTTTATGGAGAAAAAGATGATCATACTTTATTAACGCGTATTAAAAAAATCAATTTCAAAGAAGATGGATTTAAATCATTCGGTATTGCTAATATTTTATCAGTTCTTTTTGGTTCTAAAGGTGCACGAATAGATAAAAATATTATTCCAATTTTTTCTAATGTAGAAGATGCTCAAGATCTTTTAATAACCCTTCTTGAAGAAGTCAATCAACCATTCCAGGTTCGAAGAAAAGTTGAAAAAGCTAGTACTCCTGAATATTATAGAAGTTTAGATTATCTGGATGATTCATTCAGTCTTCAAAACCGATATTTTTTCCCGGATCCTGAGAGTAGGATAGATCAACTTAAAGATTTTTTAATAAAATATAGATTCATGAAGCCACGTAATATCTCTTCAGCATCACAGAATAATTATTATAGTGAAAATCAATATCAAACCAAGGGGCCATTTTTTGTAGCAGATATAGACTTGACAGATGCATATGTACCAATGTCTCAGCAGTCTTTTGCTCCAAAGTATATCTGGAGAGAATCTGATTATTGGGCTTTTTTAAGAGACTATTTTCCGGGTCAAGCCGAAGAATATAGTTGGTTAGAAACTAGACATATAACTGAATATGATAAAGGACTACTTAAAAAAAGTCGAGATGCTAAAATTGTATCAATGGGTCTTGCTGATTTTTTAGAGTTTTGGAATGATCCTGCAAGAAAAAACGCTGACATTTTATTTATACCATCTTCAGATAAATTAAATAAAAAGAAATTACCTTTTTCACCTAAAAAATCTCAAGATCAATTCTACAACTATCAACAGAAATTTCGAGATTATAAAAAACAAGATACAAAAAATTATAATTATGAAATAAAAGTGTCATCTAAATAAAATTATCTTAGTAATGACATTATACACGTTTGTTTAGAGTAATGCAAGCTTTTTTAATTTTTAGTAATTTTTTCTTTCTTGATAAATTAAAAAATCTTTTCTAGATTTATCAAGAAAGAAAAAATTTATTAAAATTTTAACTCTGCCGCTTGAACTTTTTCAAATTGTTTTTTCTTGATTACAAAAAAGATTTGTGTAAATAAGACAGAAAAAGCAAAAATTATAAAACCAATAACTCGACTTGGATCTTGTAAAACAATTTCAACATCGGTTTGCCCAAATCCACCAACGTTAGGGTCTTTTGTTAAGGGCTGATCTAACTTAATATTATCGTTTTTTGATACAAGTAATGATAACCCTTTTGGAATAGTTTGTTTAACTTCTTTCCCACTAGAATTTACCATTAATATTGAAGTCTCACCTTTGTCTAAAGGTTGAATCTCGGTAATCTGTCCTTCAAAAGAAGAAGTTACAACATTATTATTACTTTTTTCACCTGTAGGATATATCTGCCCACGCCCTCTATTTGCACCCACATAAATTGGATACTTTAAGAAATTAATTTTCTTATTCGTCGCTGGGTCTGGTGATAAAACCGGGAAAATAATTTCTTGATGAGTATCTCCTGCAATTGGTCCAACCACAAGTATATTGTCTTGTGTTGAACTATAAGGAGAGATATAAACCCCTTTACTTTTTTCTTTAATCTCTTTTGAAATTAAATTATTTGGTGCTAATTTAAATCCCTCAGGTAGTATAACAACTGCACCAACATTTAATCCACTTAATTGTCCATTCCCTAAAATTTGTTTTGCATCTTTCGCATAAGGAATTTTTACAGCAGCTTCAAAAACTTTATTAGGCAGCACTGCCTTTGGTGATTCTATTTGTACAGGTTTCTCTGCTAAATGACAATTTGCACATGCAATTCTTCCGTTTGCTGCACGAGGGTTTGTGTATCCCTGTTGAGCATATATTGGGTAAGCTTCGGACATTTTAATAGAAAATGGAAGACTACTGATTATAAAAATAAAACTTATTATGAAAAATTTCATTAGTCTTTTCAAAAGTTCCATATTGGAATTAGATAAAATAAAAATTTTTGTATTAATATTACTTGGTAAAAAGAATTTAAAATGTTTTCTTATTTATTTATAATTTCTTATTTATTAAATTAATTGAAGTAAGACTCCCCAAGAAATATAAAAAAAATAAGGCACTTGATAATAATAGTTGCGTTATAGGATCTGCTGATGGAGTTAATATCGCACCCAACATAGTACAAAATAATATCATCGGTCGCCAATAGCCTAACATTTTTACTGGGTCAATTATTCTTGAAACACTTAGCATCACCTGAATAATTGGGACTTGAAATACTAGTCCTGCGCTAACAAATAAGGTAGAGACAAAACTAAAGTATTGAGTAAATGACCAAAGAGGTTCAACAACATCTGAACCATAAAGAAGAAAAAAATTTAATGCTGCGGGAACCAATAAGAAATAAGAAAAAAATAGCCCAAGGAAAAATAAGAAAATACAACCAGTTAGTGTAAATAATATAATATTTTTCTCATTTTTAGTTAAAGCAGGCCTGAAAAAAAAAATTGTTTGAATAATAACCAAAGGAGTAGAAAATAATAATCCAGTATAAATTGACATTACCAGCGTTGAAACAAAATATTCACCAGGTGATAATTGAAAAAATTGTATATTTGGTACTGGGCTTTCTAAAATTTTAACTAATGTTTTCACATTATAAAGTGTAAAAGACGTCACAATAGAAAAAAAACTTAAAATATAACAAAGGCGATGTCTTGTTTCATGATAATGCTCATTAAAAAAAAGCTCTAAATCATCTAACTCCTTAGAAAAATTCTGAATAATTTCATTCTGAGCACCATCATAAAAAGGATAAAATTTAAACTTTAATGGTTTAAAGTTTTCTTTCATAATTTTTATTAACCTTTGTAAAACTATATAAATTTAAAAGCTTTTACTTTGGCGGATGCTATTTTTAGCTCTTGTGAAGCATCAATTATTTCTTTTGTTGTTTTAGCTAAATCCAAATTTTTTTTTGCTTCTGCTAAAATTTCTTTTGCTTTAGCATAATCGTCTTTTACTACTTCTTCAACACCACTAATTAACACTTGAATTTCGTCATTCATAATAACAGCAAAACCACCTAATACAATAATTGGTGTCCATTTAGAATTAACTTTAATTCGAAGAATTCCAATTTCTAGCGAAGTAATTAAAGGCGCATGACCTGTAAGTATACCTAATTGACCTGTAAGACTAGGTAAGACTACGCCATCAGCAGTAGTATCCCATACTAATCCATCTGGAGCAATTACACGAATATTTAAACTCATTTAAAATTTCCTAATTAATTTTGTAAAGTTTTTGCTTTAGAGATTGCTTCATTAATATCACCAACTAAATAAAAAGCCTGTTCAGGTAAATCATCTAATTCTCCACCTAAAATCATATTAAAACCTTTAATTGTATTTTCTAAGTCTACATATTTCCCAGGTGAACCAGTAAATACTTCTGCAACAAAGAATGGTTGTGATAAGAATCGTTCAATTTTTCGAGCACGATCTACAACTAAACGATCTTCTTCTGATAATTCATCAATCCCTAAGATAGCAATAATATCTTGTAATTCTTTATAGCGCTGTAATGTTTCTTTAACTAATTGAGCTGTTTTATAATGTTCATCACCAACAATTAAAGGTTGTAACATCGTTGAAGTTGAATCTAAAGGATCTACTGCAGGGTATATCCCTTTTGCTGCTAGTCCTCTTGATAATACTGTTGTAGCATCTAAATGAGCAAAAGTAGTTGCCGGTGCTGGATCAGTTAAATCATCTGCAGGTACATAAACAGCTTGAATAGATGTTATTGAACCTTGATTAGTTGAGGTAATGCGCTCTTGTAAAGCACCCATCTCTGTCCCTAACGTTGGTTGATATCCTACTGCTGAAGGCATACGACCTAGTAATGCTGAAACCTCAGATCCTGCTTGTACAAATCTAAAAATATTATCGATGAATAATAAGACGTCTTGCTTATTAATATCACGGAAGTATTCAGCCATTGTTAATGCAGTTAAACCTACACGCATACGTGCGCCAGGTGGCTCATTCATTTGACCATAAACTAAAGCTACTTTAGAATCTAATAAATTTTTTTCATTTATTACCCCCGATTCTTTCATTTCCATATATAAATCATTTCCTTCACGTGTTCTTTCACCTACCCCACCAAAAACAGAAACACCACCATGTGCTTTAGCAATATTATTAATTAATTCCATAATTAAAACTGTTTTACCTACTCCGGCGCCTCCAAAAAGACCAATTTTCCCACCTCGACGGTAAGGAGCTAATAAATCTACTACTTTAATTCCTGTTTCAAAAATAGCAGGTTTAGTTTCAAGATCAGTAAATGCTGGAGCAGGTCTATGAATAGGTAATGTTTCTTCCCCAACACTATCAGGTAAGTTATCCACAGGCTGACCTAAAACATTAAAAATACGTCCCAGTGTTGGTTTACCGACAGGAACTGAAATAGGAGAACCCATGTCAATAACTGGTACTCCTCTTTGTAGTCCATCAGTTGCACTCATCGCAATAGCACGAACTCGGTTATCACCTAATAACTGTTGTACTTCACAAATAATTGGTCCTTCTTTACCTTGTACCTCAAGAGCATTATAAATTTTTGGTAAAACACCCGAAGAAAAGACTGCGTCTATAACTGGTCCAATAACTTGTGTTATATAACCGCTATTAACATTTTTTTCATTCGTTACTTTTTTCTTAGTCATTTTTTAATTCTTTACGTTAATATTTAATATTGAAACCTGAGAAATTCTTGATTAATCAGAGCTACTTTTAAAAATAAAAGGAAATACATATGTATTTTGGACTAAAAAAAATTTATTCTATAGGTTGTCTAAGTAAAAAAAAGATTAATAAATTTCAGTTTTTAATATCAAATCTAATTATACTATTAAGAGTTTAAGATCTACATTGAAAGTCGACCTGTAGTACGTAGCCAATTTTGAGCTTCAATATAATTGTTAGGTGCAAGATTAACAGCTTGTTTCCAATATTCTGCTGCTTTATTAAAAAGTAATTTAGCAACATCAATGTTTTGTTTCTCTGAAGCCTTTACACCTTGGTAATGATATATCACAGCAATATTATTCAAAGCTTGTGGTAAATTTGGGTTTAATTCTAATGCTTGATGATAATATTCTAAGGCTTTTAAGTATTCACCGTTACTTGAATAAATTAACCCAATATTATATAAAATAAAACTCCGGTCATAAGGATCTTCTTCTAGTTGTAAAGCTTCATAATAATTCTCTAAAGCTTCAGCATACTCGCCTTCAGATTGTGCAGACATGCCATCTCTATAGTAGAAAAAAGCTTGTTTTTCTTCCTTACTCGCTGGGAAAACTTTCAAAATAATATCTGCCATAATTGTAAAAGTTTTGTCAATGAAATTATCATTTCTTTGTGAACGACTCATATTGTATAAAATTTTATATCCTTTATATTTTATTTCTTCAAATAATGTAAAAAAGTATATCTTTGCTTTGTATTAAATATTTATTATTACTTTTAATTTTCTCGTTAATTTTCTACTGACGTTACAAAAGGTAATAAATGTAAATATCGAGCTCTTTTAATAGATTTTGAAAGTTGTCTTTGTTGTTTTAAAGTTAAATTAGTTGATCTACGAGATTTTATTTTACCATGCTCGGTTGAAAAAGCTAATAATATATCTACTTGTTTATAATCAATTGTTGCAGTTGGCTTAAGTTTAAAGGGTTGGCGTCGAACTTTTTTCTTATTGTCCTTAGCTCTAGTTTTGTCTTTAATATTTTCTTTATTTTTTTCTATACTTCTATTTTCCATAGTAATTCCATCCCTTAAATTTTCTAATTTAGTTATGATATTGTTCATTTATTTTATTTCTTTTTGTTGCGTATGTAAATTACAATTAGGACAATATTTTCTTAATTCAAGTCTATCTGGGGTATTTCTACGATTCTTTGTTGTTGTATAATCAATTTTTTTTGAACCTTTTCTTCTTATTTTTTGACCCTCTGAAACTTGAACTTTTTCGTTATTATTTGATGTTTTTTTACAGTCCATACACCTTAGTGTTATTATAATCCTAGCACCTTTATTTTTCGCCATATTGAAATTATTAAATTAAATTATTTTCTTAAATGATAATTATTAGTAATCTTTGTAATAGTAATCAGGATATAAATATATAATATAGTATCTTATATTAATTTAGAGAGCAATAGGGATATAATAATAATATTATTATTATTTTATTTTTTCAAGGTAATGATATTATTTAATATGAATATCTTGAATTTTTGATCTTTTCAGTATATATTAATAAGGATAGCATATCTTAGAAAATAGTTTAAAAGGATAATTTTTTTTAAATTTTAAAGAATGTTAAGATTATAGAAATAGTCAAGCATTCTATAATTTTATTAATTAATACCATTTTTAGGAGGTACATTTATGTTTGAACGGTTCACTGAACGTGCGTTACAGGTAATTATGATGTCACAAGAAGAGTCGAGGCGATTAGGACACAATTTTGTCGGTACCGAACAGATTCTTTTGGGTCTGTTAGGTGAAGGCTGTGGAGTTACAATTAATGCCGTTAGAGAATATGGAATTACTATAAGAAAGGTAAGGATAGAGGTCGAACGGTTAATAGGTAAAGGTACTGGTTTCGTTGCAATAGAAATACCTTTTACCCCTAGAGCAAAAAAAATATTAGAAATGTCAATAAAACAATCTAAAGATTTAAACCACAGTTATATAAATACAGAACATATTTTTTTAGCCCTTCTAAATGATACGGATGGGATTTGTGCAAAAGTTCTACAAAATTTAGGTGCAAATATACCTCGTATCAAATCATATATACTTAATGAACTAGATCAAAATCATGAAGGTTCCCCAAAAGTACTAGCGAACGTTGGTGCAGGAGATCAACCTTCAAACCCAAATTTGAAACAAACAAAAGACTTATTTCTATTTGATGATCTAGACCCAAGCTCTCTGACAGCCCCAAATCTAATGGAGTACACAACTGATTTGACAGAGTCAGCGGAAAGAGCAAAAATTGATCCTGTTGTTGGAAGAGAAAATGAAATTGAAAGAGTAATACAAATCATATCTAGGCGCCGAAAAAATAATCCAATATTAATTGGGGAGCCAGGAGTTGGGAAAACAGCCGTAGCAGAAGGTTTAGCACAACGAATTGTACAGCGTGAAGTTCCTAGTGAATTACATGACTACAAAGTATTTGTTTTAGATATAACGTTATTATTAGCTGGAACAAAGTATAGAGGTGAATTTGAAGAGCGCTTAAAACGAATTGTTCAAGAATTAAAAGAACAAAAGAATATTATTATTGTAATTGATGAAGTTCATACATTAGTTGGTGCTGGTGCAGCCGAAGGAGCACTAGATGCTGCAAATATTTTAAAACCTGCGTTAGCACGTGGTGAATTGCAATGTATCGGAGCTACAACGATCGATGAATATAGACAGCATATTGAGAAAGATCCAGCATTAGAACGTCGTTTCCAACCTGTATGGGTAAATGAACCAAGTATTGAAGAAACGATAACTATTTTAAAGGGTTTAAGATTACGTTATGAGCAACATCACAGATTAGAAATTACCAATGAGGCTTTAGTAGCAGCAGCTAATTTAGGAGCTCAATATATAGCCGATCGATTTTTACCAGATAAAGCAATTGACTTAATTGATGAAGGTAGTGCAAGGGTAAGGTTAGTAAACTATCGTCTTCCACCAGCTGTACAGATTTTAGACAAGGAGTTACGAAGAATTTTAGAGGATAAGGATTTAGCAGTCCGTGAGCAGAGATTTGAAACAGCTACCGAAATCAGAGATGATGAGTTAAGCTTAAGATCACAGATGGGTGCTATTATTAAAGCCAGTAACACACCTATCCCTAAGGGAGTACTTGAAAGACTAAAAGTTGGAGCTCAAGATATTGCTTCAATTGTAGCATTATGGACTGGTGTTCCAGTTACAAAAATCACTAAGGATGAAAATACAAGATTATTAGAATTAGAAAGCGTTCTACATAAAAGAGTTATTGGACAGAAGGAAGCTGTGTCAGCCGTAGCTCGAGCTGTTCGTCGAGCAAGAGTTGGAATGAGAAATATGAAACGACCAATTGCTAGTTTCTTCTTCTCAGGTCCAACAGGGGTTGGAAAAACTGAATTAACTAAGACTTTAGCCTCATTCTTTTTTGGAGCAGAAGACTCAATGGTTCGTTTAGATATGTCTGAATTTATGGAACGCCATACCGTAGCTAAATTAATTGGATCACCCCCAGGTTATATAGGGTATAATGAAGGTGGACAACTAACAGAAGCCGTTCGACGTAAACCATATACTGTTGTACTTTTTGATGAGGTAGAAAAAGCCCATCCAGATGTATTTAATTTATTACTTCAAATACTTGAAGATGGTCGTTTAACAGATTCTAAAGGACGAGTTATAGATTTTAAAAATACAATTTTAATCATGACTTCGAATTTAGGTTCTAAAGCGATACAGGATAATGATTTATCTTCGCAAGGAATGGGCTTTAGTGGAGAAAAAGCTGATACACAAAAAACAAAATACGCTCAATTATGTAATACTGTAGGAGAAAGCCTTAAAGCATTTTTTAAACCAGAATTTTTAAACCGTATAGATGAAATAATAGTTTTTGAACAACTTACTAAAACGAATATTACTCAAATTGCTGTTATTATGATTAATGACTTAATTGAGAGAGTAAAAACTGAGAAAGATATTACACTTTCTCTAACACCACGTATGATGGAATTATTAGTTGAAGAAGGTTTTAATCCTACTTATGGTGCACGACCTTTACGTCGTGCGATTGTAAAGTTAGTTGAAGATAAGGTTTCTCTTGAGTACTTACGTTACAAAAATGAAAATGACGATGATGATCCTGTAGATGTTTTAGTAGACGTTGATCTTAATAAGGTTAAAGTTTCAATATCAAAGACTGTTATAAAAGAAGAAGTAAAACCAAAAGCAGAAGTAAAGCCTCCACAAGAAAAACGCGCATACAAAATTATAGTACCCCGCTTAGAAAAAATAAGAAAAGAGGAAGAAGCAAAAGAAAAAGCACAACTAAATTAGAGGTAGAAAAGTCATTATAACAAAAGTAGAATAGTAATGAATTTTAAATAGAATAATCAAGAATTGATAAACCAGTTTAATCAGTGATAGCAGGAAGAGTTAAATCGATTCTGTTATTTCTGATACTATTTATCATTATTTATTTATATATATATTTTATTAATTCTAACTTACGGAGAGAATAAATCTACCAAATATTCTTCTTATACTTTATAATAAAGGGCTAGATCTATTTAACATAAAAATTATTGTTTTAATTTTTCTCAAGGATTTTTATTTTAATAATTTTCTTCTAACTATTTCTTATATTTTATAAAAGAGAGAAAAGAAGTTTCATAATTTGGGTAGCAAAGCAAACAATAAATATGTTATATGAGAAAACTCAATTTTCTACTATCTACAGAATTACTAATAATATTTTAAATAATTATGGAAAGAACTATTTCAGTTTTAGTTGAGAAGGACACAGGAGGGTTAGTACGTATTATAAGTCTATTAACGAGAAGAAGATTTCATCTTAAAAGTATTACAATGTCAACCTGCGAAAGGAAATGTTATGAAAGAATAACAATCGTAGTAATAAATCAAAGTGATGGTGTGGATGCTGGAAAGCAGTTAACAAAACAAATTAGAAAACTAGTTAATGTTGTAAATGTTAAAGATATAACGTATCTTCCTCTGGTTCAAAGAGAATTATTATTGATAAAACTCCAAGTTAATTTAAGAGAAAGAGCTGAGATCTCTACCCTTGCTCAAATATTTAGATTTAAGATTACTGATGTGACAGACTCGACAATTATTCTAGAAGTGACTGCTGATCAGGGAAAAATTGCTGCTTTAGAAAAAATATTAGAAAAATATAATATTTTGCAGTTAACAAGGACTGGAGGCATAGCTCTTATAAGGGAATCTGGGGTTAGTACATTATCCTTAAAGGAATACCCTGAATTTGATCCCCGCCCTGGCCAAAACTATTTAAAGAATATTGAAGATTTATTTCAAAAAGACTTTTAGGAATCTTTTATATTCTAGTAATTAAAATTTTTTTTCTTCTCCTATAGATATAGAGCTATTATCTTATAGTAAGCTTAGTTTATAACGACCGACACGAATTCAAATGAGGGTATTATTAATAAAAAAAGTTCGTTTATTTAATGAAAAAATAGATCGAATAAGAGATAAGAGGAAAAGTTTAAGCTTTTTTTATTAGATTCTAGCCAACTACCAGGCTTTTCTTGATAAGATAAGCATTCACTAACATCCCACTCTAAAGCATATAAACGTTTTTTAGAGAAAAAATTTATGCATAATAAAATTGGGGCCTGAGGAGAAAAAGGTTTTGTTTGACACTTCATTTTTTCTTTATGTTGTTGTTCAATAATAGAATAAACTCTACATCTATTTATCCTATCGCAATTCAGACAAATGCACATAATTAAGTTTTGTAGTTATATTTTAAATTATTAAGATTTATATACTATCATGAATTGTTCTAAATATTTTCTCAATATCTCCATTCCAATCTTAGTTTTGGCTAGAGCTTAAAATCCGAGTAGAGGTTCTTAATTTTCTCTTAGTTGTAATTCGTATTAGTTGAGAATTATTTTATCTTTTTAGTTAATAAAAAGAGGATGTATTCGCCTCTTTATTAAATGCGCACCTTAACCCATGACAGAAATCCAAGATTAAACTTAAAAATGTATATTAGCTGAGAGAGTTTTACAGTTTTAAGTTTCCAATCTATCTCAATTTTAGGTAATCATAAACGGTATTGTCACATAATATTTATAATTTTTATTTGGGTCACCTGGGACTTGAACCCAGAACTTTTCGGTTAAAAGCCGATTACTCTACCATTGAGTTAGCAACCCTATACTCATGTCATATTAGCATACTATGCAAAGCATAGTTTACGTATAAACTACGCTATGTTTATGTTAAATTAATATGCTAATCCCATACTACGTGTTGTTTCAGCACCTAAATAAACACGGATACTTAAAAAATCTGTCGGACAAGCAGTTTCACAACGCTTGCAGCCTACGCAATCTTCGGTACGAGGAGCGGAAGCGATTTGTTTTGCTTTACAGCCATCCCAAGGAACCATTTCTAATACATCTGTAGGACAGGCTCTAACACACTGTGTACAGCCAATGCAAGTGTCATAAATATTTACTGAATGTGACATATTTAATAATTTTTATAAAGTTATTAGGAAAAGGTAATTTAAAAGATTACAAACAATCAATTAGAAGATTCTAATTAATAATTAAAGATTGCAACTTATTATACATTAAAGTTCAATTACTTGTCAATTAGTAGGAAAAAATCCCGTATAAAAGATCGTTTTAGACTTAAAAGTAATAGATAATATACTAGGGTTGATTATTCAAATAATTAAATCCTAAAGTCTAATAGTTATTGAAATGAAGATTATAATTTATAAGCAGTATTATAAACTTTTTATAAGAAGTCTGAGACGAAAATATAGCTACGAATTACTATATTAGTCGGTAGATCATAGACCAGGCACTATAACTTTTTTCTTGCATGTTATTTAATCTGAGAGAAATATCAAAAGATTTTTTAATATTTATTCATTTGAGAGATGAGTCTCGATTATTACGAACGGAGAGACTTGAACTCTCACAAGAAACCTTACTAGAACCTAAATCTAGCGCGTCTGCCAATTCCGCCACGTTCGTATATATTAATAGGATTTGACACTATTGTCTTTTTAATATTTTTTCAGATTAAAATATCTATGCAATACTAGAAAATACTAATCTATCTAGAATAAGTGAGTATTTTAGATATTCTAACCAGGCTACGAACAAGATAAAAAATTATGAAATATCAATTCATCTTCAAGAACTTGATAATCTCACTCTTCTTTTCTATTTTATCCAAATTGAAAGAACAAATAAAGATATCGCCTTATAGGTTTTATCTATATTTATTCAACTGAATCCGTAGTTGCTTGACTGTTACTTTTTTCTTTCATAAGAGCTAACGCTGCTTCTTTTTTTTCTTTCTGGAAAAAAGTCTTGGCTGAATTAAGGGCCAATCTTGAAGCCTTCTCACCCTTCTTCTTCCAATTTGATAAACGGGTTTTACCTTTTGCTTTCGAACGTCTTGATTTTGGAACAGCCATTCCATTAGAAGAATCTTTTATAGCTAGATCGAGTGATATTAAGTTTTGGATAATCATAAATTTAATTTTTTTTATTTATAAAACTAATAGTAAATAAATTAATCCTAACAATCCTATTTAGATATTAGGAGCCGACCTTTCTACTTATCTAATAGATTTAGATTTACTAAGACGACTACCCCCAAGGGAATTCGAATCCCTGTTCCCTCCGTGAAAAGGAGATGTCCTAGGCCTCTAGACGATGGGGGCTGTATTATTTTCGCCTAGCACTACTTTTAAATTACCTCATGATTTAATACGAATATACTTTAAGTAAATATAGATATTCTAATTTGTGGACATCTCATTCTCGATAACTAATTCAGGATAGGGCTGTTTATTCGAGTAGGCCCAGAAGGAATTGAACCTTCATTAGAAACTTAGAAGATTTCGGTCTTTATCCATTAGACGATGGGCCCTAAATGACTCGAACTTAGTCTTCAACCTAGATACTTTACTATATGGCTCAGAGGCACATCTCAAATAATAAGACTATTATACACTAGAATGATATACTCAAAAAATTAATTATATAGATAGTTAATTTTTTAAGTTTATTGTTTTTTTATTTATCAAAATTTAATAACGATCTCCCGAAGGTCTTGCTTGAACAGCATAACTTGAAATTGTATATTGGATATTACGACCTTGAACTTCATTACGCTCTAAGTAGAAACCTGGTTCGTTGATAGGGCGTTGTACAATAAATGACATTACACAACTTTCTGTACCAATACTAGCATCGAAAGCATTAATTTTAATGTAACCTTCTGGGTTAACTTTTCTACATTCAGCAAGTTCATACATTACTGCAGCTGGATCTTTAACATCAAATAAAGGAAGACCCCATAATTCCCAATAAGAATTACGTGGATGAGGATCGTCTGTCCATTCAACACTAACTGCCCAACCTTTTGCCATAGCATAAGCTACTTGTAGTTTAATTTGCTCATCACTTAAATCTGGTAAAAACGAAAAACATCCTTGTGTAACTCTCATCACTATTCAAATATTCCTTGGAGATAAATATATAAATTTTATTGTCAGTCAAAGACTAAACTTTTTGTTTTCTTTTTACTTTTGTTTAAACTAATATAGGAATTAAAGTTTTTTTAGAAAGGATTAAGCAGATTAATATATTGAAGTTAATAGAATCTATTAATATGCTTTGATAAATTTTTCTAGTTCAGAACTATAATTATCTGCTTCCTGTAGCAACTTCAACGAAGTCAGGTGTATCAGTTGAAGTGTAATCGAAAGTAATATCTTTCCATAAATCTAAAGCCGCTTTTAAAGGACCACAAGTAGTTGCAGCTCTACGTAAGATTTCAGGACCTTCACCAACGTAGTCACGTCCTTCATTACGAGCTAAAACCATAGATTCTAGAGCAACACGGTTCGCTGTTGCACCTGATTGAATACCATCTGGATGACCAATAGTACCACCACCGAATTGTAGAACTACATCATCACCTAAGTAATAAAGAAGTTGGTGCATTTGACCACAATGGATTCCTCCAGAAGCTACAGGAACACATTTTCTAAGAGCTGCCCAATCCATATCAAAGAATAGACCTTCGGCTAAATTAATTTTAAGATGAGTTAATAATAAACTATTGTAGAATCCTTTAACCATTAACGGATCTCCTTCTAACTTACCAACTACAGTACCAGCATGAATATGATCCACACCACACATACGCATCCATTTACAGATAACTCTGAAATTAATACCATGGTTTTTTTGACGGGCATAAGTAGAATTACCTGCACGATGTAAATGTAAAATCATTTCAGCTTTTCGTGCCCAGATTGCCATACTTTGGATTGCCGTATAACCAATAACTAAATCGATCATAACAATAACTGAACCAATTGAATGAGCATATTCTGCACGTTCATACATTTGTTCCATAGTTGCAGCGGTAATATTAAGATAAGAACCTTTAACTTCACCTGTTGCAGCAGCAGCTCGGTTAACACCTTCCATACAGTATAAGAAACGTTCCTTCCAACGCATAAATGGTTGTGAGTTAATATTTTCATCATCCTTAAGGAAGTCAAGACCACCAGTTAAACCTTCATAAACAACACGTCCGTAGTTTTTACCAGAAAGACCTAATTTAGGTTTTACAGTAGCCCCTAATAAAGGACGACCAAATTTATCTAATCTTTCTCTTTCCACAACCACACCTGTTGCTGGGCCTTGGAAAGTTTTTAAGTAAGCGTAAGGAATTCTCATATCTTCTAAACGTAACGCTTTAACAGCTTTGAAACCGAAAACGTTACCGATGATAGATGCCGTTAAGTTAGCAAGAGAACCTTCTTCAAATAAATCACATTCATAAGCTATGTAAGCAAAGAATTGGTCACTTGTTCCGGGTACTGGATCTACTCTATATGCTTTTGCTCTATAAATATCACAAGCAGTTAATAAGTCTGTCCAAACTACCGTCCATGTTGCAGTAGAAGATTCGCCGGCAACAGCAGCGGCAGCTTCAACGGGATCTACACCTGGTTGTGGAGTGATACGAAAAAGAGCTAGAATATCAGTTTCTTTAACGTTATAATCGGCATCCCAATATCCCATTTTGGCATATGGAATAACACCAGATTCGTAACGTTCACTTTTTATTCGAGTTCGATTCTGCACATCTTCAGGCATATAGATTCTCCGGTGCCAACCAAAAACTCTTAATAGAACCTCACACTGATATTAGAGAATCGTACTAGGAGTCCCCAAAACTAGTCTTATATTAATCGATAGACTAACAACTATACCTTTCTTTAAACTACGCTATAAGTCTTATTTATGTAGATAGATAAAAAAAATTAATTTTGTTCTTTTAAATAATAAAATTACGAGATATACTCTTACTTGTAATTTTATTTAATCTATTTTCGTGATAGGGTTTTGGCTATACCTAAAAAATTTAATTTTTAGAGGCGATATAGCCAAGTGGTAAGGCCGTGGATTGCAAATCCTCTATCCTCAGTTCGAATCTGAGTGTCGCCTAAATTTAAAACTTTTGTTTAGTTTAACATTATGTTAAGATGGGTTGTTATAAGTAGGGGGTGTGGCGGAATGGTAGACGCAACGGACTTAAAATTTTGAGCATCAAATCATAAACTTGATTAGCAAAGTAAGTTCTCAAATTCAAGGGAATCTAAGTCATATTTATTGATATGATAATCTTGAGCCAAGAAATAATAAGGTGCAGAGACTCGACGGGAACTACCTTAATTGGTAAAGAAAGAGTCCGATCTCTAAAATTTATATAGATAAATAAAAGTTTATTTTTATAAACAATGATGAAAATCATGTTGAGATGAAAATCCGTTGATATATATAATCGTGAGGGTTCAAGTCCCTCCACCCCCAATAAAGAAATCAAATAAAAAACACAAAAAATAATATTTAACTCTAAGATCACAAAAAAGAACGTGTTTCCTAAAGACAAATTGTTAATTTAAATAAATTAAAAGATTAATCCGTAATATAACCTATATATATAATAATATTTTAAGAAAAGTTGTATTAAAAGATTAGGATGGCAGGATTTAAACCCGCAACATCCTCTTTTATTCAATTATTCAACTTGTAGATCTTGATTTATATCTTAACCCAATTTATCTCATTCTTAATACCTCTTCTCCACTTTTATATAAATAATTAAAAGTCATATAAAAGTCATAAATATTGGAAGGTTATTGTCTTTCTTTTTAGCGTGAAGCGATCTTATTAAACTGTTGTAAAGCAACTCGGCCGATGTTGTATAATGCCCATGAGGCTGCAGCTAAAACAGGAAAAAAAACAAATAAAAGACGTAGATCCATACTAATACTCCTAATTAAATTTTTTACTAAATTTTCATTCGTGTCGAAATGAATCTTTTCTTAAGTATAATTGTATAATTATATGTCTTCCTTATAGGTAAATATTAACCCTGTTTTACAGTATAACTAAAACGTAAAAGGGTCTCTTCTTTAAATTTAAGGAAAAAAGAAATTATATAGTATATTTTAGTAATAATAAATAGGAATCAGTATTTAAATCTAGACTTTATGAATAACTGCTAGTTTTTGTCAAATAGATTAATATTAGAATTCTTCTTTCAATAAAATTCTTAATTTTTATAGTCTATCTTTAATGAGTGAGCTTTTATTACTAACTCGGCAAAATAATTTTCGAGAAAATTAGATCTTAGTAGTTGTTACCTTTTTCTATACGATATTTATAAGTATATATTAGTATAACATCTATAATATAAAAAATATAAAATGAAAAATTTTTCATTTAACTTAGAACAATTAAAAATTATTCAAGCAGTAAAGAATGAAGGCAATTTAAAAACTGTGGCCAAATTTTTATATTTATCTCAACCAGCCCTCAGTTTACAGATCAAAAATTTGGAAGAAAACCTTTATTCGAAAATATTGATAAGAAAGAAGAAACAGATATATTTCACTCCTGAAGGAGAACTGATTTTAGATTATGCTAATAAGATTTTAGAGTTATGTGAAGAGGTTGATAAGGCTGTTCTCTGTTTGAAAAACTTTAAAAAATTTAGTTTAAGAGTTGGTTCGGATAAAAGTATAGGAGAATATATATCTATAAAGTTGATTGATTTATTTTCTAAACGTTACCCATATACTCATGTTCAATTAAAAATTAGCTCTACCCAAAACATTTCTTGGGAGATAATTAATGGTAAAATTGATATAGGAATTGTTCAAGACAATATGGTACCTAGAAATATATATAATTCTTTGTCTGTGACTCCTTATTTCCAAGATAAAATGGTTTTAATTTTACCAAAGACTTATAAACAAAAATTCCCAACTAATATAAGCGGAAAAAATTTCCGTGACTTAAATTTTATTGCCACAAAATCTTATTTCGCAGAAAGAAAACCTATAGATAACATCCTAAAAAAATTCAGTACTCCTCAAAAACAATTGAAAATAAACCTAGAATTAAATTCTATTAATGCCCTCAAGCGTGCAGTAGGAGATGGGTTAGGAGTTTCTTTTTTATCAACGATGTTAGTAAAAGAAGAATTGTATGCTAAAAGTATTCATTCATTACGAATAGAAGGTATAGATAATCATAACCAGTTCACAATAATTGTTAGCCTAAAAAATAATGAATCATATTTATGCGAACAATTCTATAATTATTGTCTTATTTTAGCAAGGTCAAATTTCTATAATAAATTTCTTAATTTAGAGTTCTAGGTGATAAATTCATTATAATTTTTTTAAACACCTAATATATTTTGGTGTTTAAAAAATTATAATACATAAGTTAAATTAAGATAAATTAAGAAGGATTAGATAAGCAAAACTAACACCACCAAATGAGCCCACAAAGAACCCAGATGTAAATTGATTCCAATTCTTACCATTTAGTAAATCATTTGAATTAACAATATCATTATCTGATTCTTGAAATGTTACTTTTCCATACATTGCTAAACAAACGGTTAATAGAGTAACAAGTCCAACGGAAGATAAAAATCCTATTAAAAGTGCAATCTCAGATTCTCGAAGTGGTCCTAATTTCTCAAATGGTCCTAATAATAAATAACCATGCGCCATACCAATTTCTAAGCCTCGTAAAAGAGGTGATAACCCCTTTCTATAAGCTGGTAAACTACCTAAATAGGCTTTTGTTGCTGCTGACGAAGTTACTGGTGTTGATAAATGACCAACTGAAGGGTCATTATTGTACGGTTTAATAAAACTTGTCATATTTATTTTATAAAAATATTTATATCTTTTTAAAAGAGAATAATTTAGGATTGTAAAAAATAAAGAAGGTTTTTTAGTTTTCAAGGTAACTAGATCAATTAAATTAGTGTATTTTTTGCTTTAGATATATAATAGCATATTATATCATTTTTTAGAGTTTTTAGCCAAAGGAAAAAATGAGTGTTCTTATTGATTATTTCTTACTATTAGGTATAGCTTTTGTACTTGCGTCAGGTTTATTTTTAGGATTAAAAGGTATTAAATTAATTTAATATTTTTTAAGCTTATTAAATTTTAATTTAAATTAAATTTAGAACTATATTCTAAGTATTTATAAATTCTATAATACAAGAAAATAAATAACTATGAGTAATAACTTATTAAAGCGTGATATTGTAGTTGGTTCTAGGCGTTTTAGCAATTTTTTTTGGGCGTTCATTTTATTTTTTGGAGGTCTAGGGTTTTTCCTAACAGGAGTTTCGAGTTATTTAAAAAAAAATTTATTATTTTTTATTAATTCTACTGACTTAGCCTTTTTACCTCAGGGACTTGTCATGACCTTTTATGGAGTCGTAGCTATAAGCTTAAGTATATACATTAGTCTTACAGTCTTTTGGGATGTGGGCAGTGGTTATAATGAATTTGATAAACAAAATGAATTAATCCGTATAGTAAGACGTGGGTTCCCAGGTAAGAACCGCCAAATACTATTAGTTTATGCATTTAAAAATATTAAAAGTATTAAATTAAATATTCAAGATGGTATTAACCCTAAACGAATTATATACTTGTGTACTAAAGACCAACGAGAAATTCCTTTAACGCCTGTTGAACAGCCAAGATCTTTAGAAGTTTTAGAAAATGAGGCATCAGAATTAGCAAGATTTTTAAATATTAACCTTGAAGGATTATAATATTTTTAGAATATTAGAATTAAACTTAATCATCTTTAACTACTATTAATTTATCTTTTATTTAATATAAATTATAATATAGTAGGTTAATAGTGCGAGCATAGTTTAGTGGTAAAACCATAGCCTTCCAAGCTATTGATGCGAGTTCGATTCTCGCTGCTCGCTAGCAAAGAAAAAATATAGATTGTTATAATCATTAATAAAGACAATAATAGGAACGAGAAATAATTTTATTATATTTACAATTTAGTAGAAGTATAATAGATTTTTATAAAATGGAGAAAGTTTTAAAATGTCTGGCGGTTCAACAGGAGAACGTCCTTTTTCTGATATCATAACAAGTGTACGCTATTGGATTATCCATAGTATTACAATTCCTTCTTTATTTATTTCTGGTTGGTTGTTCATAAGTACTGGTCTGGCCTATGATGTTTTTGGAACTCCTAGACCTAATGAGTATTTTACTCAAGATAGACAACAAGTTCCATTAGTTAATGATAGATTTAGTGCTAAAGAAGAATTAGAAGATTTAACACGAGGTTTATAATCTAAATTTTTAAGTTTTCGTTCATTTTATTCTGAGTATTAATTTATATAAATACTAAAGACTTTGGAGGAAATTTTTGTTAGTAAATATAATAGATTCTGTTGAAATAGTTTCTTTTGAGTATTATTAGTCAATCTTCTATATTCGGCATCAAACACTTTTTATTTAACAGTTAGGACCTCTAATAAATTATAGCGAACGATTACAAAAATAAAAAATAATATATATATAGGAAAAATATGACTAGAAATACAAATCAACCTGTAGCTTACCCTATTTTTACTTTTCGTTGGCTTGCCCTTCACGGTTTAGCTGTTCCAACGATATTCTTTTTAGGTGCAATTACATCAATGCAATTTATTCAACGATAGGAGGTTACTCAATGACAGGTCCAAATCCTAATAAGCAAGAAGTTGAAATAAGTCGTACATCTTTATACTGGGGCTTACTATTATTTTTTGTATTAGCAGTACTTTTCTCCAGCTACTTTTTTAATTAGAGAAAGTTTTCGTTGCTAGATAGAGTTTTTATAAGGTTAAGAAAAAATATAGGAGCTACAAATTATTATGGCAGGAACAGGAAGAGTACCACTTTGGTTAGTTGCATTAGCTGGTGGTTTAGGAGTTATAGTAGTTGTCGGTACTTTTATTTTTGGTTCTTATTCTGGTCTTGGTTCTTCACTTTAATTTAATTCTTAAGGAAAATAGGTTATTGCTTGTTCATATTGAAAAAGACACCATTGAATAAATTTAATAAATTTTAAACCTATAATTTGTAAGTATAGGTTTAAAATTTATTAAATTTATTCAATAGTGTCTTTTTCAATATAAATAAACAGTAACCCCATAGCAACAGCTGGAAAAACTAAACCAACTAGAGGTACTAGAATCGAAGGTAGGTAATTAATTAACATAATATATTTTATTATTAAATTTTGTAGTAGACGATACTAACACAATAAATTAAGACTAAATTAAAACTTTACCCATGGATTTAAAGAATACTAAAAAAGTAGCTCAAAAAAATAAGCTTGAAAAAGGTACTCGCATAAAAGAAATGCATAATTTTGCAGAACTTTATGCTAAAAAAACTAACACATTTTTTTGCTTAGACCCTTCTATAACTTCAGTAATTATTTCAGGATTAGCTGATTATAAAGAAAGATATGAACTTCCCTTATGCCCTTGTAGAAATTTTCGTAGTGAAAGGGTCGAAATTGAACTAAATTTTTGGATATGCCCCTGTGTTGCTATGCGCGAAAGAAAAGAATGTCATTGCAAGTTATTTGTAAGACCTGAAGATCCAGACGCATCGCAAACCCAGAAAATTCCACTAAGTACAGTTTATCATAATCTAATATATAATCTGTATACTTAAGATTTTATAAATCAGCCTTTTTTGCTATAAAAATAATTAGTGGGCCTGATACAATAATTAATGCTGCAGTAATTACTTGACCAATAACTTGCCAATTCATATGAATTCTCTCCTAAATAATTATTTCATCATTTTTAATGCATGAGACTAACGATATTTATTATATATATATATGATTAAATCCACAAAACTAAAATATCCTTTATTAATACTATTATTATACTTCAAACTAAGAAATAAAAGATAAATGTCTTTTACCTTTGATTGAATATATAATAATTAAGTTAAAAAACAGGGATCAATTCATTTTACTCAAAGTAAACAAAATAAATATTTTATAAGGAAAATATCTATGGTAGAAGCAACAAAAAGTTTAGAAAATTTATCTTTAGAAAAAAATTTAAATTTGAAACAAGTTTATTTAGATACTGAAATAAAGAAGATTATTGATATACTCGATGAAGAATTAGTAGGTTTAGTTCCAGTAAAAACAAGAATTCAAGAGATTTCAGCATTATTAGTTATAGATAAATTAAGAGAAAGTTTAGGTTTTACCACTGGAAATCCGGGTTTACATATGTCCTTTACAGGTAGTCCAGGTACAGGTAAAACGACAGTTGCTACAAGGATGGCTGATATACTTTTTAAATTAGGACATTCAAAAAAAGGACATTTATTAACCGTAACAAGAGATGACTTAGTTGGACAATATATTGGGCATACAGCTCCAAAAACTAAAGAAGTTTTAAAAAAAGCAATGGGTGGACTCTTATTTATCGATGAAGCTTATTACTTATATAAACCAGATAATGAAAGAGATTATGGTAGTGAAGCAATTGAAATTCTTTTACAAGTAATGGAAAATCAACGTGATGATCTAGTAATTATCTTTGCTGGTTATAAGGAGCGTATGGAACAATTTTATACATCTAACCCAGGTTTATCATCGCGAATAGCAAACCATGTAGATTTCCCAGATTATTCATCAGATGAGTTGTTTATAATTGCTAAGATGATGCTAGAAGAACAACAATACCAGTTTTCTCCTGCAGCCGAACCAGCTTTTTTAGATTATGTTATGAAACGTCGTGAACAACCATTATTTGCAAACGCAAGAAGTATCAGAAATGCGTTAGATAGAGCTAGAATGAGACAAGCGAATCGTAATTTTGATAGTGGTGGTCGCATATTGACTAAAGCAGATTTAGTTACTATTACAGATGCCGATATTAAAGCTAGTAGTGTGTTTAGTTTAAACTAATAAATTTTTTTATCCTTTTTTTTAATCTTATAGATAATTAATATTTAATTTTTGAACTTCTAACATTTTATTATCTGAGAGGTTTAATTCGTTAAGCTTTTTTTTAACATATATAAATTTAGTTTTGCTTTTAATTAGTATAAGTATTTAAGATTTAATTCTAATTGAAACTGAACTAAATATTTATTTTTGATATTTTATTTTGAATTGATTTTTTAAAAATTAAGGAAACTATCGAGAGTTTGATCCTGGCTCAGGATGAACGCTGGCGGTATGCTTTACACATGCAAGTCGTACGGAAGTGTTAAAACTTTAGTGGCGGACGGGTGAGTAACACGTAAGAATTTACCTTTAGGAGGGGAATAACAACTGGAAACGGTTGCTAATACCCCATATGCTTTAGAGTGAAATGGATTTCCCGCCTAAAGAGAAGCTTGCGGCTGATTAGCTTGTTGGTAAGGGTAATGGCTTACCAAGGCGACGATCAGTATCTGGTCTGGTAGGACGATCAATCACACTGGGACTGAGACAAGGCCCAGGTTTCATTTGAAGGCAGCAGTAGGGAATATTGCACAATGAGCGAAAGCTTGATGCAGCAAGACTTGGTGAGGGATAGAAGGCTTAGGTTGTAAACCTCTTTTTTAACTGAGGATAATGACATTAGGTTAAGAATAAGTCCCGACTAACTTCGTGCCAGCAGTCGCGGTAATACGGAGGGGGCGAGCCTTATTCGTCATAACTGGGCGTAAAGGGCCCGTAGGTGGTCTAATTAAGTCAAATGTGAAATCTTGAGGCTCAACCTGGGAATGGCCTCTGATACTGGGTAACTAGAGTATAGAAGAGGGAAGTGGAATTTCAGGTGTAGCGGTGAAATGCATAGAGATCTGAAGGAATACCAGTGGCGAAGGCGACTCCCTGGTCCAGAACTGACGCTGAGGTGCGAAAGCGTGGGTAGCAAACGGGATTAGATACCCCGGTAGTCCACGCTGTAAACGATGTCAACTAGCCGTTGGGTGCCTTGTGCACTTAGTGGCGCAGCTAACGCATTAAGTTGACCGCCTGGGGAGTACGGTCGCAAGACTAAAACTCAAAGGAATTGACGGGGGCCCGCACAAGCGGTGGAGCATGTGGTTTAATTCGATGCAACGCGAAGAACCTTACCATCCCTTGACATCCAGTGAATATTGCAGAGATGCTTTAGTGCCTTCGGGAGCACTGAGACAGGTGCTGCATGGCTGTCGTCAGCTCGTGTCGTGAGATGTTGGGTTAAGTCCCGCAACGAGCGCAACCCCTATCCCTGGTTGCTAGCAGGTAATGCTGAGAACTCCAGGGAGACTGCCGGTGACAAACCGGAGGAAGGTGGGGATGACGTCAAGTCATCATGGCCCTTACGGGATGGGCTACACACGTGCTACAATGGCCGGTACAGAGGGTCGCGACGCCGCGAGGTTTAGCTAATCCCACAAAGCCGGTCGTAGTCCGGATTGGAGTCTGCAACTCGACTCCATGAAGTTGGAATCGCTAGTAATCGTGGATCAGAATGCCACGGTGAATACGTTCCCGGGCCTTGTACACACCGCCCGTCACACCATGGGAGTGGGTTGCTCCAGAAGTAGCTAGTCTAACTGCTTGCAGAGGACGGTTACCACGGAGTGATTCATGACTGGGGTGAAGTCGTAACAAGGTAGCCCTAGGGGAACCTGGGGCTGGATCACCTCCTTAAAGAATAAGCGATTGAGTTGGTTACGAATCTCCACAAAAGTTCATTTGGTCTAGACGTAAGAAGAAGGATATCGGCCCATGGGTATTAGCTCAGTTGGTTAGAGCGACCCCTGATAAGGGATGAAGGGCCCTGGTTCAAATCCAGGATGGCCCTCCAAAATTAGTAATTTACTAGATTCATTTTTAAATTCAAGAAATTAAGAGTTTATGGGGGATACCTTGGCATTCAAAAGCGAAGAAGGACGTGGTTACCGACGATACGCTTCGGGGAGTTGGAAACAAGCTAAGATCCGGAGGTTTCCGAATAAAGCTAAACACGGGTGGGAGACCGATAGCGAACAAGTACCGTGAGGGAAAGATGCAAAGAACTCTAACCATGGTCAGGTTGAAGCTTAGGTAATACTAAGATGGAGGACCGAACCCACTGTATGTGGAAAAATACTGCGGATGACTTGAGTTTAGGGGTGAAAGGCCAATCAAAGTCGAGATAGCTGGATTTCTCCCCGAAATGCGTTTTGGCGCAGCGGTGAATGTTTTAGCTTAGGGGTAAAGCACTGTTACGTATGCGGGCTGGTAATTCAGGTACCAAATCGTTGCAAACTAAGAATACTAAGTGTACAGTTCATCAGTGAGACTGTGGGGGATAAGCTCCATTGTCAAAAGGGAAACAGCCCAGAGCACCAGTTAAGGCCCCAAAAGAATTGCTAAGTGGTAAAGGAGGTGGGAGTGCAGAAACAATCAATGGGTTAATATTCCTATACTATTCTTTATTGGCAACGAGGGACGAAGACAGCTAGACTAGCCAAATATTGGTTATTGGTTATTGGTTTAAGTATACGAAGTGTTGAGGAGTAGAGAAAAATACTCTGAGCTAAGTTATGAATACGGAATAATGTGTGCATTATCTGAAGTAGTTGATGTTATGCTTCCAAGAAAAGCTTGCACTGCCATAAATAAAGAATACCGTACTCTAAACGGACACACGTGGATAGGATGAGAATTCCAAGGCGCTTGAGAGAACTCTGGTGAAGGAACTAGGCAAAATAGCACCGTAACTTCGGGAGAAGGTGCGCCCCTGACGGTTCATAGCTGTTGGGGGCCGCAGAGACCAGGTGGCTGCGACTGTTTATTAAAAACACAGGTCTCTGCTAACTCGTAAGAGGATGTATAGGGACTGACACCTGCCCGGTGCCGGTAGGTAAAGCTTTAATGTTTACGCGTTGAGGTCAAACCCCGGTAAACGGCGGCTGTAACTATGACGGTCCTAAGGTAGCGAAATTCCTTGTCGGGTAAGTTCCGACCCGCATGAATGGTGTAACGACTTCCCCGCTGTCTCCAACAGGGACTCAGTGAAATTACATAGGTCGTGAAGATGCGACCATCCCGCAGCTGGACGGAAAGACCCCGTGCACCTTTACTATAGCTTTGCACTGAATATTGGATCTGCTTGTGTAGGATAGCTGGGAGGCTTTGAAACTGGGACGCTAGTTCTGGTGGAGCCAATCTTGAAATACCAGCCTGGTAGCTTTGATGTTCTAACCATGGCCCCTGATCGGGGTTTGGGACAGTGTATGCTGGGTAGTTTGACTGGGGCGGTCGCCTCCTAAAGAGTAACGGAGGCATACAAAGGTAGGCTCAATCTCGGTCGGAAATCGAGAGGTTTGTGCAATGGCATAAGCCTGCTTGACTGTAAGAAATACATTTCGAGCAGGGACGCAAGTTGGTCATAGTGATCCGGTGGTTCTTTGTGGACAGGCCATCGCGCAATGGATAAAAGGTACGCCGGGGATAACAGGCTAATGATCCTCTAGAGCCCCTATCGACGGGTTCGTTTGGCACCTCGATGTCGACTCATCACATCCTGGAGCTGGAAAAGGTTCCAAGGGTTCGGCTGTTCGCCGACGAAAGTGGTACGTGAGTTGGGTTTAGAACGTCGTGAGACAGTTTGGTCCCTATCTCCTGTGGGTGTTTGAAAATTCCGAGGACTAAACCTTAGTACGAGAGGACCGGGAAAACTCGATCCATTGTGTTCCGGTTGTTCCCAAAGGGGCAACGCCGGGTAGCTAAGTTCGGACAGGATAACCGCTGAAAGCATCTAAGCGGGAAGCCCCTTCCAAGATGAGTATTCTCTGGAGACTAGATCTCCCTAAAGGGCCGTTGAAGACGACGACGTTGATAGGCTGCATGAGTTATAAGATAGGCATTAAGTGCAAGTATAGTAATATATGAAGCTGAGATGTACTAACAGATCGAGGACTTGAACTTTTTTCTAGCTTTAAAAATTATTGTCTTGGTGTTTAAAGGATAGTGGAACCACATTGATCCATTTCGAACTCAATGGTGAAACACTATAACAGTAACAATACTTAAGGAGGAGTCCTTTGGGAAGATAGCTTATGCCTAGACTTTTAAACTGTAGACTTTTAAACTTTATCAAAAATCAGACACTTTATCATCAAGAAATTTGAAATACTATTCCTTAAGGTTTTGTAATTTTTGTTCAATGGAAATGGAATATGCAATTATAGAGGCAAGTGGTCGACAGTTTTGGGTAGAACCGAAAAAATTTATTGAATTCAATAGACTAATTCTTAAAATCGGTAGTACAATCTTAATCCGACGAATTTTATTTGCGAAGAATAAAACAACAACTCATATCGGTCAACCTTATTTACAAAATATTTTAGTAAAAGGCAAAATAAGTAAGCATTTTTTAGGTCCTAAAATTCTTGTTTTCAAGATGAAACCAAAAAAGAAATATCGTAAAAAAATAGGCCATAGACAAAAAATGACAAGATTATTAATTCATAAAATTGAGTAAGTTTTTTTGAATATACTTTAGTCCTAATAGCTCTAGTTCAATTAATATGTCGATCATTTTAATTAGTATAAGTAGTATATTGATTTATGTGCTACAATAGTGATCTATTCAAGCATTCCTCAGTAGCTCAGTGGTAGAGCAATCGGCTGTTAACCGATTGGTCGTAGGTTCAAATCCTACCTGGGGAGCTTAAAAAAGGTATATATTTCTTATCCTTAAGAATTTATAATTACATGAAATTGAAACCTCTATATTTTAATAATTAAATAAAATAAATTAGCTGGTTAGACAAGTCGGATAAAAAAATTTAATAATAATATTATCTACTTAATTATTCCTCGCATTCGATAATTAGTAATTAACGTATGACTATTGCAATTGGACAAACAGAGCGTAGTGGGTTATTTGACCTTGTAGATGACTGGTTAAAAAGAGATCGTTTTGTTTTTGTAGGTTGGTCAGGGTTACTTTTATTCCCCTGTGCTTATTTATCTCTTGGTGGTTGGTTTACAGGAACAACTTTTGTTACTTCATGGTATACACACGGATTAGCAACTTCATATTTAGAGGGCTGTAACTTTTTAACAGCAGCAGTTTCAACGCCATCAAACAGTATGGGCCATTCGCTTTTACTTTTATGGGGACCAGAGGCTCAAGGTAATTTTACACGTTGGTGTCAAATTGGTGGTTTATGGGCTTTTATAGCCTTACATGGATCATTTGCTTTAATTGGATTTTGTTTACGTCAATTTGAGATTGCTCGTTTAGTAGGGATTCGTCCTTATAACGCGATAGCCTTTTCTGGACCTATTTCAATTTTCGTTTCTGTTTTCTTATTATATCCGTTAGGCCAAGCAAGTTGGTTCTTTGCACCAAGTTTTGGTGTAGCGGCTATCTTCCGTTTCTTATTATTTCTGCAAGGTTTCCATAACTGGACATTAAACCCATTCCATATGATGGGTGTTGCTGGGATTTTAGGTGGAGCATTATTATGTGCGATACATGGAGCTACAGTAGAGAACACTTTATTCGAAGATGGGGATGCTGCAAACACTTTCCGTGCTTTCACACCTACACAGTCTGAAGAAACATATTCTATGGTAACGGCAAACCGCTTTTGGTCACAAATTTTTGGGGTAGCTTTTTCAAATAAACGTTGGTTACATTTCTTTATGCTTTTTGTACCTGTAACAGGTTTATGGACGAGTGCAATTGGGATCGTAGGTCTTGCTCTTAATTTAAGAGCTTATGATTTTGTATCACAAGAGCTTCGTGCAGCAGAAGATCCAGAATTTGAAACGTTCTACACTAAAAATATTTTATTAAATGAAGGTATCCGTGCTTGGATGGCTGCACAAGATCAGCCACATGAAAACTTTGTATTCCCTGAGGAGGTTTTACCACGTGGAAACGCCCTTTAATGTTGTTGCAGGTAGAGATATTGAATCTACAGGTTTTGCTTGGTGGTCTGGTAATGCTCGTCTTATCAATGTATCTGGTAAATTATTAGGTGCACATGTAGCTCATGCGGGTATCATGGTTTTTTGGACAGGTGCTATGACCTTATTTGAAGTTTCTCATTTTATCCCTGAAAAACCGCTATATGAGCAAGGTTTTATCTTAATACCTCATCTAGCCACTTTAGGTTGGGGAGTTGGTCCTGGTGGAGAAATCATTAATACATATCCATACTTTGTTGTTGGTGTTGTACATTTAGTTTCTTCAGCAGTTTTAGGTTTTGGTGGTATCTACCATTCATTAATTGGTCCAGATACACTAGAAGAATCATTCCCATTTTTTGGTTATGATTGGCGTGACAAAAATAAAATGACATCTATTTTAGGTATTCATTTAATCTTCCTTGGCTTAGGTGCATTATTATTTGCTTTTAGAGCTATGCCAGGTAATTTATTTAGTTATGGGTTATATGATACTTGGGCACCCGGTGGTGGTGATGTTCGATTTATTGAGAACCCGACTATAAACCCTTTTATTATTTTTGGTTATGTTTTCAAATCACCTTTTGGTGGTGATGGTTGGATCACTTCAATTGATAATATGGAAGATCTTGTAGGTGGCCATATATGGGTAGGTGCCCTTTGTGTTATTGGTGGTGTATTCCACATTGTAACTAAGCCATTCTCATGGGCTCGTAGAGCTTTCGTTTGGTCAGGTGAAGCTTATTTATCTTATAGCTTAGCAGCTTTATCTCTTATGGGTCTTACTGCTGCTATTTTTGTATGGTATAACAATACAGCTTACCCAAGCGAATTCTTTGGTCCTACTGGTCCTGAGGCTTCACAAGCACAAGCCTTTACTTTTTTAGTAAGAGACCAAAGACTAGGTGCGAATGTTGCTTCGGCACAAGGACCAACTGGTTTAGGAAAATATTTAATGCGATCACCTAGTGGTGAAATCATTTTTGGTGGTGAGACAATGCGTTTTTGGGATTTACGTGCTCCATGGGTAGAACCTTTACGTGGTCCAAACGGTTTAGATATTAATAAAATTAGAAACGACATTCAACCTTGGCAAGAACGTAGAGCAGCTGAGTATATGACTCATGCTCCATTAGGTTCTTTAAACTCAGTTGGTGGTGTAGCTACAGAAATAAATTCTGTAAACTACGTATCACCCCGTTCTTGGTTAACATGTTCTCATTTCTTCTTAGGCTTCTTCTTACTAGTAGGTCACTGGTGGCATTCTGGTCGTTCACGAGCTGCAGCTGCAGGTTTTGAAAAAGGAATAAACCGACAAACAGAGGCTGTACTTTCAATGCGTCCAATTGATTAATTAACTTTTAAGTAGAAAAAACTATCTAAATAGTTTTTTCTATTTAAGAGCTATTTTATTGTTGGATTATTTTAATTGTAATAGAATTTAACTATTTTTATTAGTTTTTATTTTAAACTAATAAAAATGGGTAAATTCTTTTAACAATTACTTTTGGTTCATTTTCTCTATTTTTATAACCTTTCAACGTTAATATGCCTTCAATAATTAAATAATCTTGGACTTTATAGTACTTCAAAAAATCATTTCGATAATCACCCCAAAGTAGAAGTGTTAATTCACTCCTAGAATCCTTTTGTCGAACAACTGGAAATTGTACTTTTATTTCAATAGTTTCATGTTCTTTATAATTTAGATGAACAGGCTTATCAACTACTTTTACAACAAAAACTGAATTATTCATAGGTAAAATCTTAAATAATAGAAGTCTTCGTTTTTTTTATTTGTCCTACATTTAACCTCTCTAAAAGATTCAGCATCATTTCAAAGTATTCGCGGAAATAAAAATCCAATTCTAATATTTCTTTTTTATTAATATCTAGTAATTCATAGGTATAATTAATGGAAGAAGTAAAGTTTTGAGTATTATTTATCACTTCAATGAATGCTAAACGATCACTGATTTTAAGGCTCCATTCAAAAAACCCTGTTAGTTGTCTAAAGAGTTTAAATAATAATACAGGAACCCTTTGCGTTTTTGCTTTCTGCCCAGATAATTTTTCACATAATTCAATAATTTCCTCTGATCTCCAAGCTTGGGAGCTTCCAGTGGCAAATATTTTATTCTTTGTTTCTTTAATAGAGAGGCTTTTAATACAGAAGAATGCAGCATCTTGGGTATCAATATAAGAGATTGTTGGCGATTCAAGAGTAATTATAATAGGTTTTTGTTCCAGAATAGGTATAGCATATTGATATATAAGTCCCTGAAAAAACCCAGCATATTTAAATATTGTAAAAGGTATTGTTGAACTTTCTATAAATTTTTCAATCCTGTATTTCATTTGCATTAGAGTTATATATGGGTATTTTTCTGAGTTCAAAATAGATAGAAATATAAAACGCTTTAATTGAATATATTTCGATAATTCTATAACAATCAATTTCCCATACCAGTCGACATATATTAATTCAGCATTGTCCTCTGATTTTGTAGTTGAAGCATCAATTACTGCTGTAACCCCTTGAAAAGAGAAGGGTAAAGTTTCTGGTATTGTTAAATCACCATAAACTAATTCGGCACCCCATTCTTTTAAAAAATTAGCAGCTTTTTTATTACGGACAATACAACGAACTTGAAAACCGTTCTCCAAAGCTTTTCTAACAATTTGTCGACCTAAAGTTCCCGTTCCTCCAAGAATAAGTAGTGTCATAGTTATATAAGTTTTTATAAATTTTTAAGACTTGTGTCAGATATATAAGATAAAGAAAGTTATCATATATTATTACTTTACTATATTAATTTATATAAATTCAAATTTTAAATATACTTTTTTTTTATTTTGATATAGAATTCTATATTAAAATAAGAAAAAGGATAGTTGATAGCTTATAATTAAATCGATTGAATTATAAAAGGTTTATATTGTATATTAAAGATAACAAGTATAATAATAATAAATTTAAGGTTTTTTTAAATGAACAAACTTTAAATTTAAGGTTAAAGTCCATAGAGGAATAATATTAATTTGTCTTGGGGTAAGTTTAACGATTAAAAAAACTTAAAATTTTAGAGCTGTAAAATTTATTTAAGAAAATTGTTAATAAAAAAGAAAAAAAAGGTTTAAAAAATGGTTTTTTGGGATAATATATTACGTTACCCACGATTTTTTTTGTCTTCAATGATTGGTTTAATTTTAGTACTAATAAACCCCATTGTTGTAATATTAAAAAAATTTGATGATAAAAAAATAATTTACGTTTTTTTTATTGGTGTTTTAGTTAGTTTATTTTGTATTTTAAAGGCAATGCTTAATTTTGATTAAACTGTTTTTCAAAACTTATTTTATTTAGGATAATTAATTTATGACAACTAAACAATTCTTTAATTTAGCAACTTACTATGAGGATCAACCCAAGAAAAAAATAGAAAAGGTAGAAGAAATAGAAAAAAAAGACGAGCAAAATGTCTATTATTTTTCGACAAGTCCACAACGTAATACTTATACAACATATTCTTCAATATATGTCTATGAACGACGTACTTCAATAAGGGGGGAGTTAGATCGAAAAGAAAGACTTAGATACCCAGAAAAAGAAGATAAAGTTAGTAAAAAATTCGATAATCAAGACCATCGGCTTGATGAAAAGAAAGAAAAGAGAAAGAGTACGCTTTTTAAAAATATTCATGAAATTCACGAAGATACATTATACATTCAGACAGGAGCATTTGCTCTTTTTGACACATTAGTTCGTAGTGGTATCCATTCTGTGTTTGGCTACCCTGGGGGAGCAATCTTACCGATTTATGACGAATTATTTTTCTGGGAAGAAAAAAAGTTTATTAAACACTACCTAGTAAGGCATGAACAGGCTGCAACACACGCAGCAGATGGCTTCAGTAGATCCAGTGGACAAGTCGGGGTTTGTTTTGCAACATCAGGGCCTGGGGCAACAAATTTAGTTACTGGAATTGCTACTGCTTCTTTAGATTCAATTCCTATGATTGTAATAACAGGCCAAGTTGGTAGTCAATTTCTTGGTACTGACGCTTTCCAAGAAACCGATATTTATGGGATAACCTTATCATTAGTTAAGCATTCCTATGTTGTTTTAGAATCAAGATTTTTATCCCAAATTCTTGCAGAAGCAATTTATGTTTCTCAAAACGGTAGACCTGGTCCAGTTTTAATTGACATACCAAAAAACGTAGGTTTAGAAAAAATTAAACGATTCACTCCTTGCTATGCAACTACCGTACATAAAGTTTTAGGTTGGCGCTATAAAGTTAAGAATCAATCAGATAAGATAAGAATGGCCTTACATAGACTTTCAATATCATCAAAGCCATTATTATACATTGGAGGAGGTGTTATAAGTTCGAGGGCGACCCGTGAATTATCAGAATTTGTTTATCGTTATAAAATTCCTGTGACGACAACATTAACCGGAAAAGGAGCTTTTAATGAAAAAAGCCGACTATCTTTAGGTATGCTAGGGATGCATGGTACTGTAGCGGCAAATTTCTCTATATCAAATTGCGATCTATTAATTGCTGTTGGTGCTAGATTTGACGATAGAGTTACTGGAAAATTACAAGATTTTGCTTGTAAAGCATTTATCATTCATATTGATGTTGACGAAGCAGAAATTGGTAAAAATAAAAATGTTGGTATTGGTATAGTAGGGGATATAAAAAAGATCTTAGAAAAATTTTTATTACTAATGGATCGTCTAGAACATAGCTGGTTAGAAAAACCCCTTCGTGAAGAATTTAAAGAATGGTATAAACAAACGGCTGGGTGGAAGCAACAATTTCCATTGTTACCAATCCCTGGTGATTATTCACGATTACCACAAACTATGGATGATGTATTATTACCACAGACAGTTATCAAAACAATATCAGAAATCAGACCTTATGCGATAATTACTACAGATGTTGGCCAACATCAAATGTGGGCTGCGCAGTATACAAAATGTCAGCGTCGGAAATGGTTATCTAGTGCTGGCCTTGGCACAATGGGCTTTGGCTTACCTGCCGCTATAGGGGCAGCAATAGCTTATCCAAAAGAAGATATTATTTGTATTACTGGTGATTCTAGTTTTCAAATGAATTTGCAAGAATTAGGGACTATTTCTAAATATAAGTTGCGAATCAAAATTGTGATAATTAATAATCATTGGCAAGGTATGGTACGACAATGGCAGGAGACTTTTTATGAGAGTCGATATTCGCATTCAAATATGTCTGAAGGAGCACCAAAATTTGATATACTTGCAAATGCTTATGGCATAAGGAGTTTATATACTGAACGACAATCAGAAATATGGCGTACTTTACGAGATGCTTTAGAAGGTACAGATCCCGTTTTACTTGAATGCAATGTCTTAGAGGATGAAAATTGTTATCCTATGGTTGAACCATCTAAATCAAATAGTGAAATGTCTTTGTCTCGAAAACTTTCTACAACAATAGACGGGTTAGTAATAAATAAAGAAGAAGAAGAAAAAGAGAGAATAGATCTCTCTTTAGATAAAAACTTAAAGAGTTAAATTTTTCTTTTTAAACAAGTCGTGAATAATACTCAATTACCAGCATATCATTAATTTTAAATCTAAGGTCTTTACGTTGTATTAAATTTCGAACTTTACCAGTTAACAATTGTGCATCAAATTCTAAATGACTATTGGAAACATTATCATTTGGATTTGAGCTTTTTCCTTGGTCTAAATTAGATTTAATTAAAGCAATTGTTTTAGGTTTTTTAGAGAAAGTAATGGTATCGTTTGGTTGACACTGAAAACTAGGTATATTTACTCTTTTTCCATTTATCATTACATGCCCATGATTCACAAATTGTCTTGCCGCTGGTATAGTTGGAGCTAACCCCAAACGAAAAATAATATTATCTAATCGCATCTCTAAAAGTTGCATTAATAAAAAACCAGTTAGACCTTTTCTTCTTCTTGCTTCTTTAACATAGCGTAATAATTGTGACTCTGTTATTCCGTAGTTATAACGTAATTTTTGTTTTTCATTTAGTCTAATTTTATAAGGTGAAGCTTTTGCCTTTTTTTGTTCAGCTGTTTCTTGTTTTATTACTACTTTTTTTGTTAAACCAGGCAAATCACCTAATCTGTTAATGATCTTTAAACGAGGGCCTCTATAACGTACCATTTTAATTAAACGAATAATTTTAAATTAAAAATTAATTTACTAATAAACTTAAAAGAAGTGTGAAGCATTCTAGAAAGAGATATATATCCATTTTATAGATTAAAACATTAAAGGAACAAAATAAAAAATTGTTTGTTCCAACATAAAATAGTAAACTATTGTATTATATGCATATAGGGCTTGTAGCTCAGTTGGAGTAGAGCACGTGGTTACGAACCACGGTGTCGGGGGTTCGAGTCCCTCCTAGCTCATATAGAATATTATTTTGGGGTATAGCCAAGTGGTAAGGCAGTGGACTTTGACTCCGCCATTCGTAGGTTCGAATCCTCCTACCCCAGTTATTTTATTAGATTTAAATTTTATCAAAACTTTGAATTCTTTTGACATTTCTTAAAACCTGTGAAGTAAGAAGTTCATTATATCGACTTAAATAAAGATTGTAAAAGAGGTTTTTTTTAAGCTGTAAATCTAATTCTTTATCACTACTTTCAAGTTTTATTATTGATCTTTTTCTCAAATCTAATACAGTAATTTTATTATTAACCTTATTAGTTTCTAGATCTAATGTCTTCTCTTTTATGAGTGGGATATTTAATTTTTTTGTTGTAAAAATATTCGAATAAATAATAAATAAAGCTTTAGGTTTGTTTTTTACTATTGGGGTTTTATTAGAATCTCTTATGCTATCCATAAGTAATTCAAAAAAAAAAGGATCTAAATTTTTAATAAACTTAAAAACTTCTAAGATCTTGTTTCTTTTTTCAAGTAATTTCATTTTTAAATATATATTTATTAAAATCAATTAAATCTTTTTTGATAAAATTCTTATCTTAATAATATTATTGCTATCGAGTAATTAAGTAAATTGAGTACTTTTAGATAATTATCTTAAAGCTTTTTAATTATATTTTCAAAAAGAGTCAAATAAAAAACGGGAATGGTTTTTATTTGACTGCTATAGCGCTAAAATTTACCTAAAAGCTCATATTTTAATTCTGAACTATCGCGTACTAATTTTGTTATACCTTCTACCTCATCAACATTTGCTAACCAATAGTTTATAATGGTTGTATAATCATTTAGAATATCAATACAATCATCTTTTGACATCCAAGGTTTATAAGATAATTCTTCTTTTAGTAGTTGCCAACCATTTTCTCTAGGCCAAAAAAAAAAAGTAGTAATTGGCATCGTATGGTTATTTTGTAATTTTTTATCTACAGCTAGTCCTAAGTAATTTTTGCTCCAAATGATCTTAAATACATAACTATTATCCTTCGCCATAATTAAATTTTTTTTAATTTATTAAAATTTAGAAGATCTCCTTAACAAGTTTTTTACCACTTCTGTAGGCTGTACACCATTAGCTAATCTACTAATTGTTCGTTCGCGATCAATATGAAAAGTTTTATTCATTGGGTTATAAAAACCTAATTCTTCTAATACTTTACCATCACGTTTTGTTCTAACATCCATTACTACAATTTTATAAAAAGGTTGTTTTTTCCGACCACCACGCTTAAATCTTATTTTTAACATTTTTAATTTTAGTTTCTATTTTTTATTATATAATTACAATATTACAATTGACTCTAAGGTTCTTATCATCCACTCGAGACATATAAATGCCATCATTGCAGACATATCCATACCGAATATAGTTGGTAGTAAACCTTGAAATTCTTTTAAAAATATATCGGTAATAACTATTAATCCAAACATTGGATGTATATAAGGATTAACATTTGGAAACCATTGTACAAGAAAACGTATAGATAACGCCCAATAATATCCTTTAAGAAACAATACTGTAAATAATATTGTTAAAAAAAGATAATCTCTTCCACTCAAATTATTTAACACCATTCCTTGAGGAAGACGAGTATCAACGAAATTATATAAGAAGGCTCCGATACTTTCTATTGACAATTTCATTTTTTTTTATCTCCTTTTTTTAATAAATTTTATATTAATGTTTTTAGTAAGAATACCTAAAATATTAACCCTAAAAACGTTAGTGTTGTATACAAAGTAATAATATTCCATATCTAGACCTTTTGTCAAATTAAAAAAAAGTTCAAACTCTTAAAATAATATTTAAATATAGCAAATATAAAAAATCAGCTAAATCCTATAATAGGTTTATAATATTCTCAAAAAAGTTTAGTAGATGATATAATATAGAATTATAGTATAAAATAATTCTTTTTTCAATAAAAACTGAAAAATAATTTTAATGGCAATCTTTTTCACCTTGAAATTATATTTTTATGGATAATATAGATAATATAGATAAAAACTCTAATGATTACGAAGCCAGATGGGGATTTTATCTAAAAAGTGAGATTTTAAATGGCCGCGTAGCAATGATTGCTTTAATTATAATATTAGTAATAGAAGTTTTTACAAAACAAACCTTATTCAATTTAATGTCATTTTTTTAAAACACCTAAAAATATTTTTGACCAGAAGAAGCAAAGACACTAAATTGACCTTATGTTCGTCAACACTGTTGAAGATAATTTAAGTAATTTTATTTAACAGTGTTGACGAACATAAGGTCAATTTATGATTTTAACTAATTGTAGGTTTTAACCAATCGTAACCTTTTTCTTCTAACAAGTTTGCTAGGGTAGCATCACCAGTCTTAACAATTTGTCCATCTTGCATGACATGGATGAAATCGGGTTTTATATATTCTAATAATCTTTTATAATGGGTAATAAGTATTATACTTTTAGTTTTATTTTTCATTAGTACGTTAATTGTTTCAGAAATTGATTTTAATGCATCAATATCAAGACCTGAATCGGTTTCATCTAAAATCCCTAATATAGAATCTAGTAAAGCAAATTGTAGAATCTCATTACGTTTTTTCTCTCCTCCTGAAAATCCTTCATTAACGTTTCTTGAAATAAAGCTTTCATCTAAATTAACCATTTTTAATTTTTCTCTTAACAATTCATAAAAGAATAAAGGGTTTGCTTTGGGTAGATTCATTGAGACTTGTTTTGCGTTATAAATTGCTTCAAGAAATTCTTGGTTATCGACACCTGCAATCTCAACTGGATACTGAAAAGCTAAAAATAAGCCTAAATGAGAACGTAAATCTGGATCTAAATCACAAATGTTTTTTCCTTTGAATAAAATTTCTCCTTCTATTACATCATACGATGGATGACCAGCGATGACTTTAGAAAGTGTGCTTTTTCCAGAACCATTTGTACCCATGATTGCATGTATTTCTCCCTCAAAAATTGATAGATTAACTCCTTTTAGAATCTTATTATTATTAATATTTGCATGTAAGTTTTTAATTTCTAGTAATGGTATTGTTTTAGTATTCATCCAACACTCCCTTCTAATTTTATTCGTAATAAATGCTCAACCTCAGAAGCAAATTCAATTGGTAATTCATCAAAAACAATTTTACAAAAACCCGTAAGAATTAGGGTAACTGCATCTTCTGCATTAATACCACGCTGTAACAAATAAAATAGCTGTTCTTCTCCAACTTTTGAAGTTGAAGCTTCATGTTCGATTTTTGAAGTTGAATTTTGTACTTGTATATAAGGAAATGTATTTGCTTGTGCGTCTGCTCCAAACAACAGCGAATCGCATTGAGAAAAGTTACGACTATCAAAGGCCTTGGTACCAATTTTAACTAACCCACGATAACTATTTTTTGAGTAACCACTAGAAATACCTTTAGAAATAATTTGGCTTTTAGTATTTGATCCTACATGAATCATTTTAGTACCTGTATCAGCTTGCTGCATATTAGTTGTTAAGGCTACCGAATAAAACTCTCCTTTAGAGTCATTACCAACTAAAACACAACTAGGATATTTCCAGGTAATAGCAGATCCTGTCTCGACTTGTGTCCAAGATATCTTTGAGTTTTCTCCTATACATAGCCCACGTTTTGTTACAAAGTTATAAATACCACCTATTCCATTTTTATCACCAGCATACCAATTTTGAACGGTTGAATATTTGATTTCTGCATTCTTTAATGCGATTAATTCTACAATGGCAGCATGTAATTGGTTAGTATCATACTGTGGAGCTGTACAACCTTCCAGATAACTAATATAACTCCCCTCTTCTGCTATGATTAGGGTACGCTCAAACTGACCGGATTCTTTATTATTGATCCGGAAATAGGTTGATAACTCTAAGGGGCACCTTAAATTTTTAGGAACATAACAAAATGACCCATCGGTAAATACAGCAGAATTTAGTGCAGCAAAAAAATTATCACCAAAGGGAACTACACTACCTAAGAATTGTTTTACTAAATGAGGATAATTTTTAATAGCTTCTGAAATTGGACAAAAAATAACTCCATATTTTTCTAGCTCTTCTTTAAAGGTTGTTGCAATCGAAACACTATCAAAAACAGCATCTACAGCAACATTTGCTAAACGTTTTTGCTCATTTAATGAGATCCCTAATTTATCAAATGTATCTTTTATTTCTGGATCAACTTCATCTAAATTCGCCAGAGTCTTTTTTGTTTTTGGGGCTGAATAATAAACAATTTTTTGGTAATCCATTTCTAAAAAATCTAATTTTGCCCAAGTAGGGCTTTTCATTTGTCTCCATTTCTTTAATGCTCCGATTCTAAAGTTGAACATATAATCGGGTTCACTATTCTTTTTAATAATATTCCTTATTATTTTTTCATTTAACCCAGGTGGCAGTGTATCAATTTCAATTTCAGTAGAAAACCCATATTTGTAAGGTTGATTTACAAGTTGTTGTAATGTAGCATTTGTATCGGTCATCATATTATTTTTTTAATATATAAATAGATAGGTTAGATTTTTTAATTGCCTTTTATATTATTATTACTTTTTCTTACATTTAATTATATTATATAGTTTAATTTTATTCTTTTTTTAACAAGTTAAGTTACCCTATGATTCTATTTCAAAAGATAAATCTTGTCGATTTTTATTATACTAAATCTACTAATCTTTTTACTAATTTTTTCTATAAAAAAAGTTAAAAAATTTTCATTTCAAACCTTTTTAGAAAGTATTATGAGTTTTTAAAAGTCAGGTTAGTTAGTTATGCGATATATTTTTTATTGGGAAACTTTATTGAATCGATTACTATTTTAATTAGGTTATAGTAATCGAATTCTCATTAATTTTATTTATCTAACGTTTAATTTCTACATATCGTTGGAAGATAAATCTATTATTATTTTTATTCGTTGTAAGAACTTTTGATCTAATAAAACCTAAATCAAGAGCTTGAGTAATCGTTTCAGAATAACCGTAATTCAATTCTATTTTCTTTAAAAATATATTAATTCTTTCTTTTTGTGTCCATGACTGCGAATCTGTAATTATATCATAAGATAAATTTCTTAATCCAAAAGCTAAATAATTCTGATTTAAATCCTTATATATACTAGATTTTAAGGTTTTCGAAAAATTTATAGGAACCTCAATATTTTTATTGAGATTATGCTCTACGTAAGGATGTCCTAACTTATTAATTACTTTTTTTAATATAGTAGGATTTGTATACTTCGTTTTAATAGATGTATAATGAGACATTTATTTTATTTTCTCTAAAAAAATAAAAAAGTAAACTAAAAGATAGATATAATATTTGCATAGTTAAACTATACTAAATCTTTTGATGGGTGTCAAGAATTTTATTTTTTCTGTCCCATCTCTAATCCGCGTATTTTAGTTTGTAAAATAATTTATACTCAAATCCTTTAATCTATAATTACTTAACTGATAGATAGTTTTCCAAGACATCTAAATAATCATTCAAACTAAGGGCCGCTATAAATATTTTTTTAATAGGAATATAGAAATCTTAGAGGGTCAAATAAGGTTGAAAATTTATTTACTGATTTTTAGGACGATAATATTTCTCGTAATTAGCTTACCTAACAAAACTTAGATAAATATAATACTTGGTGTTGAGTAATTAATTTACTTCACTTAAGGTTTTCTATTAGTGGGCGGTACTGGACTTGAACCAGTGACCCTCTGCTTGTAAGGCAGACGCTCTACCACTGAGCTAACCGCCCTAAAGATTACTTACTTATACGCTAACATTACAGCCTATTGATAAATTAATGCAATTAAACTCCTTGCAAATAATAATTAGCACTTAGCTGGTGAAAGGACTTGAACCTTCAACCTACTGATTACAAATCAGTTGCTCTACCAATTGAGCTACACCAGCACTAAATATATGATACCCAAGAACTATATATTCAATTTATGTATCAAGGGTGAATGACGGGACTTGAACCCGCGAATGGCGGAATCACAACCCACTGCCTTAACCACTTGGCTACACCCACCTTAATACCTATAATATACTGTATACATATATTAATTAAAAATTAAAAAATGAAAATAAAATTTTTCCTTTTATCCTTGTCCGTAAATGGCTTAAGATATAAAATATATATGAATAAACCTTCTCAAATATTTGATTTATTAGAATTCTTTAACCGTCAAAAAGAACTCGTAATAATCGAATATAATGGAAAAATATATAATGATTTAGAGTTACATAATCGACTTTCATATTTGAAACAAAGAGATAACATAGAAATTATTACCATTGTAGGCGGGGGTTAAAAACTCACTCTTCTAGAGCCACTGAAACTCTTCCTCGCTCTATATCTTTTGATATAATTTTTAAACGTATTTGGTCACCAAGTTTATATAATGACGAGAGGTTTTGTGTCTCATTTTTTTTTTTAAAGATTTCAGAAATATGTAATAAACAGTTTACCCCTAGAATATTAACAAAAACACCAAAATATTTAATAGAAGTAACATTTCCCAAATACGTAGGTCCACTGACTAAATTTTTATTTACCTTATTAAAAACAGCTAGTTTGGAACTAATATGAGCAATATGAAAATAATCTTTAACTTCTAAGAATTTAAATGGCATAAAAAGATTTTTATTCTTTGCCCTTAGATAGTACTTTGGAATATTGATATTCAAAACAAAAAAAAGTAAGCCATTAAAAATTATTAGTTTACCTTTTGGTAAAGATTTATTAAACTTAGCATAAATAGTTATATTGGAAAAATCTATTTGTCGCAAACGATTCCACAAATAAATGGATTGTACTCGTTTCATTGAAACCATAATTCGATTAGAGTTTTGATTAATATCAAGTATTAAAAACTCTCCAATAGAATTAACATTTAACAGGTCTATTGGACCAGATATTGGAGAAGAAATAGAAATTTCTTTTAACGGTAAGAAACATACTTGCTCTAATCCAAGATCAACTAGAGCATAATTTGATTCTATTCCTATGATAATTCCAGCTAATATATCATCAGTTTTTACTTTATAACTATATTTAGATAAAATTAGGCCAAATTTATTGAAATCAAATTTTGATGTAACGATATATAATAACATAATTTTCCTTTACCTTATTTAAGATTAAAAATTGATACATACAAAATCTATTCCTGGAATTTTATATCATAATGTTTTTCTAAATAGAGTATGATAGGGTTAATAATCCCTAGGACTTCATCATTAGATAGAGTCCGACTCTCCGATTGGAATGTTAACTTGAAACTTAAACTACAATAACCTTCTTTTATAGGTTTTTTAGAATAATAATCAAATAAACTTATAGATTTTAATAATGGTTGAGCTAGTAAATAAATTATTTTTTCGATTTCGTATGAAAATATAGATTTGTTTATTATAAAACTTAAATCTATATAAGAAATAGGATACGAAGAATATGGAATATAATTAATCAAATTTTTACTATGCGAAAAGCGATTTACTATTTCCGTATTAATCTCAAATAAATAAACTTTTTTTTGTATATTATTTTTTAAGGCTAAAGTTGGATGTATCTGACCAAATGTACCTAATTTTTGATTTCCTATAAATAAATCAGTAGTAAGATTAGGATGAAAGCTTGTCTCACAAATATTTGTTGGATTCCAATAGATCGGTAACTGTAGATTTAATTTTTCAATTAGAGTTTCAATAATTCCTTTAGCTTCAAACCAATTAATAGATGATTTTTCACTACCCCAAGTTGAATGAAATATTTGCCCTCCAAAAATTCCACTAATAACTTCTATTTCTTTTTTTTTTCCATCTGATAATAATTTATATACTCTTCCTAATTCAAAAGTCTCAAAAATTTCCCCAACATTTTTTTGATTAAACTTAACCTTCTCAATAAGTCCATTTATTAAACTTAATCTAAGAACAGACGAATCATTAAATAGTGGGTTTTTCAAACTTATTTCATTTTTAGAATCCTTTTTTATTAAAATAGAATGAATACTTTCATTAAAACCTAGGTTGAGAAAATAAGATCTTAATCTTCTTTTTAGTTTTTCATTTTTATTTAAGTATCCAAATTTATTATTGTTTAATCTTAAAGGTTTGAATTTATTAAACCCAATAACTCTTATAATTTCTTCTACAATATCTACCTCTCGTTCAATATCTACTTTTCTTGCTAATGGTATCAGAACATAACAGCTCTGATCTGTTTGTAGATCAATTTTAAAATTAAGTAATTTTAAATTTCTTACTATTTGGAACTTATTTAAGGCATTAGAGTTATTATAAGGACCAGTTAATTGTCTAATGTTCTTATAAGATATTTTTATTTTTCTTTCAGATTGTTTTATATAGTTAGAAATTAAAGAAAAATGATTTTCGAGATGTTTTAAACTATTTTTATTAACAATAGGAATTTCAGATTCAAACTTTATCTTTTGTGTCCAAAATAGATGCATTAACCGTAAATAAGCTTGTTCTAGTAGATTTAAATCTGTTTGCTTCTCAGATTTTATTGAATAATCAGTTCTTAAGTTTAAAAGTTTAGATGACTTTTTTATTTTTTTTGCGTCGTATATACCGTACTGAAGTAATACAGAGGAAGTATTTTTATTTACCGTTGTTTTATAATTTTGAATAAAACCTGGTAGTGAAATTATTTTGTTATTAATAGTTAGAGTTAAAATATTACTATTTAATAAGATTTTTTTTGATTCTGATATAGGAAAGAAAGATTCTTCTGTTGCCCATTTAGTAATAAAAACTAAATTTTTCGTTAACATAAGGTCTTCTAAACTTTCGAGGTCATAAGCAAAAAAAACTTGACCTGTTTCTACTAGTAAATAATTAAGAGTATCTATAATATTATTAACTGGATTAAATCCCATCAATAATAAGCGTTTTTTTATCCAATATGGAGAAGATTTTATCTCAATTTTTTTACTCGTTATGTTGCACAAGGTTATACCTTCGTTTGAATCTATAACCTTATGAAGAGTTAAGTTTTTTAGAATTTTACTAAATGATTTTTTCTGTAAGTACCATTCCCATAAAGAATAGTTATATTGCCAAAGTTTATAGTTATTAAGAATTTTATAGCTTCTACTTTTTAATAAATTTCTCCCAAGAGTTGTCGAATTACCAGGATCAATATCATTTTTTATTTGTTTTAAATAAGAATCTAGATCTAAATTTAACATACCCCTAGAAATTTGTGAATCTAATAAAATTAAAGGTCCTATATTACTAGGTATTTCTAGAAAAAAATTAGCTTTAAAAAGAGCGATTATTTCTGTTATTAAACCTTTTATGTTTGATACATCGGCTCTATTCGCTGTAAAACTAATATCTAAAATAATGTCAAAGCTTTCAAAATAGTTTTTAGTCGTTATACTTTCAATTTCAAAACCAGCGAGAGTTAATCTATTTACTAACCTATTCAAAGTTAATTTTTGTACTCCTATTATCTCTTGTATCCACTTTAAGGAAATATACATAAATTTTTATAGTAATTAAAAAATAGATACATACTACATATATATAAAATAACTTGAGCTTAAATTTTATTTAACACTTAATTATTTAAGCTCTAATAAATGTTAAATTATTTTCATCTGAGTATCTTTCCATAAATCTCATAAAACGATCCCAAGCTTCCGCATTTTTCATGATATAAAGTGCTTGAAGGGTTTTTGGTTTTCCTTCAATGAATTTAGCATTAAGGTCTTTTGTACTTAATATTCCTTCTTTATCAATTAAAAACATACCTGATATCTCACTTTCAGGCTTAATACCTGTATAGAACAAACTAGCATCTTCAAAAATAAAAGTTGCTGTACCAGTAGTACCATCTGTTGATCGGGTGATATTAATAGTAGGTATAGTAGTTTCTTCAACACCTTTAATAAATTGTATTTTAGCTTTCATAATGCTCCTTATTAAATTCTTACTATTATTTTAATATCTATAAATAATAAGGAACTATATAGGATTAAAAATAAAAAAACAACTTGACAAAAGAGATCAATTAAAATTTGACTTTTTTATTCAGTTGAATTATAAAGTAGCTATATCAACTTAAAGTACAAATAGTATCAATACTAGTAGTAACAATTATTATTGTTATTTAAAATAATAATCTAAATTAATAATTTATAAAAATATAAACT